CTTCCGATCTGGAAATGAAAGAATCAGGTGTTATTGTAGAATCTAATTTATCTGAATCAAAAGTAGCATTAGTATATGGTCAAATGAATGAACCACCTGGAGCTCGTATGCGTGTAGGTTTAACAGCTTTAACAATGGCTGAATATTTCCGTGATATCAACAAACAAGATGTATTATTATTTATTGATAATATCTTCCGTTTTGTTCAAGCAGGTTCAGAAGTATCAGCTTTATTAGGTCGTATGCCAAGTGCTGTAGGTTACCAACCTACTTTAGCTACAGAAATGGGTGGCTTACAAGAACGTATTACTTCAACAAAAGATGGATCTATTACATCTATTCAAGCAGTATATGTTCCAGCAGATGATTTAACAGATCCTGCTCCAGCAACAACATTTGCTCACTTAGATGCAACAACTGTATTATCTCGTGGTTTAGCTGCTAAAGGTATTTATCCAGCTGTAGATCCATTAGATTCTACATCTACTATGTTACAACCATGGATTGTAGGTGACGAACACTACGGTATTGCACAAAAAGTTAAACAAACATTACAACGTTATAAAGAGTTACAAGATATTATTGCTATTTTAGGTTTAGATGAATTATCTGAAGAAGATAGATTATTAGTAGCTCGTGCTCGTAAGATCGAACGTTTCCTGTCACAGCCATTCTTCGTAGCTGAGGTGTTTACTGGGTCACCAGGTAAGTATGTGTCATTAAGCGATTGTATTAAAGGCTTTAATCAAATTCTTGGCGGAGAGTATGACTCACTACCTGAGCAAGCTTTCTACTTAGTAGGTGGTATTGAAGAAGCTATTGCTAAAGCAGCATCTCTTACTAAATAATTTTTTTCCTTTACAAATAGTCTAATATTCTTTGTAATTTATTTAAAATTAAAAAAAAAATTGAATTTATCTAAACTTAGAATTCATTTATTGAACTCTAATTTTAGATAAATTCAATTTTTTTTTTAATATTAATCTATTTTTTAAAAATCTTTAATTTTTAAAAATAAAAATCCGAAGAATTAGTTTTTAAAATCATTAATTATTTTCTTCGTGAATTAGGAATATTTAAAATTGTTCGCCCTTTGGTCCATTATAATTGGAAATGCTGTAAATTTTGCAAGACGAATTCGTATAGGAAGTTAAATTGTTTACTCTAATAAATGAAAGGAATAATAATTTATTAATGAAAGCATTATCTCGAGTTTTTAGGTAAATGTAAATATAGACTAAAATATTCGAGATAGATAAACAAAAAAACTTCTTTTATAATTTAATAGATTTATGTTTAATATGAATTCTTTATTTTTATTGGCTTCGCATGAAGGGGGATTTGGTCTGAACGGGGATATTTTAGAAACAAATGTTATTAACTTAGCAGTAGTTGTTGGTGTTGTAGTATTTTTTGTTGGTCAAAATTTGACAGCAATTCTTGAAAATCGTCAACAAACTATTTTAAGTAACCTTCGTGAAGCAGAGCAAAGAGCTATTGAAGCTCGAGAAAAATTTACTAAAGCAAAACAACAATTAGAATTAGCTGAACAAAAAGCGAAACAAATTCGTGAAGAAGGAGTTTTAAAAGCTAATATGGAAAAAAATAATTGTTTAACTCAATATGAACAAGATTTAGCTCGTTTAGATGAATATAAACAAGAAACATTACAATTTTATCAACAAAAAGTATTTAGCCAACTTTATGTATCATTAGTGTCAAAAGCATTACAAAAAGTTAAACAAAAATTTGATAAACGTTTAGATAATCAATTCCATATTACTGTTAATAATTTTTTTATTGCTCGTTTTACAGAATATAATCCTTAGAAAACTTATTTTTAAAATAGCTCAAAGGTAGTTTTTAAGAGAAGTTTTTAAGTGATTCATTATATTTGAATTAAAACTTTCGGTATGTCTCTTTTTATTATTGAGTTTATTTTTGAACAGTTTCAAAAAATAAAATAGTTTTTTTTTTTTTTTCGAAAAGAAAATTCAAATCGAAAACCGAAAAAGCACTATTTTAAATAATATTAGTCTTTTCCGCTTAGTTTTTTGATTGGATTTTCTTTTCGTATTATTCTAATTTCCAACAAACAATTTTTTACTTTTCATTTTTTCGTAATTAAGTCAAATATAAGTATAAATTAAACTCATTTCAATTTATACTTAAAACAGAAAGTATGAAGATTGTTTTATTTACAATTTAATTTGCCTTCAAAAAAAACGCTTTTGCTTCAATAGATATCAAGTTTGATAGCGTTTTTGTTAGAATGAGGATTCGAAAAGAAAACATATACACTATAATAAATACTATAGTGTATGTGTTTTCCCCTTACTAATAGTAGGTAAACCACACTCTATATTAGAGTGACTAGAGTGTGGTTTACCTTTCGATTCTTTAGTACTTATTTTTTTCTGAAGGTCCTTTTCAATTTTTGTATTATGAAAAAACTAAGATTTAATATGGTTCTATTTTTAAAAATTATAATTTTTTAAAGCAAAATTTTACTAAAAATTGAATCCAATTGCTTTTATTACTTCCCGCAGAGTCTTTAAGTTAGAGTAGAGTATGGATTCGTTTTTTTTGTCGTTTAGAAAATGAAAAAATAACTATTTTTTTCTCTTTACGAAAGCATAGTTTTTTACTAAAAAGAAATGCAAAATTCGAAATTGAGTTTTTATTTCGTTTTAAACAACAATATAGAGGTGGTCGGAGGTTTTCGAAATTGAGTTTTTATTTAGTTTTAAACAACAATGTTGTTTGAAAATTTTGCTGCAAGAAAAGCTTTAATTTAAAAATGAAGTTGTTTTTTTTATTTATGTATTTAGAAAGGTTTTTCAACTTTTAGAGTTATTTTTTTATTTTACCATTCAAATAACTGGTAATTACTTTAAATAGGTTATTAAATATTTTTTTTAAAAAAAATAATTATATAAATAAAAGTCTCTCCATAGTTAACATTTATTCCAAAAAATAAATTTTAGTGGATAATGGTCAATTTATTTTTAATTTAATAAATTATGTTAAGTCCAAAAAGAACAAAATATCGTAAATATCATCGTGGTCGTATGAAAGGAAAAGCTTTGCGTGGTAGTAAAATGATTTATGGTGGCTTTGCTTTACAAGCGACTGAACCGTGTTGGATTACTTCAAGACAAATTGAAGCAGGAAGACGTGTTTTAACACGTTTTGTTCGACGTGGGGGTAAATTATGGATTCGTATTTTTCCAGACAAACCCGTAACTTTACGAGCAGCTGGTTCTCGTATGGGTTCTGGTAAAGGAGCTCCGTCATATTGGGTTGCAGTTGTGAAACCAGGGCGTATTATTTATGAAATGAAAGGTGTTTCCGATAAAGTAGCTACTAGAGCATTAAAAATCGCTGGATATAAAATGCCAGTTAAAACTAAAGTTTTAAAACCAGAAAATTAATTTTTAGGTTGTTTTTTGAGCTGCTACAATGAAAATACTGACTTTGGAATTGAATTCGAAAAAAAAAACTGTGTTTTTTTTCTTTATTAAGAATTCGTTTTCGTTTTAAGTATTAACTGATCCTTCAGCCTGATCCTTTACTTTATTTTTTAGTTTGTTTTACTTTTTTCTAAAAACTTTAGAAAAGTAATAGTCTCTTTTTAGTGATCTTTAAAGCCAAGCTTCAAAAAGTTAACTTTAGAAATGAGGATTACTCGTTTTTTGAAGACAAAAACTTTTAAGCTTTAAATAATTTTAAATTTTAATCCAACTTTCAGATATATAAAAGAATAATTATTTAGTATTATGATTCGTCCACAGTCTTTTTTAAATGTTGCTGATAATACCGGTGCCCGTAAAGTAATGTGTATTCGTGTTTTAGGTGGCATTCAAGGTCAAACAGCAAACATTGGTGATGTTATTATTGCAGTTGTTAAAGATGCGTTACCAAATACAGCTGTGAAAAAATCAGATATAGTTAGAGCTGTAGTAGTTCGTACACGTAAAGGGATTCGTCGCGAAAATGGAATGCTTATACGTTTTGAAGATAACGCAGCAGTTGTAATTAATAAAGAAGGTAACCCTAGAGGTACGCGTATTTTTGGTCCAGTTGCACGAGAATTACGTGATCGTAATTTTACAAAAATTGTATCATTAGCACCAGAAGTTTTATAAGAAAAAATATTCAAATTCATAATACTAGCAATTTGAAAAAACTTGGCTTGCAAAAAAATAATTTGAAAGTTAAGTTTTTAAGACAGTCTTGACAACTATATCAAAATGCTTATAATTTTTTTTATTTTTTCAGTTTTTTTTTTATTATTGAAATAATACTACTCAAAAATTAGAGTATTATTCTTTTTTATTGCAAAATTTTTGAAGGCAAATATAAATAACATATCATTTATGAAAGATTTTACAACTTATTTATCTACAGCTCCTGTTGTTGCATTTGCATGGTTAAGTTTTACGGCAGGATTGCTTATTGAATTTGTGCGAGAATTTTATGACAATTAATTAAATAGTTTTGAATTTTAAAACTAAAACTGGTAGATAAATAACTACCCCTTTACTGAGATCGTAAAGACTTCATATAACTACTCCATTTTTCTTTTGAAAATTCTTTGGGGGAATGCTAGCCTGTTATAAAAGCGAATTTATTATATATAAACTATAGCAATCTTTAAAAATACTTTGCAAGAAGACGATGAAAGGAAAAATTTTTTAAAGATACTTCGATTGAATAAAAAAAAATGACCTCATAGAGTCATTAGTAAATTAAAGTTTCCTAAATATATTAATTTTCTATTTTAGGAGATCAGCAAAACTTTGTTCAAAAAAGCTCGTTTTGAAAATTATTAATACGAAAATTAAAAAGTCTCCAAATTTTCTTTTATAGTTTTTTTCCAAATTCTTATTTTTTAAAACGGGCTTTCTTAGTCTTTCCTCTTTCATCATTATTAAAAGTTATTATTGTTTGTTTTAAAATTCTAGATAGACAAGATTTTTCGAAAGCTTTGTTTGTCCAACACACACATATAAACTAATTAAATTTGTGTCGGGCCAAAGCTTACTAAAAATAGTACGTGGTTTATTTTTTATAATTTTGAAAGCAATTTTTTAATTTTACCCTGTTTCTGAACTTTAACAGATTACTTTCAAAATTTTATTGTAAAACTACTTTTATTTTTCGATTTCTTTACTTAAGTCTAAAGAAACATAAATTAAAGTTTTATGTTAGAATGTAAATTTAAATAAAAAAACATCTTTTTTATTAAATTATTTTTATAGTTTAGTCAGAAGCTATGCTCAATGCAGCAATAGTTTAAACTATAATAGTTTGACGAAATTATAAGAATATTTCGAAAAGAAAACACGTTTTTATAAAGATGTAGTGTAAGGAGTTTCGAGAGGGAAAATACCCACTCTGTAATATTTTAATAGTGTGGGTATTTTCCCTCACTAAAACAGTAAAGAAAACACACACTCTGTAATATTTTAATACTGTGTGTGTTTTCTTTTCGAGTTTCCTTTACTAAAAGTTAAACGATAGCTCTACTAGTTTTTGTAAACTTTTTAAATTCTATAAAAATAATTGTTTTGTAATTTACATTTCGAGAGCATAATGATTAGCAATAATCTTGTTATGTTTGGGAACAAAAAGTTTGTTTAAAATTTTTAAGCGGAAGAAGAAAGCTGTTGTTAACTTTTTTTATCTTTTTTATCTATTTTGTTTGAAACAAAATAGACAAAAGAATTAAAACTATAAGCTTCTAATAAACTAAAATTAATATTTTTAAATTAAAACTTTTTAGTTTCATAATAGATTTTTCCCAGATCCATTAGTATTTTCCTTTTAATTAATATTTTTTTTTTTTTTAATAGAAAAGAAAGTAAATTTTCTAAGGTTTAAAAAACATCTTAAAAAATTTACTTTCTTTTCTATTTTTTTTGTTCACTCAACCAATTAGAATTTAATTAACTGTTTTATGTAATTAATTTTACATTAATTTTTATTAGCGATAAATCTAATATAAAAAAATTTGAAAACTTTAAATTTTAAATTTGACAAGCAAAATTTTTTTTGTTAATCTTTTACTAGTTATTTTTTGTTAACTAAAATTGATTTTAATCACATAAAAAAAATAGATATATATATATATCTATTTTTTTTTTATATACTTTTTGACGTCTTGTTATTTCATTAATAAATATTAGATATAAAACACATATGACAATTACGATTGGACAATATGAAGAAAAACGTACATGGTTCGATTTTGTTGATGACTGGCTTCGTCGTGAAAGATTTGTTTTCGTAGGTTGGTCTGGACTTTTATTATTCCCTTGTGCTTATTTAGCATTAGGTGGTTGGTTAACTGGTACAACTTTTGTAACTTCTTGGTATACTCATGGTTTAGCAAGTTCATATTTAGAAGGTTGTAACTTTTTAACAGCAGCAGTATCTACTCCTGCTAATAGTATGGCACATTCTTTATTATTCCTATGGGGTCCTGAAGCTCAAGGTGATTTTACTAGATGGTTACAAATTGGTGGTCTTTGGACTTTTGTTGCTTTACATGGTTCATTCTCATTAATTGGTTTCATGCTTCGTCAGTTTGAAATTGCTCAGTCATTAAAACTTCGTCCATATAACGCAATTGCTTTCTCAGCTCCAATTGCTGTATTCGTATCAGTATTCCTTATCTACCCATTAGGTCAAGCAGGTTGGTTCTTTGCTCCAAGTTTTGGTGTAGCTGCAATTTTCCGTTTCATCTTATTTTTCCAGGGTTTCCATAACTGGACTTTGAAGTGCGACTATTTATAGTATTTTTAATTAGAAGTTCCAAAAGATTTTGAAACTTTGTCTTAAGCTTATTTGATAAAAAAATCGAAGAACATAGCATGCTTAAGACTGATTATAAAAAAGGATTAATAGTTTGTTTAATAACAAAATGGTTTTTATCAGTAGTTAACTTAGAGATTCAAACTAGTTTACTGAAATATGTTTAAATAAATGTTCCTGCCATTTAATTTTTAAATAAAAATTGTTACCATAAGTTAAATCCTACAAAAAGTCTAAAAAATAGTAAAATTCTTAAAATATGAAAAGAATCTCAAATTAAATAATCCAATGTTGAGATTAGCTTTCAAAAATAATTTTTCCAATTTATTTTTTTAAGTATAAAGCCGTATGTTAGGACATTAACAAGTACGGTTTGGGAACAAACTTTTTTTAAGTTCAGTTTCATTCCTTTCCACATGATGGGTGTAGCTGGTGTATTAGGTGCTGCATTATTATGTGCAATTCATGGTGCAACAGTAGAAAACACATTATTTGAAGATGGTGATGGTGCTAACACGTTTAGAGCGTTTAACCCTACACAGGCTGAAGAAACTTACTCTATGGTTACTGCAAACCGCTTCTGGAGTCAAATTTTTGGTGTTGCTTTCTCTAACAAACGTTGGTTACATTTCTTTATGTTATTTGTACCAGTTACAGGCCTGTGGATGTCAGCAATCGGGGTTGTAGGTTTAGCTTTAAACTTACGTGCTTATGATTTCGTATCACAAGAAATTCGTGCTGCTGAAGATCCAGAGTTCGAAACTTTCTATACTAAAAATATTTTATTAAACGAAGGTATTCGTTTATGGATGGCTGCTCAAGATCAACCACATGAAAAATTAGTACTTCCTGAAGAGGTATTACCTCGTGGTAACGCTCTATAATTTTTTCGAGTAGAAAAACCCACACTCTGTAATATTAAAATAGTGTGTGTATTTTTTCTCACTAAAAAAAAATTTTAGTGTTTTAAATAATTTCTTTTAAACTTAAAATTAATTATTTTATTTCTTTCATTAGTTTTTAGAGTTTTGTTTTAATTTCTTAAAAATTAAAACAAAACTCTTTCTAGATTGATATTTCTATAGTCTGTATATATCTATATAGACTTCATTTTTAATTCTTTCATATTTTTTCACAAGTTTAAAAAAAAAAATAGAAGTTTAGTTTTTGTAACTTGTAAGTTTTTTTTATAAGCTTTTTTTTTGCTCTTTTTTTTAGCAATATAAAAAAAGAGCAAAAAAAAAATGTTAAACTATAAAACGAAAAATGCTAATATTATTAAATCTAATAGTGCATTTTTCGTTTTACTTTAAAAAATATTTATACTTTGATAGTATAGTCATTTTCTATTTTTAGCATTCTATTTTTTGCTCTTATTCTGTGGTTACTTGTTTATCAGTTGAAACCATAACTATTAAGAATAATGATTCAAAATTAAAAGAATTAAATATAATATACTTGAAATATTTTAACAACTAATATAATATAAAGTATATGAGCAAAAAAAAAAAATTAAAAGATTTGGAGGGATGGCTGAGTGGTCGAAAGCGGCGGATTGCTAATCCGTTGTACGAGTTTTTCGTACCGAGGGTTCGAATCCCTCTCTCTCCGATCAGTGAAAGTTTTAACTTAATTTTATAATTTTTGTCTTAATTCAGTTAAGACAAAAATTATAAAATTCTAAGTGTTATTCAAAAGTTTTTTATAACGATAAAAGCAAAACTTAGTAATTAGTATTCTTCTTAATTTATTTGGCGTATTGAATCTTTTTTAATTTTAGTCATTCAGAGAAAAAACTCTGATTAACATTCCTTTTATTTTTACTGAAAAAGATTGTGTTTTTTATTTAATTTAGTTAGACGATTTTTTCGCTTAAATCGTTTATTTTTTTCGCTTCAAGTTTCTAGGTAGTAGTAGTTTTGAAAAACAAACTATTAAAAACTTTCTTTGCACTTGTATGAATTAAGTCCCCCAATTATTAAATTACTTGAACCGATTTTTTCGAGAAAGAAAAAAAAATGGTAAATTGAAACTATGATTGGAAAACAAAAACTAGCTAAATATTAATTTGAATAGCGAGTGTTTTTTGTTTATGTCATTTCATTATACAATGTATAAGGAATTACTATATTGGTTTATTTACTAAGTTTCTTAGTAAAATACGTTTTTTTTTGAAATATTAATTTAATAAAAAAATTAAAAATAATAATTCTATATTTTATGAGTGCTTTTTATTTAGTAAAAGATTATATTGAAGTAGTTCATAAATTAATTGAAACTTCACCAAATTATATTTTACAACATTCAAGTTATACTGATTTTTTAACAATTATAAATTTCAGTTTAACAACTTTAAAACAATTTTGTTCAAATCTATTAAGTTTTGAATGGTTAAACAAATTGTGGTATTTTCCGATTATTATTCCAGAAATTGCAACATCAATGTTGGAAGAAATTTCTGTTGTCGATGGTAATTTTCATAATATTTTAACCTTTTTAGATAAACCCATTGCCGTAGGTAACCAAATTTACGGAAATTATTACTTACCTGCCACTCTTCTTGAGAAGTTTTTTACTGGTTTAGTTAATAGTTTATTTATCTGGTTACCAACTTCGACAGCTACTTTTTTATGTTTCCGTAGATTTATCATGCAAGGTGTTGAGGCGGGTTATTCTGCAGCTCTTGGAACTATGGCAGCAAGTTTATTTTGGTTCACGAGTATTTTATTTGGTTTACGTTTTATTGTTGTTCCATGGATGAGTCTTGATTTATTTCGTTATTGGTTAGGTTTTTTATTATTAATGAAATATTTTTGGGACAACCGTTATGCTTACAAAGAAGTAAAACATAACTCAGTTTTTGGGAAACATACCAAAAGAAATATTTTTGGATTTCACTTTTTATTAGCTTTAACGGAACAAAGTAGTCTTTATCCTTTTTTAAATAATTTTTCAATTTCATCTCAATCAACAATGTTAGAAAGTTTTCCATCAGAAAACTTTTTTGATTTTAGTTGTATTCATTTCAGTTATTTGTTAGGTATTGCAATTGGAAGTTATAGTTTAATTAATTTACTTTGTTGGTTTTGGCAAGATCCTGCATATAGATTTTATTTTTGGATTATGAATAAGTTTAAAAAACTTCGCATTGCCGATATTGTTCGACCAGTTCATTTATTTTTTCAAACCTTGACAGTTTTATTTGCTTTTTCTAGTTTACCTTATTTTGGTATGGAATATCAAATTGCTAATCCATTAGGATTTTTGCCAAATGATCAAGTTTTTCATCAATTTAAACAAACAAGTTTTTTAACACATTCTACCTCACCAGCTTATTATAGATCACGTCTAAATTTTCCTCGTCAAAAATTTTTCCGTTATGAAGATTGGGCCGAGTATTATCATCGTAATACGCCGATAGATACATCATTATATGATCAAGGTGCTTATCGTTTATACACAATGGAAGATTTATCTTATGGTAAAGATTATGAATGGATGCGTCGTAGATCTGATAAAATAAAGATACGTAGTCGTTTGAAAAGATTACGTTGGTTCCCAAGAAATTGGGCAAATAGACTGTGGGAGTTTACAAAAACTTGGTCACGTCGAAATATATTTTGGAGAAATGATATATTAAATATGTATCAGTATAGTTGGGATTCAAAAGCTCCGCTTATTTGGGGCAAATTAGTTTTTGAAGAATTTTTTCCAACCAAATTAAATCAAAGAAATTTAAATATTGCTAAAACAGATGGGGAATTATCTAAAAACGAAAAAAATTATTTTTCATCAGCAATTAAAAAACCTGTTACACCAACATGGGATTCATTTTGGGGACCTGACCCAGATTGGTCAAGTAAATTTTTATGGAATCAAACTACTTTCCACAATAACCAGAAAGATTTTTGGTGGAATTGGCAAAGTCGATTAAATTTAAGTGATAATGATATTTGGTGGAAATGGTTAATTAATAAATCAGCCACTACATCAATTTCTAAAGAACGTATGTTTCCAGAAGTTCAGAAATTGCAATCGAATCAAACTAAATCTTCTGAACGTAATTTGAAAAGTGATTTTTGGGAACCACAGAAACGTTTTATTTCGATTTATTCGGATCAATCCAATCGTAAAGAGACAATGTTAGAATACTCAATTCTTCGAAAATTTACTCGAAAATTAACAGCACGTTTTAAAGTTGCACAAATTGAAAATAATTCTACACAAAAAATTAATGTTTCTTCAAATTCAATAAAAACCTTATTATTACTACCAAGTCTAAGAGATTGGACTGTTTTTCAAACAGTAATGACTAATATTAATCAAATGTTATGGTGGCGTTGTCTTTTGTTTGGAGACTCCAAAAAAAAGGTTTCTAGTTTATCTTTTTCAAACAGTAATTCTATATTAGCATTGCAAAATGCAGAAAAAAGTATGAACGGTTTTCAGAAAGATCATCTTTATAGTAAAAATGCCATTAATCAACAAAATTTTGTTTTATCTTTCTTTTCAAAAGAGCAAGGACAATTATCTTTAGAATCAAAAAAATTATATGCTTCTAAACAAAAATTTGAAAAATTACAAAATAAATATTTTCAAATTCAACTAAAACAAAATAATTTAAATTCGAATTTTTCGACTAATAAATTTAGTCAAATTAGCTCTTTAGAAAATTTTAAAAATACTTTAGAAGACAAATCTTCTTTTATAAAAGAAAATTCGAATGTATCCGCTTCTGGAAGAGACGAGTTGCATAAATATGTTGAAAACAATTCTCTTTTTAAAAAAGATTGGTCATTTGAAAAGAATATTTCTTCAACTCTTTTGCATCCAATTAAATATTATTTACATAAAGAAGAAACTTTTAAAAAGAAATTAAGTTTCTATGGTGTTAAAAAAGCAGGTAACTTGATTATAAACAAGCTTCCAGAAAAAAATACTAATAACTTTTTTACTAAACCTTTCAATGGTAATTTGGCTTCAAATCAGTTATTAGCTACAAATCAAATTAGAAAAAATCCGAAATTATCTTATGATTCTAATATTTTAACGTTAACAAACAAAAAAAATAATTTACCAATTTTCAATTTTTATCTAAAAACTTATTTCCAAACTTATAAAAAAACAAAATTATATGTTTTAAACACAAAAATGAAACGTCAATTAGGAATGGGTGCTAGTGCAAGAAGAAAAGGTCGTGACTATTCAAACAAATTGTTAAAAAGATCCAAAATCTTAGCAAATACACCTTGGATTCGTCAATGGATTGATCAATCAGGATTTTTAGCGCGTAGAAAACGTTTAGAAACTTGGATAGCTCGACAACATTATGATCCTAATGAACTTTGGTCAAAAATAATGAAATTAGATGTTGATTTATTTATGAATCGTCAACCAAATTCTTATTTTTTAACAAATACCGAAGAAAAACTGTTACATCTACGTCGTTTTTTATTATTTGAACATTATGATAGTTTACGTTGGTATACTTTTATGACAAATTATCGTACAATGAAAAATACTATTGGTGGAACAAAAAGTTTTACAAATAAATTATATAATCAACAATTTAAAGGAACTTTTCATAAAGTTCGACATTTATTTTCTTTAACGCCTAGTGTTAGTAATGGTGCAATATTAAAATTTGATCAATCACTTTATAATTTAACTAGTCATTCTAATGTTCAAGGTCATGAAGAATTAATAAATGATTTTTCATTAAAAGATACTTTTTCGAAAGATAAAAATAATAAAGAAGATCCGTTAATCTCTAAAAATATGGATTTAATTGAAAAATCAACACAAATAATTAAACAATCTATTTGGCAAAATAATTTTCTACGTAAAAACTATATTGAAGAAAGTTTAGAACAAAAAAATTATAATTTATTAACACAATCAGTGAATTCGTTAGAAAAAACAAGTCCTAAAAACAAAATTTTCAATGTTACCAATGGTTTACAACAATCATCTAGTATAAAAACAAATCTTCAAACAAAATTAATGCTTTCGTTGTTTAAAAAACGTCAAAAATGGACAAAAGATTATAAACGTTCTTCTGAAAAATTATGGAAAAAATGGAAATTTCATAATATCCTGTTTTCAAATAAGACATTTCGTGAGACTTCAAGAAATCCAACTACTAGAGATATTTTTGTTCAATCAAAACAGAATTTAGTAAGCACTAACATGAATTTACCTGAACAAAAAAAACTTCTTACCAATAATAAAATTGAAGATTATGCTAATTTAAATGATTATAAAATATACTTAAAATTTGTTCAAATTTCAAAGCTAAAAAAATTAGCTGGATTCAATAATAATAATTTTAATTTTAAATTACTAGAAAAGGGTTTAACTGAACTATCAACACAAAAAACTCTAGATACAATTTTTGCGAATCAAAAAACTATTGAAAACTCTCCGTTAAAAATTCAACCGTTTGAATCAAGTATTCAATATGCTTTAAAAGATGGTATTAAAATACAATCTAATTCAAATCAATTAGAATCAAAAACTTTCTCTTTATCTACTTCACCGATTTTCCAGAACAATTTATTTCAAAATAATTTATTTACAAGAAAACTTATTAAAGAAAGATATGCTAAACTAAGCAATGCTCAATTTAATTCTATTTCAAGAAATTTATTTACAAAATTTGAATCTCGTTTTAACTTTGGTATTAATAAATTTTCTCTAAATTATAAATTAAAAAATAGTTTAAATAAACGTATTAGAAATTCTTTTTCTGTAAATTCTCTAATTCAAAGTAAAAATGGAAACAACTTATCTGAAGCTTTTGATAAAGAATTAAATATCAAATTATATCAAAAAAATCTATTTAGACGTGAACGTTCAAATATTCAAAATTTAATTTTTATGAAAAAATTTTTATTGAATGATTCAAATCTGTCTCTAACACGTAGTCAAATCAGACCATTACCTGGAAAAAGAACAAAAGCACTTTATGAAAGAGGAAGTTCTTCTTTATCAGATTATTATAATCAAACTTTAGGTAAAATGGATAATACCCGTGGTTCTCTTCAATCAACATTTCTTTTTTCTTCTGAAGCAGGTTCCAATCTTGACTTAAAAATTCGTGCTTATAAAAACCAGAAATGGTTCGAAGAAGCAGATAAAGATCTTAATTTTAATATCAATTTAAATTCTTTAAAAAATAATGAAAGTCAAGAAAGTCGTTTTAATATGAATAAGTTAAATAGACATTGGAAAGGTGTTTTAAGCAAATTAAAAAATACAAAACTAGTATCTGATCAACTGGATGAAACTTTACAAAAAAAATTTTTACAATTACAAAATTTAAATGTTGTAACAAATGCTTTAAATAAACAAAATATATCTTTAGATACAGCAAATGATTTAACTCAAAATTTACAGAAAAAATTAATATTAAATAACCAATTTTCTGGAACAATTTCACGAGATCAAAACCAAATGTTTCAGAATAATGTTCGTCAAAAATTAACGAAAACAGTATTGAAACGTTCATTACAAAAAATCGTAAATTCAAGTACAAGTAATAAAAATTTTATTGAAGCTGAACTACCAAATGTTATTCGTTTAACAAAATCTTTACGCAAACGTCAACAAGATAAAATTACTCGTTCTTTATTAAAACGTCATTTAAATTTGAAATCGCGTCGAAAACTTTTCTTAAAAACAAAAGAAGTGAATAATCAAAGAATAGCTATTGATAGACATTTTGAAATTCAAGAACGATTATTCAATAATAAAATTTCTTATTATGATCAATTTCAAAAAAATTTACAAACTAAAGACAATTTCGTTGAGCAGCCAAATTTGTCAGAAAAAAATGGTCTAGAGCAAAAAGACATAGTTTTTCCTTTTGAAAACATAAATTCTCAGTTTGAAAAAACTGAAGCTTTAAATCTTGCTTTGGTTTCCAAACAAAGTACTAACCACATAAATATTGTTAATCCATCTAATCCTTCTAACCAAGCTTTTAGTACACTCCAGAAATCATCAAGTAGTTTATTTAACAATTTACTTGGTTGGTTAAATGAATCGGAAAAACAAAAAAGTTTAGACATTTTTTCAGCAAAAAGTTCTGATAAAAAAATGTTAATGAGTCAAATTAATGATAATTCTTATAAAAATTCGGATAATAATTATGTATTAGAAAATACAAAAACCAAAAAAGAAATAATTGAAAATTTTATTTTACAAAACAAAGCTTTTACAACAAATTCTTTTAAAGATTTTGGTTTTAGCTTCGCTCAAAATGTCCTTTCTAAAGATAACTATACACAAAATCAAAGTTATTTATCGTCATTGAAACGTTCAACTGGTTTGATAAATATTATGTTAAAAAATGAACAAACAACGAGTCAAGGTCAAAAAAATAGTTTTCCAGAGAAATTTTTAAGTTTAAAATTAAAAGAAAAAATTAAATCTGGTGAATTTGTTTTTGGATCTTTCATTGCAGGAAAAAGTGAATCTATTTCTCTTGAACCTGAAAAAAATGTGTTACGTCGTAGTATGCGTAAGTTTTTTGTTAATGATTATAGAACTATAAAAAAACATTCTAAAAATTTCAAAAATCTTTTAAAAAATCATCTTCAACATTATGGTAAAGATCAAAAAACTCTTTTTATAAATAATTTATATTTAAAAAATTGGCTTAAAGAAAAAGTTGTAAATCAAAATTCAAATTTTCTGTATAATAGAAAACAAAGTAAATTATCAGAATTTTCTGAATTAAAAACAAATTACTCTGATCCTAATTCAAAAGCTTTTATTCAAAAATTAACTAAAAATAATTTTTCTAAAAATGAGTTACTGACTTTAAATAAATACATTATTTCTTCTCGAACAAATCCGAATAAATTATCAAAACAACAAATGCGTAAAAAATTAAAAAAACGTCGTATTATCCGTTCAAAAAGAATTGAAAGATTAAAAGTATTAAAAGATCATCCATTAAAATTTCGTTCGGAACAAATTCAAACATTTTATAATGTACAAGATTCATTAGATAAATGGAAAAATTTTTCTTTTAAAGCCAAGCTTCAAAAATCTAATTTTACTAAACCATTAAATTTAGACAAATTTTCAAACTCTCAGTTTTCATCAAGTTCAATAAAATTAGCAGAGTCTTTTGAATTCTTTAAACAAAATAAATTAAATGAGACAAAAAATAGTGTTCTGAGTAAAAATTTAAGCTTAACACCATTAAAAGAAATTTATAATTCAAAATTAGGTTCTGATAGTTCAGAAACTAATAATAGTTCAAATTCTGATTTATTTTATACACTTTATAAAGATATTTTTTTAGAGGGTCCATCGTTAAATAATATTAAATTTGAAAATAATAATTTAAATTTTGAAACCCAACAATCCAATATAATTTCCAAACCATTAGAAGCTACTAATATGCCATTTTATGCTGGTTGGGATGAGAGTGTACGTAAATTCGTTTTAACAAATCGTTTATTATCTCGTCGTGAAGCTGGTTATGAAATTGCTAAAAATTCAGTATATCCAGTACCAGAAACGGTAACGAATTTTGAAAGTAATTTAAATAAAAATATTATTTTTTCATCTTGGCCATTGAAAGGGAAAAATGCTGCAACAACATTATTTTCACAATTTCCATTTCTGATTGCTCCACAAAATAATTCTAATTTTTCTGATGAGAAAACTTTAATTCTTAAAGGGGGAACGAAATATGAACTTCCAGAAGGAACAATTATATCCGAAAATGGTTTTTTAGTATCAAAATTTATGCAAAATACAGAAAGAAATCAATCAAATAAATGGAAACAAAAATTAACTGAAAAAATAAATGACTCAGTTGAAAAGAAAGTAGGTAAGACTTCGGATACTGGCCTTTTATTTTCGAATCAAGAGTTTTCAAAATTATATATTAAATTTAAAAAACAAAAACGAATTAAAACAATAATTAAATCTTCAAAAAATGAAGATCATGTAGGTATACGTCAAGCTGGTCAAGTAATTAGTAATTTAGCAACTGTGAAAAATCGTAAGGCAGCTAGACGTAATTTATTTTCATCAATACCTTGGAGAACAAAAAAACAAACAACTAAATCTTTACTAAAATTATTGGCAAAAGTAAAAACTGAAGCTAATGTTTCTTCTTCTAATTCTTTTGGTTCAGAAAGATTAAAATTTGCAAAATTGTTTTTTTCTGACAATTCTAAAAATAATGCTATTGATCAAAAACTTTCTGCAAAATTATTATTATTAAGAAATTTAAGAAATGGAAATGTATCTCAAACTAAATTAACATATCTTCGTCGTTTACAGAAATTTATCCGTCCAACTGGTTCAGCTTGGAAAAAAAATATTAATTTATCTCGTCGAAAAAAACAATATATTTCAATGAATAAAAATTTATTGTCAAGTGGTTTTATTGATTATTTCCCAAATCGCTTTAATGTAAGAAAACGTAAAAAACGTAGTAATAACAAAAATCCTCGTTTGCGTGGAGATAAAAATTTTAAGAAAACAAAACGTCAATATAGACAAAAAATCTATTTACGACCAAAAAATCGTCCATTACGTCGTAGAAGTTTAGGTGTATTATTTCAAAATAAATTAAATTATTGGAGATTAAATTATCAAAATTTATCTACAAATCAAAGTGAAAAAACAAAAGAGAACGTTTCGCAAACAAATTCATTATTAACAGGAAATTTGAATCAAGTTTCAACTGCAAATTTATCTACTTCAAAAATTCAGCAAATGTTACATGGTTTTAGCTTAGCTCAAAATTCGCTTTATTCTCTAAAAGAAAATGAATGGCAAGCACTTAATCGTCCAAAAAAACTTTATCGTAGTTTATTTTCAAATAATTCAAAATTAAATCCTTTATTATACCAAACTTTACCAGGACATAATCGTTCGATACCAATTATTAAAAATTTGCCTTTACCGGGAAGTTCTGTTAAAACACTAAATCGTATTGTTAAATGGAGTTCTGCTGATGGAGCTTCACGTTTTTATAGAGTAAATCTGTCGTATGGATGGGCCTTAGAATTATTTTTAAAAGATTTACATCAAAAAATTCGATTAAAAGTTCCTTCATTAAATTCTTTACCAATGAATAGTGTAATTAATGACTATTTAATTAAACTTATGCAAATAAATAACAATAAATTTTCATCTAATCGTTCATTTAAGAGAAAATCGTATAAACTTCGTCAATTAAGTTATACAATGTCAATGCGTTTATATGATCGTTGGTTTTTTTATTATTATAAAAATCTAAATGATTCATTATTGAATAAAGAACAAACTACTATACTAACTAATCCACTATTAAATAAAAATTTAAAATCAGTCTCAGATGATCTAAATATAAATATTGAAAATCGTTTCGAACCAATACAAATTAACCGTAACACTTCTATCGTATCTTTATTTAAGCATATAAAAAAATTATTAACATTTCATTTAACTGATAGTCAAATCAATTTCCGTTCGTATTTAAAAAATTTACGTAATACAGCGTATTTAAAACAACAAAATATAACTCTTGATACAGAAGAAATGCAACAAGACCAATCAAAATCGTTAAATAAAAATCAGACAAATTTAGAAACTCAGTTAAAAATAAATTCTCCTTCTACTGATATTTCTCAACATCAAAAAACAACTGGTTTAGATAGTTTCCAACTATCTAAGAAAAATGTTAAACAAAAAAATATTGATGATGAAAGTAATAATTATACTAATTTAGTAAATGGAAATGGAGAAAATATTAAACAAAATGATAAAAATAGTAGAATAACGCCTTCACGTTCATTACTAAAAAAAGAAAAAAAATATGCAGAAGACCGTTTCTTTTTTGCACAATTTACTAAACCCCCATTAGTTGATGAATATCGATTAACACTTGAAAATAACCGACATTATCCAGTTAATGGTGGCTTTGTTTGGCCAGGTGATTATTTACGTCTTAAAACAATTTTATTGCCAAAAGAAATTAAAGATTTGTATTTAAATGAAAAAAATAAAAAAATGATCAAAATAATAAACGTAGGATCTAAAGATTTTTCAGGTCTAAAGGATTATTCAGTCGAAGGATTAAAGTATAATCCAATTGAACTTGATTTAAAACGTCGTTTAACATAAGATATTCTTTTTCTTTCGAAGAAAAATGAAATAATTAAAAGGATTCGAAAAGCTTTGTTTGCCCAACACTTATATGGTTGTATAATGTATGTGTGTTGGGCAAACAAAGCTTTACTATTTAAAAATAAAATTCCTACATCTTTGTGTTTTTTTTTTTTACTGATAGTAAAGAGAAAAATGCTATTATTTCTTATAGTGCTTTTTTTTCTTTACTATCAAATTCTCACTTTTTTGAAACTGAGGATTCTTTGTTAATCTAGAATCAAAAGTGTTTTCGTTTTTCTTTAAAGGAAAACTAGCACCATAATTAAAATTATGAAGTTTAAAATTCCTGATTTTCCTAATCAATTTATAAATTTTTTAAAATTGATTATAAATAATGTGTATATTACCAAATTTTTATTTTTGTATTTCAACTTTTTTATTATGAAAAGTTGAAATACAAAAATTTATAAACGTAAAAAAATATTATTATACTAGTTTGTTTGAAGTTGTAGATAAATGAAAATTTATAAATTCAAAAGAAGTTTGAATTACCACTTTTATATATTATTTTATAGTTGATAAATATATAAATTTTTACTGAATTTCTTCTACTCTTTTCTTTTATCTAACATAAAAGAAAAAAGTAGATTTTTCGAAAAGGAAAACACACACTTTGTAATGTTTGAATAGTGTATGTTTTCCTTCACTAAAAATCGAAAAGAAAACAAATACACGATTTGTAATCATATCGTGTATTTGTTTTCTTTTCGATTTTTCGGTTTTTAAAAATAAAATTTTGACGTATTAGTAATTTTTTTGGTTTGACAAAAGAAAAGGAATTTTTTATGGCAAGAGCTAAATTTGAACGTAAAAAACCACATGTAAATATTGGAACGATTGGTCATGTAGATCATGGTAAAACTACATTAACAGCAGCCATTACAATGGCATTAGCTGCAAGTGGAAGTTCTACAGGTAAAAAATATGATGAAATTGATTCTGCACCAGAAGAAAAAGCGCGTGGAATTACAATTAATGCTGCGCATGTAGAATATGAAACAGCTGATCGTCATTATGCCCATGTTGACTGTCCTGGTCATGCAGATTATGTAAAAAATATGATTACAGGAGCTGCTCAAATGGATGGCGCTATTCTTGTAGTATCAGGCGCTGATGGTCCTATGCCACAAACAACAGAACATGTTTTATTAGCAAAACAAGTAGGTGTACCGGCAATTGTTGTTTTTTTAAATAAAGCAGATCAAGTTGATGATCCTGAATTATTAGAATTAGTTGAGTTAGAAGTTCGTGATATTTTAGACAAATATGGCTTTGCTAGTGATGATATTCCAATTTTATCTGGATCAGCTCTTTTAGCTTTAGAAGCTTTAGTTGAAAAACCAAATACTGCAAAAGGTGATAATGAATGGGTAGATAAAATTTTTAACTTAATGGAAACTGTAGATAAATGTATTCCTACTCCAGAACGTGAAATGGACAAACCCTTTTTATTAGCTGTAGAAGATGTTTTCAGTATTACTGGTCGTGGTACTGTAGCAACTGGCCGTGTAGAACGTGGTACTTTAAAAGTTAGTGAAACAATTGAAATTGTAGGGCTTAAAGACACAAAATCAACAACTGTTACTGGACTTGAAATGTTCCAAAAAACATTAGATGAAACAATTGCTGGTGATAATGTAGGTGTTTTATTACGTGGTGTTCAAAAAAAAGATATTGAACGTGGAATGGTACTTGCAAAACCAGGTTCAATTCTTCCACAAACTGTTTTTGAAGGTCAAGTTTATGTTTTAACAGCTGAAGAAGGTGGTCGTAAAAGTGGCTTCTTTAAAGGCTATCAACCTCAATTTTATGTTCGTACAACAGATGTTACTGGCAAAATTTTAGATTTTAGTTATATTAAACAACGTAACCCTTCTGAACTTTCAACAATGCATTCAAACCCAATGGTATGTCCAGGTGACTATGTAAATATGAAAATTAAATTAATCACTCCAATTGCTATTGAAAAAGGTATGCGTTTTGCAATTCGTGAAGGTGGCCGTACAGTTGGTGCTGGTATGGTTCTTGACATTATTCCTGAAGAATAAATTAGTTAAAGAAAATTGACCTATATAGATTGATTACTTTTTAGTTGTTTTTTAGCTTTATTTAAAATAAAGCTAAAAAACAACTAAAAAAGACTTTAAAATATTAGCTAGTAGAAATTTTTTAGTTCTTGAGAAGAAACTAAAAGTAACAATAAACATTTTTATTTTTTTATCTAGATCAAAATCTATCTAAATAATTTATTTTACTAAAGTATTGTTCATTTAATACTAACAATACTTTAGTAAAATTGTTGTTTAATATTTCTTAATACATAATATCCATAAAAGATAAATTAAATTTTTTTTAGCTTATTTTAGATACTATAAAAATTACAATAAAAATATAACAAAGTCATTTTCTTATCTACTGTCTTTTTTAACTTATCTTACAGATAATTAAAGAACCAAAATTGAGGCAGTAAAATACTTTATTTAAATTAAAAGTTTTTTGAATAAAATCTAATTTTAGATTATAGCAAATATGTTTTTAAAAGTAAAATCAAAGAAATAAATACCTGAATTTAGCGGGTAACGCGACTCGAACGCGCGACATCCTCCTTGGCAAGGAGGTGTTCTACCACTGAACTATACCCGCAACTTTTTAATGTAATAATAAAGGAAAATTTTATTTTTATAAGTATTATTATAGTTTTTTTTCTTTGAATTGTCAATTCAAAGAGATTTTAGTCTTACTACTTCTTATGACAATGCTTTTAGTAAAAAATTCGAAAAATTATTTTATTTTTAAAGTAAAAAAAGTATGTTACCATGAAAGATTTTAACAAAAATAATTAAAGTTATTGTAAGTTTTAAAACATAAAAATAATTAATTATTTTTATGTTTTAAAACTTACAATAACTTTAATTAAAATTTTAACAAAAATAATACAAAATCAATTTTCATAAGATTCAACGAATCGCACCCATAAGCGAAATAATAAATTATTTATAAATTATTGAGTTATATTACTCCTTTCATTTCAACTAATTTGCTAGTATTTTAATTTTCACTAAAAATTAAACTAAAAAAAAAAAAAATTAAGTACTCACTCTCGAATAAGTACTTAATTTTTTAAACTTCTATTTTTAAAGTACAATTCATTACGAATTTTTTATTTAATATAAAAACTTTAAAACCGCACAAATTATTTTTTACGTTTACGTAAAATTAATTTGTTACTTTGTTTTTTTGGTTTTCTTGTTGGTTGACCTAATGCAGGTCTTCCCCATGGCGTAACTGGTCGACTACGACCAATTGGCGCACGACCTTCACCACCTCCATGCGGGTGATCAACCGGGTTCATTACTGAACCACGTACAGTCGGACGTTTACCTAACCAACGCGTACGACCTGCTTTTCCTACAACAATGCTATAAGCTTCAACATGTCCTACTTGACCAATAGTAGCCCAACAATGTCTAGAAATTAAACGAATTTCCTTTGACGGTAAACGTAAAGTAACAAAATCTCCTTCTTTTGCTAATAATTCTACTAATGTTCCTGCTGAACGTGCTAATTGTCCGCCTGAACCTGGCTGAAATTCGACATTATGAACTTCAGTTCCTAATGGAATATTTCTTAACGGTAAAGTATTTCCTGTTTGAATTGGTGCATTAATATCAGACATAATGATTTCACCAATTTTTAGTCCACGTGGATGTAAAATATAACGTTTTTCACCATCAGGATAACGTACTAAAGCAATTCTTGCATTACGATTTGGATCATATTCAATTGATAATACTCTTCCTGGTAGTTTTGTTTTATCACGTTGAAAATCAATTTGTCTATACAAACGTTTATGACCACCTCCACGGTGTCTACATGTAATAATACCACGATTATTTCTACCTTTACAACGATGATGAGAAAAAGTTAATGATTTTTCTGGTTTATTAATTGTAATTTCATTAAAATCCGAAACAGAACGATTTCTTGTTCCTGGCGTATAAGAACGTAAAAAACGAATACCCATAAAATATTTTGTCTAATATAAAAATTTGAATAACTATTGAAATTGATAATAATCTTAGAAAAAAACTTTTTAAATTATATACAAAGATTATTTCAAATAATTAATTTCGAAAGGAGAAAAATGCTCTATATATTACTAATATATAGAGCATTTTTCCCCTTACTAAATTCGAAAAGCTTTGTTTTGCTATTTTAAAATTAAGTTTCAAAAACGGTTATAAATAGTCTAAACTATCTTGAAATTCTTGCTTTCTTAGTTTGAAGAATATATTTTAACTGAAGATTCAAAAAGAAAAGCGAAAAAGGCACTATTTTCCATACACCTAAAACACAATATATTACAGCCAAACCAAATAAAAATACAAGGTAGTGAGAAATATAGTAAAAAAAGTAAAGAAAACATTATTACTATAGGCTCAATTTGTTTTTGAAAAGTCCTCCTAATTTCGCTTCAGTATAAAATGTATTTGTCTAGTTTATAATGAAGCGAAATGGGAAAGAAAAAACTTCACTATTATATTTATAGCAAATTTATGATTCAGAATTTGTAGGATTTGAATTTGATGTTTGAGCACTTTGTACTCTTTGCATGGCTGCTGCTAAATTACTTGCCATAAGCGATTTGATATAAGGAATTTCTTGAGTTTTTTTTAAAGTAATAATAACACGTTTATAACGTTTTTTAAAACCTGGCGAATTTTGGATATATAAACGTTTTTTGCGTGGGGGACGATGCGTATTAACACTAATAACATTTACTTTAAAATATTCTTCAATTAATTGTTTTATTTGAGGTTTTGTTAAACGTAAATCAACATTAAACATATATTGATTATTTAATACTAAAGCACGATATGCTTTAAAATTAATCACAGGATATTTGATTAAATCAATCATTAAATTTTCCATTGCAATAAATTGTTATAAAATTTTTTATTATTCAAACCTTCCTACTAAAAAACTTAAAGTTCAAAAATTATGAACTTTTTCTAAAATCAAAATAAATAAAAAAAGTTTAATTAAAAAAAAAAATTTCGAAACCATCCGACCAACACTATTTAAATTACTATAGAGTTGGTAGGAAGTTTACTAAATTAGTAAAGCTTCTTTTTATTTTTTGTTTTAATTATTCCTTAAATTTTGTTTTTACAGAAGAATTTTTTTCTGATTTTTTAAATGTTTTACCATTTAAAGAAGTGTTTACAATTTTATTCTGTAATTTTTTCTTTAATACTGCTAATGCTCTACCAGCTTGAATTGCTTTTGCAAAATTAAATAATAAAAATTTAATTGACGAAGCAGAATCATCATTAGCCGGAACAATTAAATCTGCTAAACGTGGATTACAGTTTGTATCAAGAATGCTTAAATTCCAAATACCCATTTTTTTACATTCACGTGCAGCACTTAAATCTTTCGTTTGACTAGTCATAATAACTACTTCTGGGAATCCCTTAATCATTTGGATTCCTTTTAAATATTTTTCTAAACGTTGTTTTTCTTTTAAACGAGCTATTGCTTCTTTTTTCGGTAAATTTTTCCACACTTTGTTTTTTTGTTCTTTTTGTAAAGTTTTTAACTTTTGTAATAATTTACGAAGTGTTTTCCAGTTATTTAACATACCGCCTAACCAACGAAAATTCACAAAAAACGATTTTGTTTTTAACGCAGTTGTCGCTACATAACGAGCTGAGGGAATTGCTGTTCCAACAAATAAAATATTTTTACGTTTATAAGAATATTTTGTTAAATACCATAAAGCTTTACGAAGATAACGACGTGTATGGAATAACGACAATAAATGTTTTCCATTAATTTGACCACGAGTATATTTTTTCATACCTGAATCACATTGAATTACTGGATGTCCAAAATGCAATGATTTTCTTAACATAATTTTATACGTTTCCATAGGATTAGAGAAATTATCAAAATTGATAATTTTCTTTATTAAAATATTTCTTACGTTTTGAATAATGCGTAAACGTCTACGTAATAAAACCTTTTTACCTCCTGAAGCTAAAATAGTTGATTCACTATTTTCCCAAAAATCCTTTTTACTGCTGTTTGTTAATTTTTTCATAATTAATAAATATATAAGTTAATATTTTTTGATTCGATGGTTTTCTTAAATTGAACTCTAATTATTCAAATTTTCTAAGTGGAGAAAAGATTTGAAAATAAAAACAAACTTTGTTCATTTTTCAACGTAGTGGTAGTTTCAATTTTCTTACTAAAAAATTTTTAGATTTTCTACATGAAAAGAATTTCTTGACGAAATTAGTAAAGAAAAAATCGAAAAGAAAACTCGAAAAGAAAACTCGAAAAGAAAACACACACTCTGTAATATTTTAATAGTGTGTGTGTTTTCTTTACGGTTTTAGTGAGGGAAAATATCTACTCTGTAATATTTTAATAGTGTGGGTATTTTCCCTCTCGAAAACACATACCCTATAATAAATAATAGGGTATATGTGTTTTCTTTTCGAATTTTCCTGTCGATAGTGTTTTAAAAAATCTATCAAAGCTATTTATATAGCCCATATAAGTAACAGAAACATCTAAATAGAAATAAAATTTAAAATAAGCTTTCAGAACCTGCTGTACTTGGCTCATCATCTTCTTCTTGTTGTTTTATTTTTTTAGAAATTCCTTCAATTTGTTTCGCATCATGTGCAAACCAGTCTTTTTCAAATTCATCTAAAATACATTCTGAATTATAACGAGTTACGATTTCATCTGCTAATCCATAATCTACAGCTTCTTGCGGTGTCATAAAATTATCACGATCTAAATCTTTTAACACTTCACTTAAAGCACGTTTAGAACATAAAGAATAAATTGTTGCTACTTGACGACGAATTCTTAAAATTTCATATGCATCTAATAAAACATCTGATGCTTGACCAGTAATACCACCTTCTGGTTGATGAATCATTACATGTGCACCTTCTGCAACATAACGATGTCCTATGTTACCCCCTGCTAAAACCATACTACTTGCTGAAAAAGCCATACCTAAACAAACTGTTACAGCACCTGTTTTTACAAATTGTAAAGCATCATAAATTGTAATACCACTACTCACCGATCCACCTGTTGAATTAATGAAAACAAAAACACGACTTTGTTCTTGTAAACGTTCCTGTGTTTCCATAAACAATAAATCTTCCGATTCCGATTTTTTTTGTTTTAAATTCTGTGGAAGGTACATATCTTCCATTACTTTAGAATATGAAGACAAATCATGAATTTTTTGATCTTTTAAATCTTGATAATAAGCTTTTTTAACATTTTCTTTTACAGAAATTCGTAATAATTGCTGGATAAATTCATTTTTATTGTGTGCTCGATGGTAATTGTCTAGATAATAATTTAAACTTTGATATAAATAAAAACGAGCTTCTTCAGTATTATTACTTGTGTGATTAGCAGAAGAAAAAGTTGAATTTTTATTATCTAATAATAAATTTTTTAAGGTATCTGATAAAAAATTTGTATTTTGATTTTTACTAGAATATTTTTGTAAGACTGGTAATAAAGGAAGCCAAATATTAAAAAAATTTGAATATTGTTTTAAAGGTATAGTTCCCACTATTTCTTCAAAACTATTTTTTAAAGGCATATTTAACATATCTAAATTATTTGTTCCATTTGTTTCAGCAAATAATTTAGAAAAATTACTAGATTGAGATTTTGTTAATGCCGTTTCACTATTATTCAAAATTCTTTTATTAAAAGATAATGCTGTTTCATTATAATCATTATTCCACAAAGAATCACCAAAATTTTCACTATTATATAGATCAAGATAATAATCTTTTTCCATGCCAGCTTCTAAATCCCAAATATTATCATAATCCATAAGATCTTGATATGTTAATTTATAAGATTTATTAGTTTCTCCTTTTGAATCTAAATTTGATGAAAATAAATCTTTAGCTGAACTTCCTTGGTTTTCTAATTCATCTCTTTTATCTTCAAAATGAATATATACCATCATACCAGCAATTTGATTACATAAATCTTGATCTAATTCAGACATTACAAATACTAATCTTCTTCGAAAAATTAAATGATAAAGGTCTACCCATTGTAACGGTAGCTCATCATCCCAATAATAAAGCACTTTTGGTACACCAATTGGCATAATAAATTATTTTTTTATTATTCTGACGAAAAAAGCATTAAAAAAATTTAAATATTAAAATAAGATAAAAAAAAGCTCATATTATGTAATATAGTACTTTTTCGAAACAATTTAATTTTTTCTATCAACTTACTACTAAATAATATGAGTGAAGCTTCTAAAAAAAGTTTTTAAAACAAAAATTAAATCTATGACTTTTCTTAAAAAAAAAAAAATAGTAAGGGAAAACAGACACTATTAAACTATTACAAAGTGTGTGTTTTCCTTCTCGAAAAAATTTTATTGCTAAAGTTTTTTTGTACTAGTCTCTATTTGTATAAAAAGTTAGCAAAATTAGATTCTTTTTTAATAAAAGTTTCTAGTAACTTTTTTGTAATGTATTTTTGTAATAATAAATAAAAACTCCTCATTATATAACTAAATGAGGAATTTTTTATTTATTATGTAAACGTATAATAAATTAATGAATACATAAAAAAAATTATAGAAATTTAATGATTTTAGTATTGTGTATATTAATCATTACATTCCTATAATTTTTTATTAAATAAATAATGAAATTTGCCAAAAAAAATTAGAAATAAATTAAAGCATTTTTGAATTTTAATGGTTAATTAAATTTAATATTTCATTAAACAAAAAAAAACAAGATTGCTTTAGTTTATTATTTGAAAAGTCAGTCTAAAACTAACTACTTACCAAGTAGCTTGGTCTCCACGACGATATTGTAAATAAGCTGTTACAAATAAGCCAGCAATTGTTACTGGTACTAATCCTAATACAATTCCAGATAATAAAGGTTCTACCATAAAAGTTTTTTATTTATCAATATTAACATTTTTAATTAAACGAATTTGTATAAAAGACAATAAATTTATATTTAAACGAGATATCTATCTAGATAGATATCTATATATTCTAAACTCTAAATTATTTTAGAGAATTTTTGTTTTATCACTTCCATCGGTCAATCAATTATAATTATAATTATTAAAATATATAATAAAAAATTTAAAAAGTAAAGTCATTTATTTTACTTAACTAATTATTGAAATAATTTTAAAAATTAACCAAGTTAACTTTACTAAAAAAAAACAATAGAAAAAGAATATTTTTTCTGCGTTAAAAAAATTAATATGAGTTTTTAAATTATTAAAACAGATTTCATAGTTTAGCAAAGCGGTTTAGTTTGAACTAAAAACACATTGCTAAACTATTTAAATAAAACCTAATATTAATGATGATCTTCAACAGATTCCCCAATATAAGCACCAGCTAAAGTAGCAAAAACAAGAGCTTGAATGGCACTTGTGAAAACCCCTAATAACATTACTGGGATTGGTATAATAAGTGGAACTAAAGCTACTAATACACCTACTACTAATTCATCAGCAAGAATATTACCAAAAAGACGGAAACTTAACGATAATGGTTTACTAAAGTCTTCTAAAACATTAATTGGTAATAAAAAAACCGCAGGACTTACATAGCGTTTAAAATAACCTAAACCTTTTTTACGAAGGCCAGCATAAAAATAAGAAATTGAAGTTAATAAAGCTAATGCAACTGTTGTATTAATATCATTTGTAGGAGCCGCTAATTCACCATTTGGTAATTCAATTAATCGCCAAGGTAAAAGAGCACCTGACCAGTTTGAGACTAGTACAAAAATAAAAATTGTTCCAATAAAAGGAACCCATTTTAAATATTCTTCCTCACCCACTTGAGTTTTAGCCAAATCACGAATAAATTCTGTAACTAATTCTGAAAAATTTTGTAAACCTTCTGGTAAAGGTTTTAAATCTCTATTTGCAATTAATCCAAATAGAATAACACTACCTAAAACAAACCATGATGTTAATAACACTTGACCATGAACTTCATAGCCAGCAATTTCCCAATAAAAATGTTCTCCTACTGAAACTTCAGAAATTTCAAATAATGGATTAATAATAGCAGTTTCCAAATTTAACATTTGATAAATCATAAATTTTTATAAAAATTATTTTAAGCTTTTTATAAACAAGTGAACAAACTCATAAAAACATTTACTGCTAAATTCCTCGTTTTAAATAATTTTTATAAAAATTATTTAAGACAAAACTTTAAAAAAAGAATAAAAAGACCGGTATTTTATTTATCGACTTTCAATCTGTTCCTTTTACTCGAGTTTATCATTTTTTAATAAAGAATTTAGAGTAAAAATCTTTATCTATATATAGTTTTCAAGTCAATTCTACATTGTTATAATATTCTTAAGAATCAAATTGACCATAATTATTTTTTTGTAATTGACTTTATTTTTCAAACAAAACTTAATTAATATTATAATTTGGGTTTAGTAAATTCAGATAAATTTTTGAACTTACTAAACCTAAACTAAGTTAATAAGTATAAAATTTAAAATCAATTAAAAATATTAGTAAAGCGAAAAAGGAGCGAAGCTAAAATCATAAGATTATGTAAAATAGTTGATTTTAGCTTCGCTCCTTTTTCGCTTTTCGCTTAACGTTTTTTTCTTAAGCTTGAAAGTTAAGTTAAGTTAAGTTAACTTAACGGAAATTATTTTTTTGCACCAAATTCATCTAAGTATTCTTCTAATGCTTGTTTTAAAATAGTTTCTGCTTCTGGAGTGAAAGCATCAGTTGAACGAATAATTTCACCGTATTTTGAATATTTAGTGGCAATGAATTGTCTAAAAGCAACTAAGAAACTACGTACCTGGCTTACCTCTAAACGGTCGAGATAACCAGTAGTACCTGCGTAAATACTAGATACTTGATCTTCTAAAGATAATGGTGAAGATTGAGCTTGTTTTAAGATCTCTACTAAACGAGCACCACGAGCTAATTGGTTTTGAGTAGCTTGATCTAAGTCACTAGCGAACTGAGAAAATGCACGTAGGTCTTCGTATTGCGCTAATTCTAGCTTCAGCTTTCCAGCAACTTTCTTCATAGCTTTAGGTTGCGCAGCTGATCCAACACGTGACACCGAGATCCCTACATTAATAGCTGGGCGAACCCCAGAGTTGAAAATATCTGCTGATAAGAAAATCTGTCCATCTGTAATAGAAATTACATTAGTAGGAATATAAGCTGATACATCACCTTCTTGAGTCTCTACAATTGGTAATGCAGTCATGCTACCTGAACCTAATGCATCGTTTAATTTGGCAGCTCTTTCTAATAAACGAGAGTGTAAATAGAAAACGTCACCTGGGTAAGCTTCACGTCCTGGAGGACGACGTAATAATAAAGACATTTCTCGGTAAGCTTGAGCCTGTTTTGATAAATCATCATAAATTACTAATGTATGGCGATTTGTATACATGAAATATTCAGCAATTGCTGCCCCTGTATAAGGAGATAAATATTGTAATGTCGCTGCTGAATCAGCATTTGCTGCTACGATAACAGTATAATCAAGAGCACCACGTTCTCTTAAAGTATTCACTACTTGCGCAACCGAAGAGGCTTTTTGACCAATGGCTACATATACACAAATAACATTTTTTCCTTTTTGATTTAAAATAGTATCAACCGCAATTGCTGTTTTTCCCGTTTGGCGGTCACCAATAATTAATTCACGTTGCTACACTTAGTCTGTCATTCTTAATTACAGACTAAGTGAGGACTCTCTCTTTAACAAATAATAAAACCTAAAAGCTATATTTAAACCACGATCTGCAACATTTTTTCAATTTTGCAGCGCCAACCGAATTTGGTTGGTTTTGTACCATTAAATGATATTTTGCTTTTTTATAATAAAAATAATTAATCAACAAACGGATGCGATGGCGCTTCTTTGATTTACAAGGAAAACGTTTTAAATAATCAACTAGTAAAAGTAGATCCTCTTGAGTTGTTATTGACCAATTACACTTTGGATTTGGACTTTTATCTTTAGGAGTAAAGTTTTCTTCATAAACTTGTCCGAATTCAAAAGAATCATAAAGAAACTGTACATCTTCTTTATTGTGGCTACCAGTAGAAGCTAGACGATTAAATAAATTTTGAAAGTAATTTAATTTTTATTTGTTAGAAAACATAGAGTCTCTGAGGATTTAATGGGTAAAATTTTGATCCATTAATTTCCTGCTGATTACGATAAAAATCGGTCCCAGCATATAGTTTTCTGCGAGAAATTAGTTTCTATTTAAGAAACTAATTTAAAGGGCCAAGTTGACCACGCCCGATTGGAATCATAGCATCTACAGAAATTAAACCAGTTTGTAATGGTTCATGAACTGAACGACGAGAAATAATACCTGGTGCTTGAGATTCAATTAAACGTGTATCATCAACTCCAATTTCCCCTTTTCCATCAATTGGACGAGCTAAAGAATCTACAACACGACCTAAGTAACCTTCACCTACAGGAATTTGAGCAACTTTACCAGTAGCACGAACTTTACTACCTTCTTTAATTTTTAAACCATCACCCATTAATACTGCTCCAACATTTTTTGCTTCTAAGTTTAATGCAATACCAATAGTTCCATCTTCGAATTCTAATAATTCACCAGCCATTACTTTTTCTAATCCATAAATACGAGCAATACCATCACCTACTTGGAATACTGTACCAAAATTTACTACCTGTACCTCTTGATTGTATTGTTCGATTTGTTTCATAATAATACTACTAATTTCTTCAGGACGCATTTTCATAAAAAATAATAAAAAATTAAGTAAGCTTTATTTATCGCTATGATCAATTTGATTTGAAAATATCAATTTTCAAATCATTTTTTTTTTGAATTGCGATAACAATACTTTCTGATATAATGAATAATAGGTGACTTAGACAATCTGCATAAAAAACGCCTTATTATTCTAGTTTGTGAATTAACGTATTTAACATTTTTATTTATTTTTCTTTACAGAAAAATAAATAAATTATAAACTACCACTACGCTGTTTTTTATTTTAAACATTGGATAACTTGTAATTTTATTACAAAAAAGTTCTAATGAAACAAATAATTAAAACAAGCTTAACTATTTAATTACTATTTGTTATTTAATTTTAATTAATTTAAGGTAAAATTCATTTTGTAAAAACATCTAAACTTCTATTGTATAATCTTATACAATAGAAGTTTAGATGTTTTCAATGTTTTCAATTTATTTTGCTTACAAAAGAATAAATAAATTATTTATTTGTAAATCTTGTTGGTCTTAAAATCATCATTTTTTAAGTATAGGAATTTTGACCTATTTATCCTAAAAGTTCATATATTTGAATCTTAAACTTGTAAACTGCCATTTTATTAATGTTCAAAAAAAAGCTTTATTAAAGCTTTTTCTATAAGCTCATACTACTAAAAAAACATAAAATTAAATTCTTTAGTAATATGAAGCTTTAAGTATTATTTGATTATATTAAAAGAAGTAGGTTTTACAACCCTTTTTAAAACTACCGTTACACTGAAAAAAATGCATTTAATTGTATTAAAATCCTCTATATTTCCTTTGCTCAGTTAAGCTGAGCTTTTTCTTTTAGCTATTAAACTTTATCGTTTCCCAATAAAGCGTTTTTAGAAAGGGAATAGCATTGCTTTAAGTAAATATACTTTTAATTTTATGTTTTAACGAATCGCACTTAATCGATAATCTTTTACACCTGCTTTGAAGCCAGCACCCGCTTTCGTTTCCGTTTGTGGAACCATTTAATTTTTATTTTAGAGCATGTTGACAATATTTGATCTTTCTGTCTTTTTTAATAAAAAAAAGAAACTAACTATTTTAAAAAAATAGTTTTATTCTTTTAAAAAATTAAATTATAACCACTACCTCTCTGAATGAGATTTATAATCATAAATACTATTCACTAGAATTTAGTGTTTGTAAATGTTTTTCAAAAATTCTTTAATGTTCATCTGTCCGGAAAATTATATTTAATTGGATAATTGAAAATTCAATAAAAAAAACTAGTATTTAGTATAATTCGTAAATTTTTTTTTATAATTAAATTTTAAAAAACTGTATAAATTTAATTATAAAAAAAAATTATTAAAAGTCAAATTTAGTAAAGTGAAAAACAACCTCTATTAAAATTTCTAATGTGACTGTTTTTTCGAGAGGGAAAACACTAAATAAAACCCTCCGACCAACAAATTAATATAGAGTTGGTCGTGGGTTTTCAAAATTAGTAACTCTCTGAGTATCACACTATATCAATATAAATAAGTGCGATACTCAGAGAGTTTGGAATTTTACTTATAAAAACATTTAAATTTGACTTTTACTAATTTAATAAAAACAAAGTGTAATAAACTAAAAACCAACTATTTTGAAAGTCAATTAAGTAAAGCTTTTAAGTGCATTCAAAATAGTGGTTTTTACTAAATTATTAAAGTGAAGAATCTTTAAATAACCATACTTTGATACCTAAAATTCCATAAATAGTTTTAGCTGTCTTATAACTATAATCAATATTAGCTCTTAAAGTTTGTAATGGTACAACACCGTCTCTTAACCACTCTGTACGAGCGATTTCTGCACCATTTAAACGTCCTGAAATTTGAATTTTGATACCTTTTACATTAGCAGTCGACATTGCTTGCTCAGCAGCTTTTTTCATGGTACTTCTAAATGAAAATCTTTTTTCTAAATTTTCAACAATGAAATTAGCTAAACAAACTGCATATTGCTTAGGCTGACGAACTTTTACTAATTCAATTACACTAACTTTTGGTAATGTTTGTAAAGTTGTTAAATTTTCACAAACTTTCGATAATGTTTCAACATTATAAATATTTTTTATTGAAGCTAAATTAGAATTATTATTTTGTAACGCTAGGAAAATTAAAAATTGTTTTAATTTTTTCTTTATTGTTTTTTTTGCTAAAAATGTTTGTTTACGAGTTTCTCTCAATTTTGAAGGTTTTCTTTCATAAATTTTTTGTTTAACTGCATCTAATAAAGATACTAAAGCATTTTTATCCGAAGAAGTTGCATTATTTGCTAAAGTATCACCAACCTCTATATTATCCCAAAGTAAAGATTGATTCCCATTTATTTCAAAAGGAGTTTTCCAAGTTGTATTTGTTGTAAAATGAGGATTTCGACGACCTCCAAAACGATTAATAACTGCATTATAAACTTTACGACGACTTTGTAAAACAATAAAATTATTTTGATAATTTTGTTTTAATAATTCTTGTAATTGTGTTTTTAAAGCAAGAGTATTAGAAATACTCATTTGAGTTTGAGCTTCAAGTGAAAGTTCACCATCATTTTTTTCTTGTTTAAACTGAGTTTCTAATTCTAAAATACGTTTTTGAAGCTTATTACTTTGAAGTGAAAGCTTTTGCGCTACTACGTTAGCTTCAACGGCTAAATTAATTTGATTCATATTTTTAGATAAAATTTGTGAGCGTTGCATTTGTAATAATTCAGAGATTAATTTTTGTTTTAAAATATTATAATTTAGAAAAATTAAATTTTTTTCAATTTTCAAAGATAGTTTGGAATTACTTTCATTTAATTTTTTACTTTCAGAAATTGAAGATTGATTTAATAATTTCTTTAAATAACAATTGATTTTATAAATACGAGTTTGTAATAATTGTAAATTAGTTGACGAATTTTCAGTTAATTTTTTCTTTAAAATTGTTACCCAATTAACTAATTGCTTTATAATTAAAGTATTAGTTTTTAAATAATTATTAAAAATTTTCATTGTCTGGAATTTATTACTAACTAATAATGATTTTACTTTTATTTCTAAAATTTTATTTAAATTATAACGTTGAGTTAATAAATTTAAAGACAATTTATAAAGCTTAGTTGATAAATTTGTTGCTTTTAAATGTGTTTTTAAACCACCGATAGATTGAATTGAATTAGATAAATATTCTTTTTTTAAACAATATAAATAATTATTAACATTTGAAAAACTTTTATTTTCTACGAATGAAGATAAAAGAACTAAATTTGAATTAATTACTTTATTTTTAAGAAAAAAAGTATATTTACCAAAATTATTATTGAAGCCATCCAATACTAAATTTTGATTTGTTTTAAGCATTCCTGCATTTAGAGAAGAATTTACTATTGTTAAAAAATACTTAGATAATAATGGAAATTTTACCGTCAAGTTTTCTAAACTCGAATCTTCGACTAAAGATAAAATTTTTCTTACAGATAAATTTTCTTTTAAATTTTCTTGTAAGATTGATAAACTATTGATTTTTGAAATTAAACGTTCTTTTAAACTTTTAAAATTTTTACAGAAACAATTGTCAAATTTGTTAATTATTAACAAAGATTTAGCTAAAATAATTTTAACTTCATTTAAATTTGTAGAAACTAAGGTTCCATTTTTAAATTTTTCTGAACTAGTCACTTTAGCTAAAATTAGAAGGGTCGATGCAATAAATTTTTTTAATTTTTCAATTTTAAAATTAGAAAATTTTAACGACACTTTAAATTTAGTTAAGATTGTTAACAATTTTTGTTTTTGAAACTGAATTTTTAATTCAGTTAGTTTACTTGAATTAGCAGAATTTAAATTCTCAAACCAACGTAATTTTATTTCTGTAATTTTTTCATTCATAATAGAAGATTCTAAATGAGATAATTGATTTTTCTGTAAAAGAAACTTAATTTTTAAAATATTAATTAAAGTAGAACATTTTTCTAGATACGTTTCTTTTGAAATTTTATTAGCTATAAAATTTGCTGTAAATTTTTCTACTTGTAAAAGTAATTTTTCTTTAACTGTTTCAATTGTAGTATTTAAATATTGTAATAAAGTTTTAACTTGCTGTTGTAAAGCTTTTAATTTTTTAAGTTGTAAAGTGATTGTAGTTTGATTTGACGTATTAGAAGTTAGTAATTTTTGTTTTTGCAAATTTTGATAAAAATTGATTTGGCTATCAACATTCTTGAAAAATTTAATTTTTAATTGAATAAAATAAAAAAGATATTTTAGCTTAAAGCTTTGTTTTGAAAGCATACTTGTAGTTTGCGCTTCATTTAATAATTCTTTTATACCAGATATTAAAGAAACAGAACTGTAAGAATTTGATAACTCAAGATTTTGAGTATGCGAAACTAAATTTAAAGAGGGAAAAAATTTATTAGAACTATCATTTGTAGCTTTAGTATCTATTAAATTTTGCATTGTTAAAAACTTATACTGCATATTTTTTAATTTTAATAGTTTTAACTGTACTATTCTTTTATTTAATAATTTTTTTTGAATACTTAAAAATAAAAGATTTGCATCTTTATTTGTTTTTGTTTTAGTTTGATTTAAATTACCATTATCTTTTTTAAGAAATTTCGATGAAGTATTTTGTTCAAATAATTCAGAAAAATTTTCTGGACTTGTCATATATAGTTTAATTTTAATAGTATTACGTATTAATCTTTCAATCTTGATTTGAACAAGTTTTGTTTCTGATTTATCATCTGATCTTTTACGCGGTAAATTTTCAACAGGAAGATCCTTAAATAAAGATTGTCTTAATAAAAAATCTTCAAAAACATATTGCGGATACTGATAAGAATTAGCAAACCAACGTGCTGAGTGAGGTTGAGTAATACCTACACGATAACCATAAGGATGTATTTTTTGACCCATAAAATATGAAATTTAACTAAAAAGAAAACGTTAATATTCGTGACTAATCATTTTTAGTTATTTATTTTAAGAAAGTTAAACTTTAGAAATAAATAACTAAAATTCGAACATTTAAAAAACTGACTTTTGTGACTACTAACTAATCTTCTTAACTCGCACTTGGTAATTTGTTTTAAATTACAAATTAATTTAATTTTGCGTACTATCTATTTTAAATTTGTTTTTTGTATTATAAAAAAAATTATTTTTATAATTTAACTTTGTCACCACAAAGTTAGAAATAACTTTTTGATAAAAAAAAGACTATTAAAAAAATACCTGGTAATTTTAGAAAGTTACTTTTACTGATATAAAATCTAAAGATTTTAGCTCAGTAAAATTGAAGTTGCATTTCAATCAATTATTTGGCACCTAACGTGCTACTCCTAATTTTTTAGACTACACTAATTTAGGAAATTTAATTTTTAAACCATTCTATTAACTATTTTTTATTTTTTAATACTATAAAACGTTCTTTCTCATAAAGATAAAGAAAATAAAATTCTCTTTATATAATAGATAATGTATCTAGTTCTGTAATAACTACAAAACTAAACAAGTATTAAAAATAAACTTCTTTTCATAGAATTTTATTTTTAATACTTGTTTAATATAAATTACTAAATTTATATTATAACTTATTTAAAATAAAATAAAAGTTGATATTATTATCAACTAGTTTTGCTTAACAAGAAAAAATTCAAAATTTAAATGTCAAACGAATAGATATTTTTTCAATACATTGGTTGACTATCTTTGTTTAATAAAACTAAAAAAGTTGAACTATCAAGTCTCATTTTTTGCAGTTTCGGGTTAAATACTAGTTATGTACAAAATTGAACCAGTTTGTCTTTGTTTCTTTTTTGAAAAAAAATAAGAAGCTTTTAACTTTTTTTATGAATAAAGGTCATAAAAAAAGTTACTGTTATTCGTTATAATTTATAACGATTAAAAATTAAAAATAATTCTGTTTCAGAAACTTTTTCTAGAGAAATAAATAATTTAGCTAAATAATCTAATATTTCTCGATTTTCATCTAAACTTAAATAAGCATTTTGGAAACTCTCAAACATATATTGTTCATACAAATCAAAATAAAAGTTTTTATCAAAAGAAAACCAATAACTCCAAAAACCATTCGTTAAAACCCAACGGCGATGACGTGGGTTATAATATTTATCACCACATGGGAAATAAGCGATATCTTGAACATCATCAAGTTGTTCTAATGGTTTTCTCAAATGCCAATTCCACCATTGATAAGTCGATAATTTGAATATTTGTTTTAAAACTATTTTATTACGATAATAATAATTCATTGAAGTGGCTCTTAGACTAATATTGTCTAACGACCCTAATTCAGTAAATAAAATACGAAATAACCATGAACGATTTGAATTTTCTAATTTTACATATTTTCGTAAAGGACGACCTTGGTTATTTAACATATATTTTTGTAAAACTAATAAATTTAATGTTTCTTCATTTGAAACATTATTTTTTTTGAAAAAAGCTCTATGATGAAAATCATAATATTCAAATAGCATACCAGCATTTAAACTTTCAAAAAAACTTTTTTGTCTTGGTTTATTTACATCTTCCAAATGTAAAAGTTTTAAAAGTAATGGACTTTTTGAATAAAGACTACTGATAGTGACTACATTTTTAATATAAGAATAAGCATCCGTCCAATCCGCTTTAACATTATACGTATTATCTATTAATGCACCTTGAAGAAAATTAGACATAGGAAGAGAGTTTTTTCCAGAAGGAAGAGTAGTATTCGCTTTAGACGAATTTTTATCTATCATAAATGAATTCATCGCAGTAGTGCTATTCCAAATAATTTTATTTTTTAATAGTAATTCTCCCACTTTTGACGAAAAAAAACGCAAAAAATAAGATTTTGACGAAGCACGTTTTCTAGGATTATAAAATATATTAGTTGAACTAGGTTTTAAATTTTTTTCTTCTGCCCATAATTGTAAATTGTTGATATGATCAAAATCAAAAATCGTAAATTTTTGATTCTTTTGACTGCTATTCTTCAAATTAAGCAAATCAGTATAATCTTCAGGTGTTTTAATCATTAAATTTTGGCCAGCTCGTGAATAAGCTAACGATAAAAATAAATTTAAAGAAGTAGTTTTCTCTTTTTTTTGTTTATTTTTTTCACCACTTGAAGAAAAATTCAAAAAAAAGCTAGAATTTTTTAATGGTAAATTATAAGTTAAATCAAAAAATCCTTTTTTTCTTTGAAAAATTATGTTGGAAAATAATATTTGCCAATAATTAAAAGTAGTGCTTGCCGAAAATGTTTGTATGTTTGACCCATTTCCTGATACAGAATCTAAATTTTTTGTTTCAAAACTAGTCATGCGTTGATATTTTAGAAATGTATTGAAATTACGTTTGGAATTATAACCTGAACTTCTAAACTTTTTAAACACAGCAACATCTACTCCCTGATTACGTTTAAAAATTTTGTTTTCAGTACAATTATTATTAGCAGATGAAAGAACGTTTGAGTTTATAATTGAAGAATTTTTAAACAATTTTCTGTCTCCCGTTTTATAGCTTTTCGACAATGATTTTACTAATTGCTCAGAGCCACCTTGATGTACGTTTCTAGTTAAGAATGAATAATAAGAATCTTCAGCCAAATAATTAATTAAACTCCATTCTTTAATTTGTAAATTAGACGAAAATAAAGTATTATCAATTAAATTGAATGTTTTTGAAAAACCAGGAACATTTTTTAACAAAATTTGAAAAGTATTTAATGTATTCATAGAGGTTACAGAACGAGACCCAGAAGAAAAACTTGTCACAGAAGATAAAGAAATTGTTTCTTCTAATCGGCCTGGTCGACGTAAAGACGGGTCTAATGAAGATACTTGATTTGTAGTTGCAAATACTATGAAATTTTGATGACTATTATAATTTGTTTTTTCAAATAATTTGATCAAATCTTTTACTAATCTTAATCTTGTTCCCATTGTAAAAATGGCTAATAATGTTATTTTAGCTACTTTAACTCGAATAGAATAAGTTAATGGATGTATACTACGCATAGCATCAACTGGAATATGATACCAAGGCGTTTCTTTAATACGTTTATTTGGAGTAGCAATTTTAGATTTAAACAGTTTCCAAATTAATACTGCATTTGTTGTAAACGCGGGGGCCAGTTTTGATCTTAAAAAAACTTTTGTAGGTAGTCTTTTATAGGAATTATTTTGATTTTTAAAAAAATTAGATAAAGATTTACGACGTGTTAATTGATACAAAACTAAACTTTTTGGAATTGGATTGATTGGTTTTAAAGATCGACGTCCAGGAGAACTTCCCGAATTACCTTTAGCTAAATGCTGATCCATATATGATTCACGTAATGATTTATTCTTATGTAATTTTCGATAAACTAATTTCGACAATAAAGAACGAGCTAAAATTTCTACATCATCTTGTTCTTCATCGACTTTAATCATTTTTGTTTTTGAACCAATAACATGAATATCTTCGATGAAAATAAGAGCTGGTACATTTGCTTGGGCAATATCAAATAACTTTTCTAAACGTTTTGTTGCTTTATTTATTCCACGATTACCTATTCGTTGTAAACGTTTTGCATCTTCCATAAATAATTTTAAACCAATTTCACCAGCTAAAGCTTGAACTAAAAATAATATATTTTCTGAATTTGAATTACCTGAAACTAGAAGATAATTTTTAGCAAATTCTTTCGAAAATAAACCTGTATAAACTTTACAGATTAACGGACCAAAATCTTGATGTGCTGAAAAATTATTATTTAAACCTCCAACATCAGATAAAACTTTAGAAAAATTCGTAGAAAAACGATAATAACGAAGTTTAGGGTCAAAAGTATCAAAATAAATACTTTGTTTTCCAGAAATTATCGAACGTTCATTAAAACTCCAATCATAAAAATTTTTATTACTTTTTTCTTTACCAGTTAAAAAATTTTGTAAAGTTGCGGGATTCATATGACCCATATTAAAAGTGGAAGTTTTTAAAGTTAATTTTTTAGAATTATTTAACGTTAAATAAGCCGTATCATATTTTTTAAGTAGTTTTTGAAGATTTAGTAAAAAGTCAAATTGAAATTGGAACTTATCGTTTTCTGAATGATTAGTTTTTTCAAAAAATTTCAAAAAAGCTGAAGAAAATAATCTTTCTTCTTTATTAAAAATCTTTTCTTGTTCTTTTATTTGAAGCGAAAGAAGAGAATTTTTATTTCGAGTTTGTTTTACCAAGTCTATTTTTTCTAGAATCTGAAAATTTAATTTTTGATAAAACAACAAAGAGTTTTTGTCCAGTTTCATGCGATCACCCTCAAAACGCGCATTTTGACGTTTAAAAGATGTGAAAAAATTATCATTTATTACTTCAAAATCATTTGGTAAAATTTCGTTTATGAACTTTAAATCTTTTTTATTATTTTGTTTTGAAAAAAAGTTCAAAAATGGATTAAAACTAAAACTTTGAAATTGACTATTCGAAAATCTTAGTAATTCAGTATTTTTAGTTAAAGTTTTGTGATACTCCATATTATCAAAATTAGAAACAAAATTTTTTAAAATGTATGGGAGGAATATAATTCCTGGAGGACCAAAAGAAATGAAAGGTTGTGAAAATGTCATAAGTGATTCTCTAAAACGTTTATTTAAAGTCGCATAACGAATCATAAAACTATATTTCCCTAAAAAAGTTAAAATTGACTTCCATGGAGAGATTTTTTGAATTTTTTGTCTTAAAATTTTTTTCTTTAAATTTTTTTGTATTTGATCTTTATCTTTTTTTTGCTTTCCAGATAAGGATTGTTCACCGTTATTGTTACGTGAGTTAGAAATTATATTAGAACGATTCTGTAATTTTGATTCATATTTTTTCGAACGTAAATAAAGAATCATAATTGTTTGGCGTATTTTTTGTTTAATAACACGAATTTTTTCATCAGCTTGATAATCAGCCATACCTAAATAATCTTTACCAGACGGTGTACGTAAAAAAATTGGAAATTTTTTTAAAAAATACCAATGCATTTCTCTATAAGGTTCTAATTCTGCCAACAATTCTGATTCACCAATTAATAATGTTACTAACATATTCCATTGTAAAACTTTTAAATAAACTTTTAAATTTTTTTGTTTTAAAAATTTATCTTTAGACCCCCCAGAATTACTTATGTTTACAGATAAATTTTTAACTATTTTATTTTTTTTAAGCGAAGCTTGAAAAAAGCTCTCTTCAGTCGTTTCTTGTAATTCCTGATTTCTAAAAGCATCAGAAGTAAAACTACTTCTAGTAGCTTGATTTTGAGGTAAATTTTTTGAACGTAAAACAGAGTCAGAAAAAAAAGAAATATATTTAACTTTTTGTACTAAATTTAAACCAAAAAAGAAATAGTTATTTTCACCAAAAGATTTTAAAGCAGATTTTAAATCTAATGATGGATTTTTTTCAAAATTTAATAAATTTTTTTCGTTAACTAAAGGGATTTGAAAAAATTGTCTATATTTATATTTCAAATATTGAAATAAACCTAAAATATTATAGTCAAAGGAAAGCTTATTAGTAAATTGTTCTCCATTTTCTATTAATGAATTTTTATGATCATTTTCTTGTAATAATGTTGGACTAGAAAAAACTGGGAAATGCGAATTAAAAAACAGATGAGTCATAAAAAAATGTGAAGTTTGACGAATTTTGCGATTATTTAAATATTCTGAAAAGATTTTTAAACCAAACTTAGAATCTAATTTACTGTTTTGATTAGTATATAGTGGATCAATAAAATTTGTTTTAAAATTTTCACTAATAGTTTGAAAATTGCTTTGATAAATATAAGATATTAATCGCTTAATTCTATATTTTATATAGACAAAATATTTGTTTAAAACAAATATTGATGAATATAAAGTTTTCAAACAAAAATTAATTGAAGATTTATAATGACGAACTAAACTAGAAATTAAACAAACATGGAATAATACAGTACACACCCAAAAAGAAACTTCTTTAAATGTTAAATTGTTTAACTTCGTATTTGTATTTGGCAATCCTACTATATATTGGGATAAAAATATTCCATTATAAATTTTATTTTTTTTAGATAAAAGTCGACTATTAAAAATTCCTGTTTTTCTTCGATATTTTACTTTTGAATTTAATTCAAAATTAAAAATATTTTTTAAAAAAGAAATATATTTTTGTTGATTTTTTAATAATAATACTTTTTTAAAACTTGTTTGAACACTATTTTTAGCTATTAAATAATTTTTGTTTTGTTTTGTACTATTATCCAAATTTTGTAGAAAAAAGTCATTTTTATTTTTAAGAAAAAATTTGTCAGACATAGCTGAATCAGTTATTGAACGATAAGACAATAAAGATGAAATGAAATTATCATAATAATCCCCATTCTCAGTTTTTGGGGAAAGATAATTTCGGTTTTCAGTGGGATGAGAATTACTCATTTTAATTTGTGGATTAGTTGTGATATATGATTGTTTAGTTAAATTATACATTTGTTTTAATAAATTAAATTGATCACTAGAAAATTCTTGTAATTGCTGATACAGAGCAAAATTATTTTTTTTCAAATGATATAAAACTGAAAACGACCATTGCGGTTGAATTAAATTGTTTTTAAGAACACTATATTTTTGAATTAAACTAGAATTTTGTTCAAATAAAAAAATATTTGAATATTTTTTTTCTAGAGACAGTTTTTCCAGTGTATTTAGACTACCAAATGATACTGATTTTAGAGAATTAAGTAATGTACCTAAATAATCAAGGTACATATAAGATAATAAAAAATAATCTCTTGGTCGATGAAACTTATTTCGCCAAATAACAAAAGATGAAGATAAATTCTTAAATTTTGTATTAATATCTTGCAACGCGATTTTTACATTTTGAAGCTTAGAAGTTTGTGGATTAGTTAATTTTTCACTTAACTTATGACTATATTGTCTAGCAGAAAAAAATGAAATTTTTTTAAAGAACGCGAATTTTAAATTAGTTTTTGTAGAAGACGAATTAAATAAAAATTTTTTGTAATTAAACGCAAAGCTCTTTTTAACTCTAAAAAATTCTTTTTTCTGATTTTTAAATAAGTTTTTTTGATTCAAATACTTTTCCTTAGTGAAAAAACCCGTAAAAACTTTTTGCAATTTACCTCGACCCGGTTTATTAGCTAATTTTATCATTTTTTGTAAGATAGTTTTTTTAAAAAACTGCTCGGATTTTAAATCTTCCTTCCTAAAAGAAAATGAATACTCTTTTAAATCCTTTGGATCTTTGGATGAGTAATCCTTTAAACCTGAAAGATCTTCAGATCCTTTAATAGTTTTTTGAGCACTATAGTTATTTGAAAAAATTCCACGATCATTATTTTGTATTAAGAAAATTTTATCTCCATAATATAAATTTTGTTTAGAACTCACAGAATTTTGTACAAGATTCATAAAAAAATTATGAAAATTTTTTAAAAGCATCTCACCAAAAGAAAAATTTAGGTCAAAATTTTTAAATTTGTTAACATTAAAGAAAAACTGTTGTTGATTTGAATAATTTAATATTCTTTGATTGTAAGAAGTAACATTTTTTTTCTTATCTAATTGAGGAATATCAGTAAAGTTTGAATTTACTAAGAATGGATTGTCAGAATACTTTAAATTATTTTTAAGATTGAAAAAACTAGATTTCTCTAAATTTCCTTTAGTTTTTAAAGTATTACGCCAAAAAATTTTACTTTCTTTTTTCTTTTGTTTAAAACTCTTATTATAATCTAAATTAGCAGACAAATTTTTAAATTTTTTGAACTGTGTAAACGATAAAAAAATATTCTTTGTTGTATAAGAAGTTTTTGTTGGTTGAGTTAAATGTCTAAACTTTAATTTTAAAAATTTTTTAGATGAGTAATCGTTCAAACCTGAAAGGTTTGCGACTAGTAAGGAAATATCTTCTTGTGTTCTAAAATCATTAAAAAAATTTTGTTTTCGACTTTTTTTTAATTCAAACAGAACTTTAGAAAATTCTCTACTCGTAAGATCCCCGACTAATTTTTTTACTCTACTATTTTTAGGCTCAATTGTTTGACCCATAGCGGACACATACGACGATAATTTTTGTTTTGTTTCATTTTTACCAAAATTAAAAAAATAAGAATCTTTTTTTATTGGAACTATTTTACGAGACATTTTACGAAAATATAATGTATCTCTAAGCCATAAAGATAAAACATCTAAACTTAGATATCTTTTATAACGTCTATTTTTACTTAAAGTTTTTATTAAAGTTTGTTTTGAAACATTAGAATCAATTGAATTTTGATCTATATTTTGATGAGCCGTTTGTTGAGCTTTTTTACTTTGATAATATTTTGATTTTTGATACTGCAAAACCTCATCTAATTTGTATTTTGCACGAAAGCCCCACAATAATGAAACAATTCGACTAGAATTTGATGCAGAGTTGGGCGCTAAATTATTTGATACTAAGGAAGTATTTTTTTTTAATTCTAGTTTTGTAATTCGTTTATAAAAAAAGCCTGTTTTATTTTTTGAATGCCATTTTTGAAAAAGAATATTTTGATCTGGAAATTTGCTTCTACTTATGAAACTTCCTTTAAAAGGATTATATAATTTTTTAAAAAAATTAAAAGGAACTATAGATTTCGAATATTTATTTTTGGAAGTAGAAAAATTCAAATCATTCCACGGTTTCACAACTAAAGACGAACCATAAAATTTCGAAAAATAATTCCAATAAAAAGACCAGTTTCCTAAATATTTCCATTTATAACTATTTAATTGCCAATTTGATTTTTCTGCAGAATTGAAAGAAATACTATTTCTTTCCTTTTGAAAGAAAGAAGATAAATTTGTCTGATTAGACAAATTCTTGGACATTTCTAAATTTTTAATATTTGTTCTAACTTTACTTTCTAGTTCAGAAAGTACGGATTCAGAAAAAACTGGAAATTGTCTTTCTAAAACGTTTTTAACAGTAGTAGTTAAAAATTTATCAGTTTTATAAAAATTATTATCCAAAGGTTTACCAATCAAGTTTCCTTCAATAGGAAAAAGGTTTTTAAAATTCTCTTTAAACTTTGTTTTCTCTGAAAATTTATAACCTGACATTAAAATTGGAAAATTTAATTTCTTAATAGTTATATTTGTTTGTTTTTTAAATATATCAAATTTTTCAAAACTACGTAAATCCATATTTAATTTTTCCGGAAACTTATACGAAATAGTATCCATAAAAAAAGCTCCAGTCAAATATTCAGAAAATAGTTGAAAAGAATTTATTTTTTTCAAACTATTCACCCAATGGTCAAAATTTTTAACTAAATTCATTTCTGAAACATCTAAAAAATAATAAGTTCCAAATAGATTATACCAATTTAATTCTTCTTTTTGAAAACCAAATTCAGTTTCCAAGTTAGATTTTTTAAAATCTAACTTTACTTGATTCCGATTTACTAAAACAAATAAATCCTTATTCACTCCTTTCTTGTTAACAAAGGAATTGACAAAACCATTTTTTTGAAAAGAAAAATTTTTAATTTGTATATTAGTAAATTTACTTTTTAAAGCAAAGGAAGAAAGCTTCAAAATGGAGTCAGTTTTAAAATTAGAAAATTGATTTTTAGAAATATTTTCTTTTATTAAATTGTTTTTAACTGAATAATTAATCGGAAAACTAATATTATTTGAAAACACTTTTTGTGAAAATTCATCAGAGAAAAATTTTCCATTTTTCGCTTTATTATGAGTCAAAATTTTATAAAATATATTTTTCTTTAATGTTTTCCCAATATTAAACTGATTTTTTTCTTTTCTTAAACAAATATCACTAGAATAAATATTATGCCAAACCCATTCTAAACTTGCATTTTGAAATAAATAATTTTCCCACAAATTATTTTGAGAAACAAACTCAGTAAAATTAGGACTAGTTTTAGCGTTTTCTACTTTAGTATTAATTAAAGGTAAAATTGAAACTGACGAATTAGTAAAACAAATATCACTTTTTTTTTTCCACCAAGATTGAAAATTTTTATATGACATTGTTTGAGTCAATTCTGTTTCAAACTTTAAACTAGATGCTAATGTAGAACCTCCCCAATCTTTATTAAAAAAAGACTCATTGACATTTTCTTTACTAATATAAATTGCTTTATTTAAATTGTCTAAAAAATGTGAAGAAATCAAATAATTTTTATACGAATTCGTTTGTGCATAAGTTCCAAGATAATTTTCATTATCAGCAACGTTAGAGAAAATGGCTGATTCGTAAGATTTCCTATAAATTAAATAATTTAAAGTTTCGATATTAGTTTTTTTCAATTTTAAAGAATTTTCAATTGGTAAAAAAGCTTTTGTTTCCTTAAAAAAATCAATATTAGTTTTTTGATTTTGCCAATTTTGATAAGAAGAAGACGAAATTAAGCCTAAACATCCTACAAACGGAATAATTAAATAAAAATAAAGCGGCTTTTCACTAAAAAAATTTAATTGCGAAAATTTTAAATTATTTGATTCTGAAAAAACATTATGATTATTTTCCCATCTTAAACGGAATAAAAAATTTTGAGAAGGTAATAAAATCCACCAATGTTTTCTGGTCGATAAAGGTTTAACTATTGCATTAGACCATAATCCTAATTGGTTTGATTGTACTGATTGAGCAAAATGCCAATCAATGATGGAAGTTTGTACAGCATTACTACTAAATGTATTTTTTCGGATTTGCAAAAAAAATAACTTTAGTTGATTTTTTTTCAACGAATAGACTCCAAAAGTCTGACTATTGAATTTTTTTATGGTAAATTTTTTCTTTAAACTTAATGATAAAAGCATTTTTTTATAAGTTTACCCCAAATAATCATTCCAACTCCTAAGTTTTTTTCTGTAAAGATTAAACAAAGTACTTTTTTACAAAACTACATTTTTTAACTTAGGAAATCTAAATTTCTTTTAAAATAACACAATTAATTAAAAAAAAAAAAAATTTAGATAAAGTTTTTTAAAAACTAAACAATAACCAAATTAAAAATTTTGTATATTAAAATATAAACATAAAAATTTTTAAAGTATGATTTAGTTAAAAACTATACAATTCGATATTAAATTTTAATATAATTAATGAAAGAAAGAAAGAAATCTTAATTATCATTAAGATAATTAAGATTTCTTTTTTTTAAGACCAAACAAACACTCGGGATGACAGGATTCGAACCTGCGACCTCCTGTTCCCAAAACAGGAGCGCTACCAAACTGCGCTACATCCCGGTTTTTTATGTTATTTATAATTTATTATATCATAAAATTATACAATTTGCAAATTATTTCTTAATAATTTGAAATAATGAAAAACAAAACCTAACCATTAAATTCTAATGTTTTTCGGTAAGTTAAAAACTAGGTGAAAAAAAAATAAAAATTGACTATAAAAATTTGCCGAGAACCAGGATTGAACTGGTGACACAAGGATTTTCAGTCCTCTGCTCTACCACTGAGCTATCCCGGCAAAACTAATTAAACCTAGGTAAATAAACTAGGTCTTATCATCTAAAAAGAAAACACTTGCTACTTATATAGTAGCATAATTTGGTTTTTTATCTAGCTTTTTTATGTAAGTTATATAGTATTTTTATCATGTAAAAAGTTTACTTTTTCAAAATTAGCAATTCATTTTAAACAAAAACATTAATTTCTATCTAGCTATATATAGAGATATATAATCCAAGTCTCTCAATATATAGCTAGATTAAAAAATTAATCTGTTTTTAATTGTTGAATTAATAACGGTTTTAAATTTTCATATAATTTTAAAAACGTTTGTGTATCACAAAGACTCAGTTGTGACAATGTTTTACGATTTAATTGAATATTACAAATTTTTAAAGCAAAAATAAATTCATTATAATTTAAACCAATCTTACGAACTGCTGCATTTAATCGTGAAATCCATAAACTACGAAAATCACGTTTCTTTTTACGACGATTAATAAATGAAAGTTTTAAAGCTTTCATATATCGTTGATTTGCCGTTCTAAAAATTGTTGAAGCAGCACCTCTAAATCCTTTTGTATAATTTAAAATTTTTTTTCTTCTTTTACGAGCAACAATACCTCTTTTAACTCTAGTCATCTAAAATAATCTTCCTTCTTAAAATTTTTAAAACTTTAAAATAATTAAAACTAAAAAAGTTTTAATAAAATTAAGTGTTTCTAAACTCTGACACTTAATTATATTTATATAAAACTAGCAAACTATAAAATTCGAAACTCTCTGGTTATCACACTTATTTATATAGTGTGATAACCAGAGAGTTACTAATTTAGTAAAGCTTTAAACTACTCATTAATAAAAACTAAGTAGAGACTGATGATCTATATATCAATAATTTATTTTGTTTTTTAATTTTGATTAATGGAAATAATCCTTAAAATTTAGTAATCTTCGTTTCTCAAATTCTCAATATTATAGATTATGTCCATTATCTAAGACAATGGTTAATGGGCATATGGCTTACCCTTAAAAAAACTATATCTAGTTTTTTTTTGTTCACACTTAGTTTTTTTTTTAAATGTGATTTTAAAACGGGACTGACGGGACTCGAACCCGCAACTTCCGCCGTGACAGGGCGGTGCTCTAACCAATTGAACTACAATCCCTTTTATTTGCTTTAAACTAAATTACATGATAATTTAGTTTATCATTTTTGTCAACTAAGTGCATTATTCGCTTTTTGTATTTGTTTTTACTTGTTTATTTGTAATCAAATGACAAGCGCAAAATAAAACTTCACTTGCCTTTTGATTACAAATAAAAAATAAAAAGCTATACAAAAAATTAATAAGCTAAACCCATACTTCTAGTGCTTTCTGCGCTTGTATAAACGCGTACACTTAAAAAATCTGTTGGGCAAGCTGATTCACAACGTTTACAACCAACACAATCTTCTACACGAGGTGCAGAAGCCATTTGTAATGCTTTACAACCATCCCATGGAACCATTTCTAAAACATCTAATGGACAAGCACGTACACATTGTGTACAACCAATACAAGTATGTCAGGTAGGTTAGAAAAAAGTTTTTTTAAATTTTTTACGGTTCTCTTTCCTCCATAAAAACTAGACTTGTTAGTTACCTAACATCTAGCTTTAATTGATCAAAAATCGAAAAAAGAAAAATGCACTTGATAAAAATAATAATGCTTGGAAAAAAAATGTACTCTAAAATAGATAATTTTATCTTCGCTCATTTTTCTCTTTTACATCAGTTTTCTTTTTTCAATTAGTAAAAAAAAACGTGAATATTAAAATTTAGATACAGTTTTTTTTTTTAATCAATTTTTTCGTATTAGCAAAAATTATTAAAAACACAATTTTTAATACAGTTATAAAATCAAATCATAAAACCAAACTTTTAATTTTAATGGCAAAAATTACTTTAATAAATAATGATTTTTGCCATTAAATTCGATTTGTCTTTTATACATTTCTTTAATTTCAAACTTTAAAACAAATTAAAATAAATTAATAAAACAATAAAAAAGAAATTGTTTAATCTATTAATATATTCAAACCCAAGTCCTAAAAAGCTGTAAAAAATTGTTAATTAATTTTTAGGAATTTAACCTATATCTATTCAATTTAGTGAATCATAAAAAATAAACTTTAAAAAAAGTTTCAATAGTTTTAATCTATGAAGCTAAATCTCATTTTGAAATAGCTTTAGCTTTACGAAAATCCATTTCTAAAAATAAAAAATTGTTTATTTCTACATTTAGATTATAATTGTTTATAGAATTTTTTTGTGAATTACCTCAGGAAGTCTTCATAAAAAGAAATGTCGAATTTCGAATTTCTATTATATTTATTTCCTTTCAAAAAATTTTATGTACTTTTTGAATAAATTAGAGTGTTAATTATAAAAAATTTTTTTAGATTCATACTATTTCTTCCAACTGTAAAAAATCAAAAAATATTTTGAGTAAAAAACTATACAAAACAGTTTAGATAGAATTATTTTTTAGCTGTCTGAATTACCTATTGATAGATAAACCAGTAAAAAAAAAAAATTGTTAGGAAATGAACAAAAAATTTTATTGTTTAGCTTTAAACTAAACCAAAGATAAATAAAATTTATAAATTATCAATGACTTTAAGTCTCCAGCAAACGAAACAATAAAAAAAGATTAAAATTCTATATTTGTTAACCTAAATTATTATATGCTGATTTATAATAATTTGGAATAAAAACCGTACATGAATATTTTCTATTCATACGGCTTTAAAGAAAAATAAAACGATAATTCTAAAAGAATAGCGAAAAATGAATTCTAATAATATAAAATATAAATGGTTTTAGCTTCGCTCATTTTTCTCTTTTAACTAATTTTTTGTTTTTCATTTTGTTTAATAAACTAATTTAAGAAAAAAAAATATTAAAAATATACTAACAACTTAATTTTTGCTGTTAAAACTAACTGGAGTTTCAACATTTTTAAAAATTTTTCAAATTACATACATAATCTTATTATTATATTACGTTTATATTCATTTTATTTTAAACTCTTATTAAAATTTATAAAAATATCTTTTAGAAAGAGTTTTAATATTCATTTTTTAAAATTAAAAAAAAGAAAATGAGAATAGTTTTTTTAAAACTCACTAATGAACCGAATTAAAAGTGTTTATTTTATTCGGTTCATTAGTTAAATGCGTTTCAAAATACTCAAGCGTACACTCTTTTTATTATAAGTCTTTTAATTTTTTTTTTTCAAGTGCATCTAATACAAAAAAAGTGTAAATTTAGAAAACCTCCGACCAACACTAATTAAATTAATATAGAGTTGGTCGGAGGTTTTCTAAATTAGTAAAGGAAAAAACCGTCACTATTATGAAGATTTTTTCGAGAGGAAAAACACACTCTGTAATATTTTAATAGTGTGTGTTTTCTTTTCGAGTTTTCTTTTCGATTTTTTCTTTTCGAATTTCGCTGAAGCTTGATTTAACAGATTTTAAATAAACGACATTATTTCACCAATTTAAAATAACAGAAATATTAATCTTCATGTTCTTCAAACGGGTCACGTAAACGTTTTGATGGAGGCCCAAAACCTACATAAATAGAATATGCTGTAATACTTAGTAAAAAAAACCATAAAAAAATGAAACTCGAAACTTATTCTTAAGAAACAATAGGTTTCTGTTCACGATTCGTACTTGCTTGTCACCAAGCATACGGCTCTGTACATATTCCTAATTCAAGATTTTGAAATTAAATAAAATTATTTACTTTGGAATGAAATATGTTGTTTTTTCGGAAAAACTCTACTGACATTAAAAAAATTAAATCAGAATGAATCATTATTAAAAATTTCTTTCGTTAAAAGATTCCTATTATTTTATTCGAAGATGATAGATGTATATCCAAATATATCTAAAGAAATACAAATCTACATAACTAAAAAAGTAAACACTAAACTACTATTTTGTTTTGTGTCTCTCTAATAATAGTCAAAAATCTAGGGTTAAGCTATAAAAACTTATTCTTTTTTTGAGCTTTAGTACTTATTATCTAAAGTTAACAATAAGTATTAAGACCTGGCATGCTATTTTACCTTTTAATTATTTTAGATTTTTTTGATTAATTCTTTAATTTGTATAGATTTTACTCAAAATATTAATATAATGTTACTTATTTTAAAAAATTATATTTATTGAAAAAAGTAAACAAAAAACTAAAGATTAAAAAAAAAAAACTTCTTATAGGTAAACCAGTTGGGTTATCGAAATTTTCTTTAAGAAACCGCACATAGTAAAAAAAAATGCTGGATTATCCATAAAAAGTTAAATTATATAATTTTCTTAAAATCATCCTCTTTTTTTTACGTTTTTTATTAGTTTACTAAACAAAATCAAAAAAAACGTTTAAATTACTTTTCTCTTTTTTTAATTTAAAACTTAAAACTTATTTTAATAAAGCACAGCTTTGTTATTTAATGTTACTTTTAAAAATTTTGAGACAAAATAACAAAAAATTAAAATCCTCGTATTTAAATATGAAAAGTTATATAAATTTGTAAAAAAAAACATTTATTTAAAATGACCATTTTTTATAAAAAAAACATCCTTTTTTTTAAGAAAGCTTTGTTTAAAGGATTTTTTCGCTTCAAAATTTAAATACTTACCTGTATATAAAGATTTTTTACTCTTTTTTAAAACTTAATTTAAAGTTAATTGATCTTATTGAAGTCGAACTTTTGACTAATAGACATTATAGTTCTTCTTACAATGATATGTAGTTTTTTATGATATATATATTTTAATATTGCAAATTGTCTGGTTTATTCTTTTTTTACAAAAAACTACCAAAGGCCTATAATTTGATGAAAAACTAATAGATTTATATTCTACTAAGTTGGATCAAATTTATTTAACTTTTAAAGCTTCCTACGAAAAGAAAAAAAATACTATTTCAAAATGTTCAAACTAATTCTTCAGATTTTTGTTCCTAATCAGGTTATTTCAATAAAATAGTTAAACAAATGATCTTAAATGATGCAAGTTCCTTTTTTTTAAATTATTCTGTAAAAATAGTTTTAATTTTTATATTATTTGCTAAAAGAAGGTTTAAAACCTTAAAATCTTTATATTAAATGTATTACAATCTTCAAAATCCATTTGTATAAAATTCAACTACCGCTGAGCTATTTTGAAATAAATACTCTAGGTATTTTCCAATAAATTTTGAAAATTAGACATGAATTTTTTAAATTGAAGAAATAATCCGTATTCTTAAGAGAAGTAATCCGTCAGACTTTTCAGGTCTTTAATACTTCGTTCATCTTGTCCTTTACTTAAAAAGTTAGAATTCCAGGATATTCCAGATCATTTCTTTACTTTTTGCTTAAAAAAATAAAGAACAGGTCGCACACAAATCGCACCATAAATTTTAACGATATGAGACATACTTTTTTAATTTTTTAAAATTAATATTTTAACTAAGATTAAGAATTTCAGAAATTAAATCTAATTGTTAAATTTAAAACTTTTTCAAATAAAAAAAAATTAATAAACAATAGATGCATACCCAAAGTGAACAATTAATAGTTTTCTGAACACCAAAAAGATTTATAATCCTCACTCCGAAAAAAATGAGAATGAAATTGAAAAGCTAAAAAGACTGAAAGTATTTATAATAGTTTTGCTTTATTATCAGTAACGAAAATACATAATTTATTATAACAATATTATAGTGGATGTGTTTTCGAGAGGAAAAACAGTAAAGAAAACACACACACTATTAAACTATTACAGAGTGTGTGTTTTCTTTTCGAGTTTTCTTTTCATAGTTTTTAGCAATATTTTCTTGCTTAATATATTTTTTCCTGAGATGAACCATTTCTATTAAAAAAAAAATAGATATAAAAAGCCTTCTTATAAATAAGTTTAAAACTTTAAAATTTAAACTTAAATGTTAAAGTTTAAAGTTTTAAACTTATTAAAAAAAAATAAGATAGAACAGAGAAAAATTATTGGAAAAAGAAATAATGCATTTTTCTTTTCCACTCTTATGAGAGCTTTAAAATATAATTTTAAAAAAAAATATTTTAAAAATTATATTTTATTAACGTGCTAAAGATGCCCAACTCATAGTAACACCATCTAAAATTACTGAACTATTATAAATTTCTAAAAGAATTACTAAAAAAACTGCAAAAAGACCCATAAAAACACCCATTAATACTGTAGTTCCCCAACCTGGTAATACTTTACCAGCTTCAGAATTTAATGGTTTTAATAGTCTCCCTAACGGAGTACTAATTCCTGGTTGAAATTCAATATCTGGAGTTGACGAACTTGATTTAGCTGTTGCCATAATTTTATTTTAAAAATTAAAAATTTTTACTTTATGTAATAAATTCTGTAATGTTTTTTTGAAACCGACAAAAAATTAGTAAAACCAAAACAAAAAGCAAAAAATGCACTATTTGGATTAGTAAAAAAAATACACAATTATTTTTCTAGTATATGTGTGTTTTTTTTCTAAAAACATTACTATACAACTAATAAGTGTAAATTTCTGTACTAAATTAGTAAAGAAAACTCGAAAAGAAAACACACACACTATTAAAATATTACAGGGTGTGTGTTTTCTTTACTGTTTTAGTGAGGGAAAATACCCACACCATATTATTTATTACAGAGTGGGTATTTTCCCTCTCGAAAACACATACACTATAATAAATAATATGGTGTATGTGTTTTCTTTTCGAATTTTGTTGAATTTTACATTTTTCGTTTTTCTATGTTGACTTAAAATAACTTTACCAATTTATTCAGTTTAAAATTTTACTTCTACTTTACTATAAAATCAGAACTGATTAAACAATTCGTTCCGGATTAAACAATGATTTTTAGACGTAACTTTAAAAAGAATAAAGCAATAACATAGAAAATTAAACATTACATTTAACCCGTAAATGGTTTCTGCTGTTAATATTAAAAATATTTATTTTAAAAATAATAAAATAAATAGAGAAATAAAAAATTTCTATTTATGAATATGTGTAACAAATAACATTATTTAATTAAAAATAACATATATATAGAGTTTTAGCTTAAAGTAATTAAAAAAAAACAGTAAAGAAAACACACACACTATTAAAATATTACAGGGTGTGTGTTTTCTTTACTGTTTTAGTGAGGGAAAACACACACTATTAAAATAGTACAGAAGGTGTTTTCCCTCTCGAAAAGATTACTTTGAGCTAAAACGAACAAAAATGAATTTAAGCAATATAAAATTAGTAAAGAAAAAAAATGTAACGGTTTTTTCTTTTCAAATTTTATATTCATAAAAAATTATCTCACAATACGAGGAGGTTCTCTAAAGAAAATAGCGAAAAAGATAATTCCTAGAGTACCAATCAATAAGAAAGTGTAAACTAAAGCTTCCATAAGATTTTACTGTATTCTTCTAATTACATTATAAAAAAAAATTCAAATTTTTTTAACTATTATTTTAATTTTTCCATAAATACTTATAGTAAAAAATAAAAAAAGTATTTTAAAATTTAATGAAAAATCAAATTAATATTAAATTTCAAAATATTATTACTTTGATAAAAACGTCTGTATATTGTTTTTTGTTTTTAAAGAACTAAAAATAATCAAAGTTCTATACAAGTTAAAAAAATTCTTTTGCTCGAACAAATGTCAAGCCCAACTAAAAAAGATTAAAACTGAACATTTTAAAAATATTTTTCTTTGAATTGGAATTTTTGCCGAAAACCCTTAAATAGTGTTAATAATCCTATCCTAAACTTTTTCGAAATAGAGATAGAAAAACAAAAAACGAACGCAGCATAGAAATAATAGTTTTTTACAAAAATCAGGCTACTAAAGGTACTTTACTTTTATAAAAATAATTTTTTATTCTTGTAAACAATTTAAAATTGTTTACAAGAATAAAAAATTTTAAAAAAATTATACAGCTTGACGAGTAGAACTTGGATCACCAATTTTTTGGAATTTACCAAATTCAACTTGATCATTAAGATCTTCATCAATACCTGCAAATCTGTCACGAGCTAATGTACGTGCACCGTGCCAAATATGACCAAAGAAGAATAATAATGCAAAGCATACATGACCGAAAGTAAACCAACCACGTGGGCTACTACGGAATACACCATCAGATTGTAAAGTAGCACGATCAAATTCAAAAATTTCACCTAATTGTGCACGACGAGCATATTTTTTAACAGTTGCTGGATCACTAAATGTTACACCATCTAATTCACCACCATAGAATGTTACAGAAACACCTACTTGTTCAATACTATACTTAGATTCAGCACGACGGAAAGGAACATCGGCACGTACTACACCATCTTTATCTAATAAGATAACAGGGAATGTTTCAAAGAATGTCGGCATACGACGAACAGATAATTCGTTACCTGTAGAATCTTTAAACGCAGCGTGACCTAACCAACCTACCGCAATACCGTCACCACTATTCATAGCACCAGAACGGAATAAACCACCTTTAGCTGGGTTGTTTCCAATGTAATCGTAGAAAGCAAGTTTCTCAGGAATTTGAGCCCATGCATCAGAAACAGATGCACCATTAGCAATACTACTTTGTACTCGTTTAGAAATTTCTTGTTGGAAGAATCCTTGATCCCACTGGTAACGTGTTGGACCAAATAATTCAACAGGTGTTGCAGCTGAGCCGTACCACATAGTTCCAGCTACTACAAAAGCAGCCCAGAATACTGCAGCAATACTACTAGAAAGAACACTTTCAATACTACCCATCGATAAACCTAAATATAGACGTAAAGACGGACGAACACATAAATGGAATAAACCAGCTAAAATACCTAAAATACCAGCAGCTACGTGATGAGCAGCAATTCCGCCTGGATTATATGGGTCAAAACCATCTGCACCCCAAGAAGGAGCAACTGGTTGTACACTACCAGTTAAACCATACGGGTCAGAAACCCATACACCTGGTCCATATAAACCTGTAACATGGAAAGCACCAAAGCTAAAACATAATAAACCAGCTAAAAATAAATGAATACCAAAAATTTTTGGTAAATCTAAAGCCGGTTTACCTTCTCTAGGATCACGGAATAAATCTAAATCCCAGTATACCCAGTGCCAAATACTTGCTAAGAATAATAAACCAGATAATCCAATGTGTGATGCAGCTACAGTTTCATATGTCCACTCAAAACCTGTAGATACAGTTTCTCCGTTAATTGTCCAACCCCCCCAAGATTTTGTAATACCTAAACGTGTCATAAAAGGAAGTACAAACATCCCTTGACGCCACATCGGGTTTAGTACAGGGTCTGAAGGGTCAAATACAGCTAATTCATATAATGCCATTGAACCAGCCCAACCAGAAACTAATGCAGTATGCATTAAATGCACTGAAATTAAACGACCAGGATCATTTAATACAACAGTATGTACACGATACCAAGGTAAACCCATAAAAAATGTTTTTTTAAATTTTTTTACTTTATAAAGTATGTCTTTATCACTTTACCATTTTGTCTAATATTAGTATTAGTAATAAGTGATCAAGAAAAAAAAAAAAAATACCAATTTGAATAAAATTTAACGATAAAAAAATCTAAACTTATTATAAATAAGTTTAAGTAATAAGTCAAGTTAATAATAAAATAGTGAATCATAGTATCTTTTCATTATTTAATAAGAAAAACACTAGAAAAGCTAGCAATGTTAATAGTATCTCATATAGTGCTTTTTTCGTTTTTATATGTGTCAAGAAAACAACTACTCTTTCCTAAGAATATAATTAATGTGTTTTCCTTTATCATAATTTTAATTATTGATTTTTAGTTATTCAATTTAATAAAACTAAATAACTAAAAATCAATAATTAAAATTAAAATAAACCTAATGTTAATGACTGATCAATTGGAAATGTTGAACCAATACCTAAATAAACAGCTACTACAGTTCCTAATAAGAAAACAGTTGTAGCAATAGGACGACGGAATGGGTTTTGAAATTTATTGATATTTTCAATAAACGGCACAGTCAATAATCCCACTGGCACTGCTGCCATCAGTAACACTCCTAGTAATTTATTTGGAATTACTCTTAATAATTGGAACACAGGGTAGAAATACCATTCAGGTAAAATTTCTAGTGGTGTAGCAAATGGATTTGCTGGTTCTCCAATAGCTGCTGGTTGCATTACTGACAGACCAATTACAATTGCAAAAGTTCCAAAAATACATACTGGGAAAATATATAATAAGTCATTTGGCCAAGCTGGTTCACCATAGTAGTTATGACCCATACCTTTAGCTAATTTCATTTTTAATACAGGATCACTCAAATCTGGTTTTTTAATTACTGGAGAGAGTCGAAAAATAATACTAAAAATTTTTCGCTTTTTTAAAACTGCACATGAAAATTTTTTTTCATGCAGCTTCTTTTAGTACTTTGAGTTTTTTTAAAGCAAAGTACTAACACTATTATTTATTTAATGTTTGTATTTTACTTTCTTCTCGTTCTTGCAAAAGATCTCAAAACCAAATTCATTGAAATATTTAGTAAAAACTAAAAAACTATAAAATACAAAAATTAACTTCTAATTATCCTAATTTTTTAAAATAACTTAATTTTTTTTTCTATCACCAATAGTAAAATAATCGTCACAAAACTAAAATTAGTACAGAAAATTTGTTATTTTAAAAAAATTATTCGTTCATTTTAACCTTTTAAAAAAATAAAACCGAAAAATTTATGCTTCTAGTTTAAAATTTAAAATTTTCTCTTTTAATCACACTCTAACCGAAGAAAAAAACTAAGACAAACTCTTCCCCATAACTATAAAACGGAAACTAGCAGTTTTACGCTATGTAAGACTTTTGAAATACATCATTTCTTTAAGAAAATTAAAGTAATGTTAAAGTAAAACTTAAGAAAAACGTTGACCAGTCTTTTTTAGAGAGAAAAACTCTCTCGACTAAAAAAAATGGTTGTATAAAATTAATTTTATTTTTTTTTTAAACAAAAACTCTTTAGCAAATTATTTGTTTTAATATTACTGAAACTAGAAAAATTTTGAATTGGTTTTCTTTTTAATTTATAAAAGAAATGAGTCTTTAAAAAATAGAGAAAATTGAGTAACTAGTTATTTATAATTAACTTGGCAATTTAAATTCTTTACGAATTGAGCGCAGACCACTCTTTTTTTATTTTATAGTTAGACTCTTTAAAAATTTTTATTTAGCTATAAAAAATTTTTATTTTCTAAAACATTTCATTCAAAAAAGAAAAAAATGACTACTGCATAATCTGCGTTAAATAAACTCCTAACGTCGTTCTAGTAAAAAAGTGAAAAACCTCATATTACCAAAAAGAAATTACAGTCCTTATCACTCAAAAATGAGATTGGGATTACGCAATATAAAAAAAAATTTAGGAAGGTTAAAAAATTATATATTTTTCAGGCTCGATTCGAAAAGAAAACTCGAATGATGTATCTGTCAAATTTTTTTAGTATTGGAAAGATTGCCTAAAAATACAATATGAATCTAGATTTTTCTAGAAAAAAAATATAAAAATTTAGTGAGGGAAAATTTTGATAAATACTAACTAATTCTAAGCCTAGATTTAATTTACATACTAAGCAATAAAAACGCCTGAATTAGAGAAGCTTTAATAAAGAAAATTCGTAGTTTTCATCTAAGATAAAAACTACGGATTTTCTTTATTAAAAAATAATTTTTTATAGTTTAAAACAAACTATAATTAAAAGATTAATTACGAGAATAATATTCAACAATTAAACGTTCTAAAATTGGTAAACCAACACTTCTACGTGGTGCTAAATCATGTACCACACCAACTGGAAGAATTAAGAATTTTAAATTTGATTTTTGTTTAGATTGAAGTTTCGCGTTTTTAATCTTCCAACGTTTTAGCTCAAGATGTGGAGGAATTGGAAGAGCTGGACCAAAACGTTTTTCAATAAAGTTTTGTAAATGATCACCAAATTTTTTAGTTAATGTTTTATCAAAAGCTAATTTTTGATTTAATCTTCTTATAATACTATTAATACGTGGATTACGACGATTACGTCCACCTGATTTATATCTTGAATCTAAGAAATTTAAAAGTTGTTGGAAAAAACTATTAAATTGTTCTGCTGAAAAACCTTTAGATTTTATTCTAGTAACTAATTTACCTTTTAAATTTTTTCTCTTCTTAGATAAGTTAGAATTTAAATTTTTAACAAATAATTTTTGTTTCATTAAACTTTTTTCAATTTGTTTATATTCAAAACGTAAATAAGCTTGAATAATTTTTTGTTTTAATTTGATAAATGGTACAGTAAGGGAATTATTGTTTAATCTTTCACTAAGTTCTGGAGAAGATGTTAATTCTGAAAGTGGTGGAGTATAGTTAGTATTTTCAGTAGTATTTTTAACTGTACTAGTATACATATATAAATTCTGCAACTTAAATAATCGATCTAATTTTGCTAAACGTTGTAACGAAGTTGCTAACATAACTGTTAACTTTTTATATGTTTTAGTATGAGAATCAACAATTCCTTGTTTTTTCAAATAATTTAAACGAGAAGTATTTAACACTTCACTAGCGTTAGAAATAGTTTGCTCACTAGATACTAAATTCTCTAAAGATAATAATTCAGTTAAAAGATTCTTTTTATATAAATGGAATACTTTAATTTTATTTTTTAATACAGATTTTTTATAAAGACTAAAATATAAATTTTTATAAAAAGTATATTTAGAACTAAATTCGCTAATGACAGTACTTTGTCCTGAAAGATTACGTTTAGTTTTAGTTTTTTGGGCTTTTACTTTCATATTTTTAGCATTTGAATTTAAAACCGAACTTCTAGAATCAGTATTTTTTACTAATACATTTACCCATTTAGTATTATAGATAACTTTAAAAGCTTCTAAACCACCTTTATCTAATAACATAATAATATTTCCTAAAATATTTTTTAATTTTTGTTCAAACTCTAAAAGAGGAATTGTACGATTAGTTTTTAATCTACGAAGAATTAAAATTTGATTATAGTAAATACGTAACAATTTTGTTACTTTTATTTGAGTATGCATATACTCAAAATTAGAACTATTTGAACTAGACATTTCAACTTGCGAATTAGAATTTCCATTAGTTACAAGATTAGACTGTAGATTTAAAGTAGAACTCGTATCTTTAAAGTTTTGATTAGTTAATAAATTTATTAAAACACGTTTCCAAGGACCATTAAAATCTTGTAATGTTGAATTAATTACAGCTGTAATTAATTTTTCATTATTTGAATTTGTAGAATTTTCTAAAATTTGACGAGAATATAAAAGTACACTGATAATACGACGTAATTTTTTAATTTTATTATTATCTTGATTAGATAACACCATAGTTAATTTTTCTTCTTGTCTATTATTTAATAATTTTTGTTTTACTAATTGTTTTAAAGTTACTTTTGCCCAACGTCCACCAGAATTTAAACTAGTTATTGCTGAGGTTTTACGTTTATTGTTAGTACTTGAACCTTTTTTAGTTAACTGATTTAAAGAGTTTAAACTATATTTAAATTTAGAAAACGTTTTTACTTTTTTAATTTTTTGATTAATTTTTTGAATTATTTGTTTTTGAAGTTCAACTGCTTTTTCTGAATTAATTAAACCTTCTGTTTTTAAAGATATTAATTTTTCATTTAAAACTAAGAATAAACTAAAAATTTTTAATTTTTGTTTGATTAAAGAATACTTACGTTCACTAATAATGTTATGATTTTTTAAATCATATAATTTTGATAAAACATCTAAAAGAATTGTAGAATGTTTTAATGAAGTAAATGAAAAACCTTGAATATTTGAAAAAATACTTTCAAAATGTTTTAAAGATAAAATTGTTTTTCTTAATTTATAGTTTTGAATATCTTTTTGAAGTCTAGCAATCTTATTGTTTGAAACTTTTGCTACTGAATCTGAAGATTTTAAAGAAGCTTCAAAAGTAATAAGTTTCTCAATATTAGAAGAATTAATAAAAATTTGACTAAAATTTTGAGAATTATCAACTGCTTTACTAGTTAAACTTTCAGTTAATAATTTAGATAGTAAAATTTTACTAACAGAATTTTTAATATTAGTTTGTTGGAAAGCATAATTAAATAGAATAGTTTTAATAAGTTGAACTTTTTGGAATTTATAAATCTGTTTAAATTCAATATTAAATTTTTGATTTGTATAAATATTTTCTAGATGTTTATAAATAGATTGAAAAACAAATTTATTATTATAAATTTGAACAGCCGGTTTTAATGAAGGTTGATTTTGAATATTTACATTCGAAAAATTCATAAATTCTTTAAAGTTATTTAAATTTAAGTTTAATGTAGAGTTTAAAATGTCAACATTTAAAAGACCATTACTAAATTTTGTTAAATAATCTTTTTGAAGTTTAAATTGAAGATTTTCAACAACTTTTAATAAAATATTCGATTTATTTAGACTTGTAGAAATTTGTTTTGAATCAGTAGTTAAAGAAATATTATTAAATAAAAATTTAGTTTTCTCTTGTGAAAAGTTTGGAAATAAAGAAATTTTTACAAATTTATTATACATGTTCGGGCTACTATTTTTACCGTCAGAAATTTTCACATTATTAATAAAACGTTGAAGAATTAAAGTTTTTTGTTTTTGTTTAGTTTTTCTAAGAGCTGAATCCACTGTTCCTGGTCCTGCCAAATCTAGTGTTTTCTGTATAGCAATTAAACGTTTATAAGTTTCTTTAACTAAAGGTTTAAGTGCAGTTTGAGCTGCAGTATTCTTAATTTGTAAATTTCTAGACATTGGCTCTTGTGAAACCAATAAAGTTTTTGAAACAAAGTTTGAAACTAAAGTACTTACATTATTTAACGAAGAATCAGAAACATTAACTAATCTTTCTAAAGTTTGTTGAACAAGAGCATTAACTTCAAAATCCTTAGCCGATCCACCAATAGCTTTAGATACTTCATTCGTTGATAAATCCAGAGAATTTAAAGTTGGTTTTTGTAATAAAACTGTAATTTTTACTGTTAAATTTTTATAAATAGAACGTACTAAGTTTTGATATGTACCATAATTAATAAAATTCCATTTTTTACGTTTATTCAATACATTTAAAAGAACTAATTGTTTTCTTACAAGCTTAAAAATATTTTCATAATTAACCTTAAATTCTGCATACTGTTGCTCAGAAATAATATCCGTATTTTTTAATTTATCTAAATTATTTAAATAAATTAAAAATTTTAAATTTTGATTAAATTGTTTTAAATATAATGCTTTTGCACTTTGGAGTACTTGTTTATTATTTACTTTAAAATTGTAATCTTTATTAACTAAAACATAATTTTCAATTAAAGCTAAATTAGTAAATGTTTGATACATAGTAGCTTTAGATTTTAATTGAAGGACTTCATTATTAGCTAAATCGCCAATTAAATTAGAAAGTTTAGAATTATTTACAGTTAATTTTAAATTATTTAAAATTTTATATAAAAAAACTTTATTTGATTTTACAGAAGAAGTTTCAAAAGAACTATTAAAACTACTTTGAAAACTATAATAGTCTGGTGTAAAACTAGAATTATATACTCCTAGAATATTTTTTTGAAGTTTATTTAAAATAAATGTATTTTCTATTATATTATTATTATTTTGAATGAAATTATCATTAAAATTCAACGATAATTTAACAGCAATAGAAGAGCCAGTTACTTTTTTAAAAGTATTTTTTAATTGTTTATACTCCATATCAGTTAATAAATTCTGTTTATTTTTTACTACAGTGACAAGTCTATTTTTTAACTCTTTATTTAAATAATATAAAACAGAATTTTTTTGTGAAATGATACTAGGTTGAGTTACTTGTTTAGAAGACTCTAAAACAAAGGTTTGAAGTTTTAAAAATACTTTAATATTATTTGTAATAGAATTTACGTAAGAATTAATTAAAGTTTGATTATTAAGAGAACCTAAATCTAAACTTAGAAAGTTATTGATCAAATTACCATACTGATTTTCAATATAAACTCTAGTTAAAGAATTTAATTGCCCAACTTGGTTAGAATTAATTGCACTATAGTCTTGGAGTTTTAAGTTTCCTAAAAGTTTAGTTTTTAAAACATTTACAATTTCTAAAATGTCTCTAAGTTCATTTTGCTTTTGTAAGCCTAAATTCGAAATTGTATTTGCACCCCAATTTGTATTAGAAATAATATTTAAAGACATTAAAGTTTGAAGTTTTACATTTTCAGAAATTAAAACTAAAGTTTCGAAAATAATATTTAATTTTTCCATAAAATATTGTTTGTTTAATGATAAGTTTAAAGTTTTATTTAAATTAGAAAGATTATTTAATTTCAAAAGTAAAGACTCATACTTCTGAGAAGAAAGAGTATTTAAATCTTTTAATGTTTTTAATGCTACAGCAATTTTGTTTGGCGTTAATACAGATAAAACTTTTTTCCAAAAATAATCTTTTGTTACTATTTTTTGGCCTTTTGTTATAGAAGCATTTAAAAAACTAGTTTTTAAAAAGCTATCTAATGCTAAAAGATCAATTTTATTATTAATATTCACTTTGTGTAACTTACTATCTAAAACTAATTTTGATAAAATAGTATTTACTTTAATTAATCCTTTTAATGCTAATTTTTCTTTTACATCTGCATACATTTGTGCAACACAATTAGCTGAAAGAATATTTACTTCTTTTAAAACAGTTATATTCATAATTTTATGTAATTGAATTACAAATTTAAAATTTTTCATAGTTTTAAAAAGAGAATTTTTAACAAAAACAGCTAAATCAGTTTGACTTAAAAAGTTTTGTAATAACGTTTGAGAAAACATAGTTTTAAAAACTATAATATTTTTAAAAATAGTTTGTTTTGCTAATGAATTATCTGCAATTTGAAGCTTATTGTTAAATAATTTATAAAAACTAATTTTTGAAGCTAAAATTTGATCAATTTTGTCAAAATTTTTAGTTAAAACAGTTTGAATTTTATTTTTAATCGTTACAGAATTTTCAAAATTAATTGTTGTTAACATACCTTGTAATTTTTCTACTAAAGAAAATTGATTTTTTAATAAACGATGTACTGAAGTAAAATCATTTAATTTAATTAAATGGAAATCTTTCATTAAATAAATAAGTTTTAATATGTTATTTTTTCTTTGTAAAATGTCTAAGCTAATTTTTGTTTGGCTTCTAGCATTATTGTGTGAATTAGAAAATTGATCTAATAATACTAATTTTTGATTCATTGTTGTTGCTAACACTTTTTCTTGAAGCTTACTTCTTAAATCTACATTTAAATTATGATCAAAAGTATCAAATTGATTAAATTTATTACTCAACAATAACTCATTTTTTAAATAAGATAACACTTCTGTTTGATTTTGGATAACCTCTTTGATAACTTTTTTACAGTTATCAACATCTATTACTAAATTTTTTTGTTTTAAAAAATTTAAAGTTTTTACTAAAATAACTTTCTGTTTTTGTAGAGAATTAAATTTTAAAGAATCTAAAGATTCTGTAATATTTGAAGATTTAGTAGAATCTAAACCTTTCAAACTACGTTCATATTCTACTAAAAAAACTGCGTTTGGAAAACTAACCATTGCAACATTCACAAAGTTAAATAAATTGAATTTAAAACTAGTTTGGTTAAAAGTAACTAAGTTTTGAATTAAGTCATCAAAACTTTGAATTGGTACACTATCTTTAATTTTTGTTAATTTAACTAAATTTAACTTAGTATTTACTAAATTTAAAAGCTTGTTACAAATGCTTAAAGAAAGATTATCTAACTTATTTAAAACAGAATAAATACTTGAATTATTAAAATAAGGTAAAATACTATTTATTAAAGAATCTGACGAAGAGAAAGATTTAATAAAGTTAAAATTATTTTGTAATTTATTTTTGATTTGATCTACTAAGAATAAGAAATTAATATTAGTTTCAATTAAATTATTAATTTTTGTATCTATCAACTGAGAATTACTGTTACTAAGGTTTTTGTTAATAGATGTTAATTTTAACAGAAAAATGATCATTTCATTACTAAATTGTTTTGAATTTTTTAAAACTGTTGACTCCAAATATTCTGTATTATTTGCCGACCAGAAATTATTAAGATTTTTTGAAATAAAAAGAATATTTTCTTTTGTAAAATTAACATTATTTTTTTGTTCTAAACTATAAGATAGTTTTTGAAAAAATAAAACTATAAAATTATCTATATTTGCTGATTTTAAACTTAATTTTTTAGATTCAAAAAGGAAAGTATTTAAAACTTTCTTTTTAAGAGTTGTAAAATCAACGTTTTGGATATTTTTCTGAGCTTTTAAAAAACCTAGTTTAGAAAATAGATTTCTATATTTATTAAATAAACCAATTTGAAGAGTGTTTTGAGTATTAGCATCAGTCGTTTTATTAAAAGAAGCTTTATTAGAAAAATTCTGATTCACAGTAGCTTGACTACTAGCTGATTTTAAAGCAAATGGTAATACATTCACAGATTTTGATTTATTTTCAAAATTCACAGAAACAGAAGAATTTGAACGTGTCATTTGGAAACCTTTAGAACTTGCAAAAGAGTTCTCGTTATTAGATACATTTTTTCTTACAGTACGTTTATCAATAGTTTTATTTAATCCAAAATTTGATTTTTTTGAATTAAAATTACTATCAGTTTTTTTATTTTTTAAAATTTTAGCATAAAATCTTGTTCCAAATAAACGTAAAACTTTACTTGTTTTTGTATAAACATATTTCTCTCTGTATGCTACTGGATCTTTACTAAAAGTCGGATTAACCCTTTTTAAACTATTTAAAAAAGAAGAAAGGTTTGAAGAATTTTGTTTAGATTTACTTAAACATTTTGCTGCAACAATACGAATAAATACACTAGGAACAAGATTTCTCTCGTTAGTTAATGTATTATTCTCTAATGGACCTTGTTGTCCCGTAATTACACGTTTTCGACGATCTGAACTAGTTTTTGATAAAAGTTTTGAAGCATTCATTAAAATTAACGCTGAAGTATTAATTTTAATTCTAGAATTAAGAAGCTTTTTATCAGTAACTACTGAAGATTTACTTTTTTTATTAAATTTGTAAGAAATTTGATTTAATGAATTATTAAACAGTTTTGCAACATCTAAAGAATTTAATTTACGTAAATTTTCTAAACGTAAATAAAAAGGATTTGCAGGATAAGCATATAAAATTTTATTATTTTTAGATTTTTTATAAATAACTACACGTACATTCTTATTTATAGATTGTTTTCCTACAAAGAATGGATGAATAACAATCATTTTACCAAATGCATAACTAATTGCTTCAGCGTCTTTACGTCCTCGACTTTGAATTTTTACATTTAATACTGTACCAATTTTTAATTTTTGAATTTTTGCTGTATTACCAAAAGATCTAGAATTTTTACCTTTACGTAATAACTCTTTTTTTAATGAAGCTTTATTTGATACATTTTTTGTTTTCATCGTTACACCTTTTCGACCAAATTCTAAAATTTTCAAAATACGGTCATAAATTAACTTTTCTTTATCAAATTCACTTAAAAAACGACTAACCAATTCCATTGAAATAATTTTCGGAGCAACTGTAATAATATCTTTTGGTTGACATTGGAAACTTGGAATTGTTACTTTTTTCTTATTTACTAAAATATGCCCATGACTAATCAATTGGCGTGCAGCTTTAATTGTAGGAGCCATATGTAATCTAAATACAATATTATCTAAACGCATTTCTAATAAACGTAATAAAACTTTACCTGTCGAACCTTTAATTTTTTTAGCTTGTTGTACATAACGAACTAATTGTTTTTCCGTTAATCCATAATGAAAACGTAATCTTTGTTTTAATTTTAAACGAATTAAATAATCATATTCACATGATTCATAAGGTTTCTTTTTAAAACTTTTATTACGACCATGTTGCCCAGGTGGGATAATTTTTCTTGGCCCAAATGGATTTACAGGATTTACTGGTTTAAATGATGGTTTTTTTCTTGTTAAACCACTTAAATGGCCTAATCGACGCGTTATTCTTAAACGAGGTCCTAAATATCTAGACATAATTTTTCAAAAAATTTTTTATATACAAAAAGCCTAATTTTTCCAATTAGCGTCCATTTAAGGCACTGTTTCAAAAATGTATAACAAACAGCAATAACGTACAAACATAAGCGTTAACTCTTTCTAATTATTAGAGAATCTCATCAATTAAAAAATTTTTTTACAAATATGCTTTTTTAAACTATCTTAATACATTCAACTGCTAATGAAAAAAAAAAAAATCAGCTATTTTTGTTTTAAAACAAATACCTTTTAGTAGCTGCTTACGTCATAAATAAACACACAAAAAACTAAACGAAAAGTAAACCATGCACTGTCCATTATGAGATTAACTAATAGGATAGCAAAAGACAAATCGAAAGAGAAACCACACTCTAATCAATTTAATATCAAGTGTAGTTTCTCTTACTACCTTAGTAGTAGTAAAGAAAACTCGAAAAGAAAACACACACACTATTAAAATATTACAGGGTGTGTGTTTTCTTTACTGTTTTAGTGAGGGAAAATACCCACACTATAATAATATAATGTATGTGTTTTCTTTTCGAATCATCAATAGACTAATTCTATTAGTAAAGGTTTTTCAGCATAGTAGTAGTTTATATAATTTTTCATTTTACTTTTCTTTTCAAAACAACTTTTTAACCTTGGCGTTGTTTATGTTTGGGATTGATACAAATTACTAAAATTTTTCTTTTTCTACGAATTAAACGGCAATTTGCACAAATTTTTTTTACTGAAGCACGAACTTTCATATAATAAAATTTATAAAATTTTATCGCAATCTTTTTTTTAAAACTTTTCATTGATTATAAGAGAAAAACCTTTGCAATATTATGTAATATTTCATTTTTCTTTTTTATATTAGTGTTTTAAAAAATTATAAACTCTATTTAGCATATGTTTTAAACACATTTGACACAAAATTTAAAAATAATAGTTAAATTGTAAACCGAAATCATACTAAGAATTCAAAAAAAGCAAATTTTAAAGATTTAAAATAAAATATAACAATATTTTAAGAGTTTCTGTGTTTTACTAAGAAACATCTTAAAAGCTAGGAAATGAAAACTAGCGCAACGTTAGTTTTATGGTCTTTTACAATTATGAACGTTAAAAATTAACGTTTTGCTTTTTTATTAACTTTTTTTGTATGAGTTTTAAATGTACGCGTTAAAGCAAATTCTCCTAATTTATGACCAACCATTTTATCAGTAATAAAAACTGGAATATGTTCACGCCCATTATGAACAGCAATTGTATGTCCAATCATAATTGGTACAATAGTAGACGAACGTGACCATGTTACAATAACTTTCTGAATTCCTTTTACATTTAATTTTTCAACTTTTTTTAATAAATGATCAGCTACAAAAGGACCTTTTTTTAAAGATCGTGACATTTTTTACTCCTTCAATTTAAACTAAAATACATATGAAATTAAACTACATACTTTTAAAAAAAAATTTTTTACTAATTTCTTTTTTTGAAATGTACTATGTTTGAAAACTATAATTATCAAAGAAAAAAACGTCCGAATTAAATTCAAATAGTAACAGTTTTTTCTAATAGTAATGATGCGGATAAGTTGATTATACTTTGTTATTTCACAAAAAATAATCAACTTATCCGCATCATTACTATGAGTTTTTTTAAAAAAAGCTAAAAAAAAAATTCATTTGTTAAGTATTTTTTGTTGGGAGATAAATAGAAAAACTAAGCTTAAACTAAAATATAAGATTATGACAAAAAAAAACATCACAATATAAAGCGATAATCGAAAATCGAAAAAGACATTATTTTACATAATCCGACAGTCTTAGCTTCGCTCCTTTTTCGCTTGACTATTAGTAACTATTTTTTCTTTTCCAAATATAGTATCTAAAATAGTGTATTTTTCTATTTTATATTTAGGTTGAAACTTAACCTTTGATTATAGCACTTTTATCTGACTCCAACTTCTACGCATTAAAAAAAAATATTAATGCTTAAATGCATTCCTATTTTTCAATTTAATTTTTGTTTTTAAGTATTATCAATTACACAAAATTGCTAATACTTAAAAACAAAAATTAAAAAAATTTTTTATAAAATAAATAAAACTATTTTTAGTCTAATGGTTTTAAACTTAAAACTGGTTCTGTTAAACGATCAATACCTTTTTCAAAGCCAGCAGCTGCAGCACGTGCACGGCCAGCATGCCATAAGTGACCTACGAAGAAGAAGAACCCTAAACAGAAATGAGATGTTGCTAACCAACTTCTAGGTGATACGAAGTTTACTGAGTTAATTTCAGTAGCTACACCACCTACAGAGTTTAAAGAACCTAACGGAGCATGAGTCATATACTCTGCTGCGCGACGTTCTTGCCATGGTTGAATATCATTTTTTAATTTGTTTAAATCTAAACCATTAGGACCACGTAATGGCTCTAACCAAGGCAATATTGTTATACAAAGATTTAAAGTAATCCATTTAAGTTGTTCTGTTCTTTTTTTTTTAACTATAAAATAAAAATTGCTCATCTTAAAATATAAGATATAGAGTATAAGTTTAAAAACTTAACTGAAATCATCTAATGTATATGTATCTGGATTTTTAATATACATTTCATATGAAATCTCTCCTTTTTTAAGAGTATAATTGCCTTTTAAGGAATTTCCATTTTCATCAATCATTGCAAAACGCCACCCATCAATATTATTTTTTATTTTTTTGTTTGCATCAGAATTTGATGTTGCAAATCCTGCTTTTATACAAGCACGAATAAAAGTAAATAACAATGAAGGCGTACCTGGTTTTCATGCAAAAATAGCAATTGATCCGTGGGGAGTACCTTTAACATCAAGATAATAAACATTTGTAACTTCCGGATTCGCTAATTGACGTTTTAAAGTTGTTCTGTTAATTTTAACATAATCCGTAGCTTTAAGGGCTGCGCGAACATTTAGGTATTCTCTACCTTTGTAAAAAATAGGTATAATTTCGCTCATTCCTGGGTTTGTTCGTTCTTCAGCTGTTTGATTATAACAATGATCTTTATTTACTTCGATTAATGCATCTTGTAACTCAACTCGTTTGTTAAAATCCGCCCATTCTGGCCCTGAAACAATAACAAAAAACTTGAAACCATCAGGATTTTTCTGCTCCTGATATGATTCGCGTAGTTTAATACAAGGATGAGTACCCGCGTTCAATTGTCGAAAATGTATTTCAAATCTTTGCAATAAACACTTTGTTTCACCAAAATACGATTTGGTATTTTTCAAATCTAAAATTTCGTAAACTCCAGGATCTTTTAATAGCGAAACATCAATCTTTATCTGATCGGCATCTCTTAAAAAATTGTTAACAATTTCATTTTGATTATTTTCAATAAGAAAATTTTTTTTAGTTTTAAAAATATTTTGTTTAAGAGACAAAATTTGTCTTTTTAGTAAAAAACGCACTGAATAGACAAATTTCAAATAAAAAACACAGAAAAAACTTAAAAAGATTACGTGCAATCTTTATTAGAGTTTTTTTTTTATCTCTAATTTTCTCTAACTTGCGTTAGAGTTCAGACTATGCCTTAACCTAATTCAGGATAGTATTAGTGTTTTGGGTACTCATGAATTTTAAAAAATTCAGTCGTTGAACGTTCTTATCTTATCTCCATTTCTTTTTACTCTAGTCTTAGATAAGCTTCGCTGCAAGTTAGCTAAAATTATAAAGAAAAATCTTAACTTTCTTGTCAATTCACCCATTTTTTTCTAATTGGATTTTTAATTTTTTCAAATTAAACGTGGCCAAGGTTAACCACGGAAATCCCAGAAACGCATTGTTTCACCACCAAAAATGATTTCTCCTGTTGGAGATCTCATTAAGTATTTACCTAAACCTGTAGGACCTTGCGCAGATGCAACATTAGCACCTAAACGTTGGTCACGTACTAAGAATGTAAAAGCTTGAGATTGAGAAGCTTCAGGCAATTGTGTTATGAAAAAGAATAATATGGATTAGTGGCCTAAATTAAAAAAACTATTTCGCAGCAAATAAACAAACCGAAGAGTCAACACGATTCACTAAGAATCTTGTTGTTGTTCTTTCCATTCAATGTAAGAAATTTCTCCTTGCTTTAATTGATACGGTTCACGTAAATGGCGACCGCCTTTATCAAGTAAGGGGTTTCCGTTCGAATCAACATGAGCATATCTCCAACCTTTTTCTTTACGTTGAATTTTACGTCTAGCATTTTGAGTATTTGTAGCGAAACCAGCTTTAATACATTCCGTATAACTTCTAAAAAGAAGACTAGGGCTGGTTCCTTTCTGCCCAAAAATAGGAACAGAACCAGGTTCAGCGTCTAATTTCTGAACTACGTAGTAATAATTTTGCAGTTGTGGATCATCACAGTAACGTCTAATCGTAGCTCGAGCAAGCTTCTCTCCTTTAGCAGCTGCTCGGTCCGAACTGTAAAGTTTTCCGTTAGCCATTACAGCGTTTCTTGATCTTTTTGTTGTTGTTGGTTCGATGATGTTATAACATCTAGCCGCATTCGCGGCAATGTAATCACCTTCACATTTTTTACGTTTTTCAACGTCGTCCCATTCAGGACCAAAATGTAATACAATAAAACGAATATTGTCCAAATTCGAGTTATCCTGAAGACGCTTTTTCAAATTTTTGTTTTCATGGATCCCTTTTTTTCAATTGTTTATGATGCGAATTTAAACGATACACTAGAGAATCAGTTTCCCCGTAGTAAGACATATTGGTTTCTAAATCTCGTATTTCGTAAATTCCTGGGTGTGCAACACCACTCACATCAATACCACTCGAATTTTCGTTACCAACAAACTGAATATCAGAAGAAGAACATCGAAGAATGTTGTTTTTCTTCACAAATCGCTTACGCAAGCTTTTGTTAGTATTTAAGAACGAATAATTCACGAAAAATTTTAAAAACCACAACGCATAGCCAAAAGCGTAGCTCAAAACTACTTTTTTGCGGTAAAACCAAGAAAAACATAAAAAAAAAATCACTGCAATAACCCTAGTAAAATTTAGCCCATTAATCCAGATAAAAACTTTTTCTGTTAGAGCTATTTATCTCTAACCTTCTTTAAATTTCTTTAAAGTTCAGACTATGTCATCAACTAAACTCTGAGTTGCTGGGTTTTCGTGTCAGAATTTTAACCTATTTTAAAATTCTTGTTAGTCGTTGAACTTTCTTACTAAACCCACGAAAAATAATAGGGTTCTTAGTAAGCTAAGCGGCAAGTACTTCTTGGATTTTAGTAAAATTTAGAAGATTCTTGCAGTTTACCCAGTTTATGTTAATTTTTCCTAATTAACAGGGCACTGACTACCCGTAGGACCGTAGAACTCACTTGGGTAAGCAGTATTATTAAACCATCCCATACAACAAGCAATGAAACCCATTAATGAAATAGCACCTAAACTGTAAGATAGATAAGCTTCACCAGACCATACAAAAGCACGACGTGTCCAAGCCCAAGGTTGTGTGAAAATATGCCAGATACCACCGAAAATTTCAAGTGTACCAATCCAAATGTGCAATGAGTTCTTAATGATTTTATACCTAATACTAATAAAATCATTAACCGATTTTATTTATAAATCGTCTTCAAGTTACCATGAAGTTCAGACTATGTCTTCAATTCTTTCTTTCGATTTTTTCATTCGTTTTAAACTTTTGATCCGAAGAATTTTAAAATTATACCAAACTTTTTTTATATTAACAACAGAAATAACTATACAAATCTAAAACCTAAAAATTAATAAATGACTTAGTATCAAAAAACTAATTTTCAAATAATTCATCTTTTTTATCTATATATTTTTGAATAAATACTCTAACACCTCTAACTGTTCTTTTTATTCTACCTTGATTGCAAGGTAGATCATTTAATTGATTGACTAAATCAATTAAAATAGAATAATTTCGAACTTTAGATGAATTTAAAACGTTTTTAATCAAAGAAATTTCTTGTTCTGTATAGGGAACATTTTTAGATTTCCTAATTTCTTGATTATTTTTTACTAAACCTAATTTTTTTCTTTGATAATTTACTGCACGATGTGTTCGATTTAGATGATTTCCAACCATCTCGTCAGTATGACGCTGATTTTTTGAAATATAATTTTTGAATTCCTCTATTTCTTCCGTATAGAAGTTGATTACAGAAATCATAAGATTGTAAAAATCTTACTGCATATTGCTTTGAATTTTAAGATATACTCATTTTCACGTTTCCATCAGAATATAAACGTCCTAATATAAAAAATTTCATTTGTTGAATTATTAAAAAAGTGGGAAAAACAACTTTTCCATAAGATTTTTGGGTAGAGATTTCAAAAGTTTTCTTTAAATCAATAATAAAAGCTTTACTAAAATTCAATCGACAACGATTATCTCTATCTTTCACTCTGTCAGCTGGGAAATTAAAATGCTTTGCAATAAAGTATAATAAATGTATATCTGTTTTTGCTAAATTGACTCTACCTTTTTTAGTTTTAGAGTCGATACTACCATCTCCTAAAAAAAAGCCCACAAACCAACAATGAAATAAATTTTCGCGATTTAAAAACTGACTAGATTGCAACCTCGAACGTTTTGTCCCTCATTTTCTTTTTTTTGATATATTCATATGTTGTTTCCTTCTTTAATAATTATGAAAGTATAGTTAATACTGGATAAACGGAATAATAAGTTTAAAACAAAATAAATTGAAATGAAAAAAGCAGAAAGAATCGCTGGGCGCTTCCAATAAGAAATTGGGGGCAATAATATTTTATTGCCTTAGTCGTTGAACCGTCAAAATTTGGTTTTTCAAATTTTGATTAGCTGCAAATAAACCGCTAACGAAAGAAAATCCTTAAAATCATTCTTTATTTTTTAATTTAAAGAAATTTGGTTTTTTTTGCAATTCACCCAGTAATTTTTATCTCATATATCTATAAGAGGTAGCCCAATTAACCACCAATAATGTCTTCCATATTATCAACAGACACAATCCAACCATCCCCACCAAATGGTGATTTTAATAAATAACCAAAGATAACAGCTGGGTTTGTTGTTGGGTTTGTAATAATACGTAAATCACCGCCTCCTGGGGCCCATGTATCATAAACACCACCGAAATACATAGCTTTCCAAACAAGAAGCCAAGCTCCAAAACCTAAAATAATTAAGTGGAAACCTAAAATTGAAGTCATTTTGTTTTTGTCTTTCCAAGTGTAACCGAAGAATGGGAATGTTTCTTCTAAAGTTTCAGGACCAATTAAAGAGTGATAAACACCACCGAAACCTAAAACAGCTGAAGAAATTAAATGTAATACCCCAGAAACAAAGTACGGGAATGTATCAATAACTTCTCCACCTGGACCAACACCGTAACCTAATGAAGCAAGGTGAGGTAATAAAATTAACCCTTGTTCATACATTGGTTTTTCTGGCACAAAGTGAGCTACTTCGAAAAGGTTCATTGCCCCAGCCCAGAAAACAATTAAGCCCGCGTGTGCTACATGCGCACCTAAAAGACGACCTGAAAGATTAATTAAACGAGCATTACCAGACCACCAAGCAAAGCCAGTGGATTCTTGGTCTTTACCACCGATAGACAGTGTACCGTTATATAGAGTTTCCATATTTTTTTTTTTTCGACCTTATATATTATTTTTGAAGTCTATATAAAATTCTCTAAACTTTGCTGTTTAGCTGTTAGTCTTTTTTAAACATATATAAGACATAGGTCAAAACATTATTATTAGATAATGTTTTAATTTGGACACACGTCAATAATCTTTAGTTTTTAAAATAAACTATCAATAGCATAGACAAACAATTATAAAAAAAAAAACGTCACAACTTTACTAGTGACAGTTTTTTCTCTATTAATAGTTAGTAATTTATTGTTAAAAAAGCTTAAAAGTTTTAAACTTTCTATAACTAATTAGCAAAAAAGAATAGAACTTCACCATAAAAAAACTCCTTAATTCTAAATTTAAAGATTTTTATAGTCTTTAAATTCAAAAAAACAGGCTAATCTTTTTATGGATTTCATATGAAAAATTTAAAGTTTTTGGTTCTTACAAACTTAATTTTAAAAATCAAGTTTTTGATCAAAATACAGTATACAGTAAAACACATAGTTTTACAAATAGGCTAAACAGCTTTAACTATCTAATTTTTTAATTTTAAAATAGAAAAGCGAAATTTAAACAAAATTATTATACTTTAATTCTACTTTTTCTCGAGGTTTATCTTTTCCTCATTCAAAAAAATTATATAATGAGCTGAGAAAGAAGCGAATACGGAATACACCTGCGAAAAAATAAGACTTTTTAGATTTTTTAAACCTAATTTAAGTCACATTAAAGTAATATAGTATATATGGTTGTTTTCATTAATTAACTAACATAATATTAATAGAGTCTGATTATCTTCTTTAAAAGTAAAGAATTTTAAAAGAATAAATGCTATTTAAAATTCTTAGTCTCGTAATTAGTCTTTTTTTAATTCAAATAAATGAAATAAAGTTTTTTAAGAAAAAGCTTCCCGTTCTTTCTTAATTCTTGCAATTTTTTTAAGAAAAGACAATACAATTGAAATTACACTTAAGAAGTTATAGTAAAAACCTTTACTGCTTTAGACTCTAAATAAAATATTTAAAAAAAAAAGATTTATAAAAATATTTATAGTTTTTCTTAAAAAACTATATAAACTAAACAAAATAATAAAAATTATCTTATTTAGACTATTCAACTTTTTATAGTGTCTATATATCTATATAGACATAGAATCTTAATGGCATGCTGTTGTTCTTGTTCAAATTTCTTATTCAAGTAAGCCAGAAAATTAATTAATCAATAAATTTACAACTCGCACGAAAGCAGCAAGAATATCAGTTTCTTTTACCATGTAATCCGGTGTATAATAAGGTCAGGTAGGTTAGAATACTCTTCTTTCCTCCTAAAGATCCGTACGTGCTATATTGGTAGCATACGGCTCAAACATAAAAAATGTAAAATTTAAATAAATTGAATAATTATATAAATAATTGATTAATAATCAATTTAAATTTCTCTTCTTATGTTAACTCACTTTAGTTTTTCTATTTTTTAAGAAATAGAAATTTTTAAGTAATTTTTTTACCTAAATCTGGTTTATCTAGTTGATAAAACTTTAAGGAAAGTTACTTACTCTTTAATATATTCTATTTTATATGGACACTGCTAAACTATAAAAATCTTTTTACGAATATAGTTTTTTCAAATTGTTGTTGTCATTACTTTGTGAGTTTCCTTCTTTAAATTAAGCTATTTAAATATAAAATAAATCTCAACGTCTATGTTAAGGTTAACATTAAACTTTAATTCTATTTACTAATCAATACATGAATGATTTATGGACTGAACTAAAATAGCCTATTAATTTTTTTCGTTTCCATAAAATTAAAAAATAGAGGTTAACAATAAGTCCAATCAAGATTGGACTCGTATTGTTATAAATAACAAGAAATAAAATAAGACTAAAATATTTTATTTTAAATTTGGTTTGTTTCTATAATACTATTAGTTTTGTATAAATCAAAAAATATAAATAATTGATTAATATATTATTGAGCAAGGAGGGATTCGAACCCCCGGCTCCGTGGTTCGTAGCCACGTGCTCTAGTCCACTGAGCTACATGCCCTAAAAAATTGTTATCTATCAGATTATAACTTTAAAAAATAAAATTTTTTTGTTTAGAATAGTTGCTATGTAAAAAATAAAAAAAAATAATTACTTTCAATCTATGAAAGCGATAAAGCATCACTATTAAAATGTATATATACAAGTTTTTTTTTTCAATGTAGTAGTCTTAGCTTCGCTCATTTTTTGGTTTATTTTTAATAAAAATAAAATATTATCCTATTCTTTTATAGTTGAATAGAATTCCATTCTAATTATAAAAGAAAAAAAACTATCAATGGTTTGTTAGATTGAAAGTTACTTATCCATAGTCAAAACTCAAAGGAATTTACATCTGTGGTAATCATAAATGTTTGAAATCACAAATCACTAAAATAAAAAAAGTAATAGGTTAAAACAACCTAAAAAAAAATGTTTTATATTCTCCTCAGGTAGGACTTGAACCTACGACCAATCGGTTAACAGCCGACCGCTCTACCACTGAGCTACTAAGGAAAAGAATTTTTTATTAGTTAAAGAAAATTTATTTACTTTTATATTTCTATTATATAATAAATAATTAAAAAATACAATATTGTTCATTTAAAACTAAACTAAAAATTATAATACTAAATTCGTATAAATAATTGATAAATTAAATTATATTTTAAAAATTTTCATAAAACTCAATTTTTGATGTAACTAAAATAATTCTTTTAACTGTAAGTCTTTAGTCAAAATTCGATCTATATATTATTATAGAATAATATATAATATTATATATATAATAATATATAGAAAAAAAATCTAAGTTAAAAGAACTAAACGAGAATAAATTTTAGCGGATGACGCGATTCGAACGCGCGACATTGGACTTGGAAGGACCACGCTCTACCAACTGAGCTACATCCGCACTATACTTTTAAACATAAATCAACTTTAGAGTACCAAAACTTATTATAAACAAAGTTTTCTTATTTAGCAAATAAGAAAACTTTGCTAAATAAGAAAATAAAGATAAACTACGCACGATCTGTCATTTTTAACCAGTTTTGTGCTTCAATATAATTTGTTGGTGCTAAACGAATAGCTTCTTTCCAATAATCTGCAGCTTTATCGAAAAGCAAACTTGAAATTTCAGCTTGACCTTTTTCAATGGCCTGTTCACCACGATAATGATAAATAACTGCAATATTATTTAAAGCACTTGGAAGAGAAGGGTTTCTTTCTAAGGCTTGATAATAATATTCCAATGCACGAGCATGTTCACCATTACTTGTATGGATTAATCCAATATTATATAAAATATAACTACGATCATAAGCATCTACTTCTAAACGCATTGCTTCATAATAATTCTGAAGTGCTTCAGCATATTCACCTTCCGATTGAGCAGACATACCATCGCGATAATAAGCAAAAGCTCTTTTTTCTCTTTGGGAAGTCGGCAAAACTTTTAATAAAATATCAGCTACAACAGTAAAAGTTTTATCAATAAAATTATCATTACGTTGAGATCTTGGCATAAATAAATGTGTATTATTAACAAAAAAATTCACTCACTATTAAAATAATAATTTTTACTCTATACTACAATTAAGTTAAATCAACTTTTATAGGACTGATCTAATTTTAATAGATCATAATATATAAAAAAAGAGTAAAATTAGAATAAATATTCTTATATTTATAACTTAAAATATAAAAATAAATAATTAGTCAATAAAGAAAAACAAGAAACTTCTTGTTTTTCTTTATTGACTAATGAAAAAGAAAAACGGTCTTACTGCTTATTACTCAAATCTTCCGAAAAGTTTATATAACTTATGCGGAGTTAATCTAATAAGCTTATAAAAATAATTACTTTCAAAATAATTTTTCTATAAAAATTTTAACAAAAACGTAAAAAAAAATCAACTAAAACAAATAGTTTTCCTTCACTAAAAACAGTAAAGAAAACTCGGTTTTTCACAACCAAGAAAAACTAAATAATTTTAAAGGTTAAAAATTAAATAGAAGTATTTCTAAACATAAAATTATGAAACATAATACGACCAGGTGTTGTCTGAATAAATGTCTCAATTTTATCTTTTTTAGAATTTCTTTGGATAGAATAAAAATTAAAAATTTGCATAACCTTTCCAGTTTTATTTATTTGCAATTCTAATAATTTATGATTACGTTCATGAGTTTCAAATTTGTTATTCCATTTAAACCAAATGATAGAATGTAAACTAATTTTTTGGTAATGCATAGCTATCAAAACTTCTTCAATTGTACTAAAAACTACATTTTTTAACTGTAACGTTAAAGGTAATCTTTTAGTATTAAAAAAGAAATTAGATGTAAAAGAAGATAATGATAAATCAATAGATTTTTTTTGATATAATTTAGGATTTTTTGCAGTTAAATAATAACAACCTAAAACCATATCTTGACTTGGACCTAATAAAATATCGCCAGTAGATGAAGATAAAAGATGATTTCTAGCTAACATAATTTTCCAAGCTTCTAATTTTGCTTCTACTGTAATTGGAACATGAACAGCCATTTGATCACCATCAAAATCTGCATTAAACGCTGGACAAACTAATGGATGTAATAAAATTGCTTTTCCTTCAACTAATCTTGGTTGAAATGCTTGAAACCCTAATCGATGTAATGTAGGAGCTCGATTTAATAAAACAGGGTTTTCACGCATTACATTATTTAAATATTCCCAAGCTATTTCTCCATTATTTCTTAGTAATTTTTTTGCACCTAAAATTGTTGATGCTTTACCACTACTTAAAATTTTTTGAATAACAAAAGGCATAAATAATTCTAAAGCCATTTCTTTAGGTAAACCACATTCATGTAAACGAAGTTTAGGTCCAACAACAATAACTGATCTTCCAGAATAGTCAACACGTTTACCTAATAAATTTTGACGAAAACGCCCTCTTTTACCTTTTAATAGTTCTGTTAAAGATTTTAAAGGTAACCCACGATTATCAATTTCTGCAGCTCCTTTCCCTTTTCCATTATCAATTAAATTATCAACCGCTTCTTGTAATAAACGATAAGCAAATTTCATTTGTGGAGAATTTGTACTTGTGCCATCTTTTAAAAATCTTTTTAAACGTTCATTTCGATAGATAACTTTTTGATATAATCTATTTAAATCAGACGAACAAACGCCATTACCAATTTGAATAATTGGTCTCAAATCGGGAGGTAAAACCGGTAATAAAGATAAAACCATCCATTCCGGTTTTGATTCTTTCAAAATAGATTTTAAATTGTTTATTCTTAAAGATTGATTTGAATTCATAAAAGAACTATTTTTCTTTGTAAACATTTCAGTAAAAATAGGATTATTTAAAGGAAGCATCTTACTAGGATTAGAATTTTCAGTTGGTACTAAATTCTTATTTTTTGACTCTAAATTATTTTCTCTTAATTCTCTTAAAAAATCTTCGGTAAATTTATAACTACCACTTCGTATATATTTTAATCGACGCAAAATATAATTTCTTTTTAAAGTTAAATTTCTTTTTTCAACAAAATCTGTACAAGATTTTAATAAAATTGATACTTTTTTCAGTATATTATTTAATTGTAATATAATTTTGATAGCTTCATCTGGATTATATTCTGCTAACAATTTTTGAATTAAAGCTCCTCCTAAAATAGGTGGAGGGTCTTTGAAAATATTAAATTTAAGTAATCTATAGGCGTATTTTGGAATAGGAATATCATCAGGACTTGGAGAGAGATGCATATAATTTAAAAACATTAAAAATTCCTCTTCTATTACCCAAGAAAAACGATGAGATAAAACATAAATATTATTGAAATTAAAACGCAAGTTTTGATTTTTTGAACTGGCAAATTTATATTGTTGCAAAAACAAATGGCCTCTTACATAATCTTTTTTAATATTTAAAAAAAACTTAAAATCTGTCGCAACTTTTTTCAAAAAATTAATATTAAAACTTTTTTTTAAAGGAAAGATAATTTTTGCAAAAAGCTTTTTCCAGTAATTTTTAAAACATCTAATGGTATTCTTTTTATAAGAAAAATTCTTAGTTAATAAAGATGTTATCGAATTTATTCTAAACTTTTTCAATTTATTTTTTTGAGTAAAACGTAAAAAGGAATCCTGCCTTAAACTAGACAGAAAATTAGAAGAGGTTTGAAGAACTAAACTATTTGCTTTTCCAAAATTTTCAGATTTAAAATACAGTTTCCATAAGCTTATAGAAGAACTTAAGCTAAACTGATTAAATAATAATTTATTTAAACTAAAATCATTAAAAGGAAATATTACTCCCGTTTGATGAAAGTTTAAAGAATAATTCTGATCTCTAAAATTATTTAGAGAATTTAACATATTACATTCTAAAAAAATATTATCAGAAAAAGTAGATAATTGAATATCTATTTTTTCTAAATTCTGTTTAGATTGACCTAAATATCTGTCTAAACAACTATCAAATTTTTGATTTCTCAGAGTTATAAATTTAAAAAAAATATTCCATAAGATTTTAATCTTACCATCTGAAGAATTCAGATGGTTATTTTTTATTTGTTTAAAAAATTTTAAAAATAAAAAAAAGAATTTTTTAAAAATCACATATAAATACTTTTGACTCCTCTTTTGAAAGTTAAATCCAAAGGATTTACGATCAAATTCAGTGCGTTTCGTACTTTTAGACTCAGAAAATCTTAAAATTTTAAAAAATAAAGAATATAAAAGAGAAAATGGCTCTTTATTATTTTCACCAAGTGAATTTTTCTCTTTACTAAACTTTTTAATTTTTTGGATACTATTTAAATTGTTTTTCAAAAAATTGGAAAGAAATAATATTCGTAAACTATTATTATTTAACTTCAGTTTTAAATGACTAATATCTAACTCAAAATCTTCATACTTTAAGTCAAACACTCCATTTGCTTTGAAATTATCGTTAAAAGAACATTTAATTTTTGTTTTTCTAGTTGAACTAAAAGAAATATTTTCTAGGTTATTTGATAAAAACGTCTGATTTTGGCTAGAAAAATCCCAAAAATTAGCAAAATAATTATTTTTCCAAAGCTTTTGTTCTAAATATATCTTTAAAAAAGGATTTAGATTTTGTTCTAAATTGTCAATATTAGTTTTAAAAATAGAAGACAAAGGTAATGTTTCTTCTAATCTTTGATTATTTTGTAAGACAGTCAGATCATTTAAACAGGAAAAATAAGTTTTTTTATTCATATTTTTCAAATAATTTACTTTTCTAAAAATTTTAATAAAATTATTAAATAACAAATCTCTGGTAGAAAGAAAAGAATAGAAATATTTTTTATTTAAATTTATAAGATTCCTAATCTTAATTTTTTTTAAACTAGAACTATTGTTAAACTTACTCAGTCCACTGGGAGACATAGCTGAAGATTGAATAAAAGTTTTTACTTTATCTTTTAAATTATATTTTTTCTTATTATATTTTAGAAATAACTTTAAAAATAAAAAAACCTTTTCAACATATAAAAAAGAAGTATGTTCAAAATGGAGAGATTCTTGGTTTAAAATGGAAACTCTATGTAATTCAGATACATTAACTCCTTTAAAATTTTTGGAATACTGATAATAAATTTCTTGACCAAAAAATCTTGGATCTGAGACATTACTCATTTGACGCAAATGAAAAGAATTTTGAGATAAAAACTCTCTGCTTTCATTTTGAATCAGTTTTTTTTCTCCTAAAAAAGAAGCTATCTTTTTAATTTTACTTTTATACCAAAAATAAGATTGTTGATAAAAATTTAACAATGCACTTTTTTCAGATGATAAACTATAGTCTAAAGAATTACCTCGTCTTTTTTTTAAAGAAAACATTCCAGAAGACTGGAAAAAACTCTCGCTGGTCGCTTCTAGGTAGAATCTTTCAGTTTGAACTGTTTTTTCAACTAAACTTAATGGAAAAGTATTGTAGAATCCAAAGGATTTTCTTAGTACAGATACTGTTGGTATTTTTTTCGAAAAAGATAATTCTAACAAATGAGAGAATGATTTTGAATCTTTAGAATTTAAAGAAGAACTATTTTTTATAGAAGGAAATTTACTTAAAGTATATTTTTTTTGTAGCTTTGAAAAATATATCGAACTAACTATGTTCATAAAATTTAATATTCTAAATAATTTCCAAGATTTTAAAATATTTTTTAACTTTATAACTAAAAGTAATAATAGATTTTTTCTTTGAAGATAAATATAATTTTTTGCAAATTTTTTTTTATTTTTAAAATTTGAAGAAAAGACCAAGTTACTAGTATCAAAAAATATTTTAAAAAAATACATAATAACATATAAAAAAAGTTTAAAACTAACAACGTTTAAAAAAGAAGAATTTTTATAATTTTTTCTATCAAAACGTTCGAAAAAAGAATGCAACTCTTGTTTTCTAGAAATAAAACTATTCTGTTTAATTAAAGTATTCAAAAAAAGTATTCTACTTTTAAATTTAAAAGCAAAAAAAGAAATATTTATTAATTTTTCTCTTTGATGTTTATCTTGTACTCTAGTAAAGTTAATAAATTTTTTTGAAATTGTATAAGATAAAGTCCAAAATTCTTCCCAACTAATTTTTCTTTTTAATTCTTGTTGTTTTAAAGTATATATTACAGAATTAGGATCAGAATAAACAAATCTTGCAAACAAATTTGTATAAAAAGAAGAGACTCTTTTTAAATTAGATGTCAAACTAATAGCTGATCTAGCGTTACTTTCAGTATTAAAATAAAACATTTTATCTACATTATTTTTAAAACGCCAAATTTTATCATATTTAGTGTCTAAAAAATTAATTTTTTTGTTTTTTAATTTCGAATCTAATTTTTCTTTTAAAAACAAACCTAAAGTTTTCGTTAAAAGTTTCTCTTGTTGATGTTTTCTGAAATACCCTAAACTCGTAAGTCCAGGTTTCCAAGAAGAATCAATAGTTAATGTATATATACAATAAATAATAGAATCTAAAGTTTTTCTTTTCATATCTAACATAACGGCAATAAAACTTGGACTTTCTTTTACGTACCATAAATGTGTAACTGGAGAAACTAATTTAATGTAACCTAATTGATAACGACGTTTTAAAGACCAAGTATATTCAACATTACATTTTAGACAAAATGTTCGATTATAACTTTCTTTTAATAAAGGTTTTTCTTTTTGAATACCACAAGCACAACGAAAATCTTTGACAGGGCCAAAAATACGTTCACAAAATAAACCACCTTTTAATGGTTTTAAAGTATTATGATGTAAAGTGTTAGCATTATAAACAATGCCTAATGTCTTTCCATCAGGCAGTTTTGTCTCAGCCCAACGACGTATTTTATCAGGTGAAGCTAAACGAAGTGTAATTAATCTTATCTCGGTAAATTTTGAAGAATCTCTAAAAGACTCATAATAGTTATTGCTACTATCATTAATCAAATTTGAATTAAAAGAAGAAAAAGTTTTAAAATTATTCTTCTTTTTATACTCAAAATTTAGAATAAAATTTTTATTTTTTCTATGTTTGTTAAAAACTAAAGTATTAGTCCATTTAAAACAATGATTTTTCTTCTTTAAGAAATCTTCAGTTGTTCTAAAAATTCTTGTTGAATAAGTAATATGATTAAAAGACATAAAATGTATAATTTAAAGTAAAACTTTAACCAAAATTTGACTAACTAATTTATAGTTGTTAAAAAAATGTTCTATAAACAAAAACTGACAAAAAATTAGATTAGCAAATTTCTTTATTTAATATTAAATGTGATAGAAAATTTCGAAAAGAAAACACATAAACTATTAAAATAGTTACAGAATGTGTGTTTTCCCTCTCGAAAATTTTATAATTTTGACACTTCTTCGAACGAGTTATATAAAAGCTAAAAATAGACTATTAAAAAAAAAAACTAACACTATATCTTTTTACTAAAAAAGAGTAGAACTCCTCGTTCTTTAAATCCTCGTTCCTCAAAGTTTTTAACTAAATTCACTTTTTTCCACGTCTGTCAATTTTTTCTAAAAAAAGATTGAATAATTTATTTTTTAATAAGGTAAAAGGAAAGAAATGAAAAGAGCAAAATGATATAAAATAAAAAACTGTCAGCAGATTAATTTATCTATTGTAACAGTTTTTTATTTCCCAATAAAGTGGGTCTGAAATTCGCTTATTTGTTGCTTTACTTTTAAAGAAAGTATAAAAAAAATAATCTCTATTAAATTGGCGAATGACGGGGTTTGAACCCGCGAATGGTGGAACCACAACCCACTGCCTTACCACTTGGCTACACCCGCAAAAATAATTATTTTTATTCTATAATATTTTAACAAAAAAAATGTTTTTTGTCTAGTTTTTTTTTTCTAAACTATTATACAGACTCTAGTTTATTTAAATCAAATTAAAAAGCTCCAATTTAAAAATTCTTTTAAAAACTTTAAAGTCACTAAAATAGTTTCAATTATTAAAATAAAACAATTAGTCAAAAATAAATTAGATAAATAAATTAAGACTAAAAAGTCTTCACTTCTTTTTTCGTAAAAAAAAAATAGGCAAAAATTTAACTAATTCATCTATGCACCCTGTAGGAGTTGAACCTACCTGAAATCGATTATGAGTCGATTGCCTAAACCGCTCGGCCAAGAGTGCAAAAAACCAATTAAGCTTTATTTTTAATAAATAAGTAATTAATTCTTTAAATCAAATCTTAGCATACATTTCTTTATTTACATTTAAAAGACAAAATCAGTATGTAAATCCAGATATCAAAAATAAAAACTATACTTGTAATAAGTACAAGACTCTCGGTCTTTTATTATCATACCAAAAAAACTTTAAAATTACAAATCGAAAGGGAAACCACACTCTATAGTAAATTGACTCGAGGGTGGTTTCCCTTACTATTAGTAAGGTGAAAAATCAGCGATAAATTTAATAGTAGGTTTTTATTCACAAAACCAGTTATAGACATAAGAGAATTTCTTGATGAAAAGTTTAGCTAAAAAGGACTGTATGTTTTAATGTTGGAAAATAAGAAGCCAAATAAAATTTGGGACCAGTGATTTCCAAATCCAAAAACACATTATGATAAATTATTAAATTTGTATCAGTTACTTGAAAATTAACATTTTCTTCCACTTCATTCCCTTCTAAAATTGAAAATAAAGTTTCAATGTGTGAATATTGAAGGATATCTTCCCAATAATATGGGTCAACCCTTTTATAATTAAGATTCGAATTTTTTATTTGTTTTTCTACATCTTTTCTTTCTTTAAATTTTTTAAATAAATTAATATCTAGCTTTAAACCTGCTCACTCCTGAAGTTTAAAAAAATTTAGTTTAAATCCTGAAGAATTAGATAGAGCTTTTCGTTCTTTTCAAGATAAAACGTTAAAACCTTTAGTATTACCAGTAGACAAGATTATTGAAGAAACTATTTATCAATATAATCAGATGCAACAACATTATGTTCATCTACAAAATGAAGACTCTCTACTAGAGCAAAGTACGTTTGAGCAAGTTTTTCTAGTTCCTTCTAGTGAAAATCAACTTGTTGAAATTCATGATGAAATCGTAAATCCTTTACACAAAGGAGATCGTTATAACTTCATTAAAAATCGATATCAATGTAGTGATGCTAATGCTGTGTGGGTATCAGATTGGCTTACACGTGGAAGAGACTGAGAAGCCTTTTGTATTTTTACAATTATCGATTTAGCTAGTAGAATGCTTATTGTAGCAAAACTGTTCAAAGGTCCTAGTATTTCAGCTTCTGACATTTTGTTTACTCTAGAACAATTGCAATCTGAAGGCGTGCCTTTTCCAAAAGTATTTCATGCAGATCAAGGAGCTGCTTATATTAGTGCCGAACTTAGTCAGTTTGCAAATCAGCACCATATTCTACTTTCTTTTGATGCTCCACACGGACATTCTGGTGCACCTCAAGCTTTTGGTAATCAAGTTGCTGAGAGTTTTAATAGCATTATTGATTACTATTTAGATATTAGAAAAACAGATAAACAATCTGTTCAAAATTTCCTTAAAAAATCGTATTCTGAACAAAACTTTTTAATTCAGAATGTTGTACATTCTATTAATCTTAGAAAAAATCGAGATGTTCAGTATCGTGAATACAACCCTACTGAATTATACAATGCTCTTATGGAAGCAGCTCAAGAACTAAAGCTTTTAGTTAAAAATAAAACTAAAGAAGCTTATTTTATCCAAATCCATCACGAAAGTGTTGTAATGCAACAAGATGCTGTTAATTCAATTGAAACAATCAAACAACATAACTTTGTACTTTATAATCAAAGTTTAAATATTATCCAAAATTTAATTAAAGAACGCCGTAAAGCGGCTGAAACTGGTGACGTTCGATTATTAGAAGCTATTATAGGCCTTTTTAAACATTATACGTCATTTATTATTTCTCAGCTTCGAGTAATTACTCTTCAGAATGTTCAACTCCAAGCGCAACTGCGTCGACATACTACAATGATGGTTGCTACTCAAGATGAAGTAAACAATTTAAAAAGTCTTAATGAAATGCTTAGAGATGAAATTAGTAACAGTAATGTTACTATTCAAAATGAACAAAATGAACGAAAACAAAAAGAGCTTGAAAAAGAGCAAAAGAAGAAAAAACGTCAACTACGTACTAAAAAGCCGTTACGTGACATTTTTTCTCAAAAAGATATTTTACAAATTTTAAAAAGTGTTAATTACAGACCAATTAAACGTTCTCGTGTTGTTATTGGCATTGTTCTGTTAAAACTGTACGGATGGCGTGTTAGTCAGTTATTAACTTTAACAGCTCAGGATTTAGAACATCTTGCAAAAGGTAAGAAAATTTCTGTTGAACTAATTAAAGCTAATAATGTTGTTAAACAGCCAGTCCCATCGTCAGATGTTGTTGTTGCTTGGTTAAAAGCTTTCCCTACTGAATTAAAAATGGTATTACAAAACCGTCACCCAGTCACTAATTTCGTTTTCCCTTATTCACGTGAAACTTTAACTCGAAACATTAATACTGTTTTAAAAGGTTATAGTTTACTTACATCTAAGAACTTTAGAAGCCATAGTTTTAGAATCACTAAAATTACGGAAATTATTCACTTAACAAAAAGTATTGTGCTAGCGCAACAAACTATTGGTCATGCGGATATTCGTTCTACACAAGCGTATAATCGTTTTACTATGCCAGAAGAGTTATATAAAACTCTTTTAGATACAGCTAATTTAATGCCAACTGATTCTGGTGAAGTACTAATGCAGGACAAAGAAGGTTTATTAGTTACTGCTGTTGACAGCATTTTACCAGCTGTTCGTCTAGCTAATGCCAATCTTTCTGATGAGCTTCTTTCTGAATACACGTATACAGTAGTAGATAATGAAGAAGGTAAACCACTACAAGCGGTTGACCTTTCTGAATTAGCTGCTGACTTAAGTTTTGACAATGAAAACCAACTAAATAGTTCGGATGAATCAGAAACTCAGTAAAGTTTTATGTATTAAACTTTTTTTTTTCAGCGTATAATAACTTGACGATCCAAAAAAAACATTTTAAGGTCTGTTTTTTTTGTGAAATAACAAAAAATTCTTCACTGAAACGGGTACTAACGGATTAAAAAGATGAATACAACTCAACCCAGCAGTTACCTCCATTCGTGTTAGTTTTTCATTAGCAAAAAAAATCACCAAGTTCGAATCCGGCTTCATTACCTTATCGTATAGAAAGCCACGCGTACCACTGTCTACTGCATACTTATAAATTGCAGGAGACAGAACAACCCCGATTTGACGAAGTGTGAAGGGTTCCTCCTTGGCTTCTGACAAGGGTCGAATTAAGGTTTTTTTAATCAGATCTTTTAAAAGGTCTGATTTTATCAGCAAATTTCGAACAAGTGGAGTATTCACAGTAAAACTCTTACCCTTTAGGACAAAACCACCTTGGAAGGCGTTCGCCAAAAGGCTAAACCCTACTTCACTCAAAAAGATTTTTTTCAAAGATTGAATCTCACTGTCTGAAAGTTTTTTCGGGTTCCCCGAGTTTTCTTCAGCTTGTCTTAATACCCCCACAAACTCCGCCGCAATTAGCGGCCAATATTTTTCCTCTAAAAGTAAACTCAATTGTCCGTCTAACTCTATTAATCCTACTAGAAACACACAAAAAACGTCGAGAGTACCGAATAATCGCTGGCGCAAGTAAAATAAAAAAGCGGCCCCTCCGCTTGTTATCAATGAACAAAGGCTCACACGACCTGCTAACCCATTCTTGCTGTGTGTCTCTACTAACTCAGCACATTGTAGCATAGCATAACCTTTTGTAACACTTTCATCTGCAGCGAACAAGTCTTCCGCTATTCGTGCTTTAGGCGTAAACGAAGTACCGTGCGTTTTATCGAACTCCGCCCAAGTCATACTGGGCTTTTTGCGTTCTGCCGGTTTGACTACACCATCAAGCGCTCCAACTAACACTCCACCAACTAAATGGTTAAACAGTAACCTATTTTGGTATGGGCTGAAACGTTTGCTCTTTCCACGACTATAACTATACTTTTCTCCAAACCCAACTCCTGATTCGAAACTTGTTCGATACGGTTCTTTATAAAACATTTGCATTTTTAAAAAAAAAAAATTGTAAATTTTATTTAGTCACTATTGTGATAATTCGCTGGATCACTTTCCAGTATTTTGCAAGGTAGTTAGATTTAAAAATATCTAAACATTTTTAAATTAGTTAAATTCTATTATAAACTAAAATAAAAACTTTGTCAATAACCGAGTTAAAAACCTATAACTTAAAAGAAACATTTACAAACGTATCAAACCTTATATTGTGTGACACTTTTATATAATATCATTCAAATTTAATTATACACAAAATTAGAATCTTATCAAAAAGTTTAATTTTTATTACACACTACAATAATTCATTCTTTTTTAAAATCAATTTTGTAATAATTTTAACTCGAGAACTGATTACACAGAGTAAAAATATTTGTAATAGCTTTAGAAAAAGGTTTACATTTTTCTAAAGCTATTACAAATATAAAAATTAAAAAAACTTAACCAACGGCAATAATACGAGCTAAGAAGAAACTCCAAGTAGTTGCAATACCACCTAATAGGTAGTGAGCTACACCTACAGCACGACCTTGAGTGATAGATAACGCACGAGGTTGAATTGTAGGAGCTACTTTTAATTTAGCGTGACTCCATAAAATTGACTCGATCAATTCTTGCCAATAACCACGACCTGAGAATAAGAACATCAATGAGAAAGCCCACACGAAGTGTGCCCCTAGGAAGATTAAACCATAAGCCGATAAAGCACTACCGTAAGATTGAATTACTTGAGATGATTGTGACCATAAGAAATCACGTAACCAACCATTAATAGTATTTGCCGATTGTGCAAAATTACCTGCAGTAATGTGAGATACTGTGTTATTTACAACAGTACCAAATACATCACTTTGCATTTTCCAAGAGAAATGGAAAATAACAATCGATAACGAATTATACATCCAGAACAGACCTAAGAACACGTGGTCCCATGCTGATACTTGACAAGTACCCCCACGACCTGGACCATCACAAGGGAATCTAAATCCTAAGTTTGCTTTATCAGGAATTAAACGAGAACTACGAGCAAATAATACACCTTTTAATAAAATTAAAACAGTTACATGAATTGTAAATGCATGAATGTGGTGCCTGGGCTACTAAAAAAGTTTTAATTTTAAAAACCTAAAACTTTCCAGCATTAAACCAGATTCGGACTATATCATCTTTTATTTATTTTGTATACAAATGAAAAATCGAAAATAGTATTCGAAAATTAACAATGTTTAAGAAATACTTTCTTCTAGTGATAATAATAAAGTTTTTAATTTTTTAGCAGATTTTTCTGTTAACAATTCCCCACGTTGTTGATACCCATGGATACGTTCCCAACGAATAAAAGAAATTCTTTTCTCTTTACTCAGTAAAGGAAAACGATTAAAGTAATCAATGACAAGACGTCGAGATTTAGCATTTGCAATCTCCAGCCTTTGATACTCTTTTAACGTAGAACCCTTATGAATCAGATAAAGTTTATTTGTTGCTTTAAACAAGTCACGAATTTGTAATAATGTGCTTTCAGCATTATCTTGAGTTATATAAAATTTTAAAAAAAATCCATAACGACTTCTACCATCGGCATATTTCCCACGATAAAAATTATTACCTAAATTCGTGTAAAATCCAGCATCACCTTCAGAAAAACCAGATAACCAAGCATTATCTAAGCTAGGTTTAGCATTCCAAGGTTTTAATGGAATAGACAATTCCCAAATTTGTTCAACATTAGCTAAAAGTTTTTCGAACTGCACTTGACGTTTTTTTAAAATGAAATTTCCATTAAAAAGATGGATTAAACGTAAAATATTAGCTTTAGTACTTGTATAATACTTGTAATATACATTACCATTTTGTTTTTTAAAAGAAGTAACACGACCAAAACCCAATGTTGTTCGAATTTTATATAAGACCTGAGGATCCTTCTGTGCAATTTGAAATTGCACTCTTTTTTTTTCCGGATCAACTTGCCATTGAATAATAGGTATTTCCTCCAAATTTTTTTCATGATCATAACGACTAGCGAAATAGCCTTCCGCTTCAACAAAACCAATAAACCAAGTTAAAAAATTTGAAGAACATTTTTCTGTTTTTACGTGGGAAGGAAGTTGTGCAAGAAAATCATCAAACCTAAAATTCTCGTTCTTTTCACATAAATAAATAAAAGCTTCGCGTGTAGTCTCTGAGGATCCCAATTTAAAATTGGTTTCCGGCTGATTGGCTCTAGCTATAAGATCTTTCCTCTTGGCGAATGACTGTTTAAATATCGAAAATTCGATCATAAACTTTTTCCCAAAATGACTTACGCTTAAAACAAGCTGTTCCAGCATACAGCGAAGTTTTACATGGTCCACCACCTTTCAAACCATGAAATCTGCTGTTCCTAATGGAATAGGCATCATAGCTACTTTACCACCTACAGCTACTACATCACCTCCCCAAGAAGCACTAGTTGCAGCTAAAGCATTTGGAGCTGTTAATTGAGGAGCTAAGAAATGTGTATTTTGTACCCATTGTGCAAAAACAGGTTGTAACTGAATTGCTGTATCTGAGAACATATCTTGTGGACGACCTAATGCACTCATTGTATCATTATGAATATATAAACCAAATGAATGGAATCCTAAGAAAATAGAAACCCAGTTTAAATGAGAAATAATTGCATCACGGTGACGTAATACACGATCTAATAAATTGTTATAATTATTTGTTGGATCATAATCACGAACCATAAAAATAGCAGCGTGAGCACCCGCACCTACAATACAAAAACCACCAATCCAAGTGTGGTGAGTAAATAATGAAAGTTGAGTAGCATAATCTGTTGCTAAGTAAGGATATGGCGGCATAGAATACATATGATGCGCCACGATAATAGACAGCGAACCAAATAATGCTAAGTTAATAGCTAATTGAGCATGCCATGAAGTCGTTAAAATTTCATATAGACCTTTATGACCTTCGCCAGTTAATGGACCTTTATGAGCCTCTAGGATCTCTTTCATACTGTGGCCAATACCCCAGTTCGTACGATACATATGACCAGCAATTAAGAATAAAACTGCAATTGCTAAATGGTGGTGAGCTGCATCAGATAAATAAAGACCACCCGTTACTGGGTTTAAACCGCCTTTAAATGTTAAAAAATCTGCATAGTCAGACCATTGTAATGTAAAGAAAGGTGCTAAACCTTTTCCAAAACTAGGATATAAATCTACCATAAGTTGTTTATTTAAAAAGAATTCATGTGGTAATGGAATCTCTTTAGGATCAACACCTGCATCTAAAAGTTTATTAATAGGTAATGAAACATGAATTTGGTGACCAGCCCAAGCTAATGATCCTAAACCTAATAAACCGCCTAAATGGTGATTTAACATTGATTCAACGCTTTGGAACCAAGATAATTTTGGAGCAGCCTTATGATAATGGAACCAACCAGCGAAAAACATAGCTCCTGCTAATACTAAGCCTACTACAGCTGTTGCATATAATTGTAATTCACTAGTAATACCACTAGCTCTCCATAATTGGAAGAAACCAGATGTAATCTGTACACCTTGGAATCCACCACCTACATCACCGTTTAAAATTTCTTGACCTACAATTGGCCAAACAATTTGAGCACTTGGTTTAATATGTGTTGGATCACTTAACCAAGCTTCATAATTTGAAAAACGAGCACCATGGAAATACATACCACTTAACCAAATTAAAATAATACCTAATTGACCAAAGTGAGCACTAAATACTTTACGAGAAATATCTTGTAAATCACTTGTATGGCTATCGAAATCATGTGCATCAGCATGTAAATTCCAAATCCAAGTAGTTGTATTCGGACCTTTTGCTAATGTACGAGAAAAATGACCTGGTTTCGCCCATTTCTGGAAACTAGTTTCAACAGGATTTCTATCAACGGCAATTTGAACTTTTTTCGCCTCTTTTTCTGGCAAATTAATTGTCATAGAATTAAATTTTCCTAAAAAATTTTTATCTAATTAAATTTGTTGATTATCTTAGAACTATAAAAAGCTAAATTAGCTAGACAAAATATAGTTAAATTCAAATGTATCGAAAATGTTTAACGAGGCAACTCTTGAATAAATAAATTTTAAAAATTAACAAAACGAACAAATTTTAATTCAGAAGATTATAGACTTTTTTATAAAACAGAAATATAGAAAATAAAAATAATTATAAAAGAAAAGCAAAAACTGAATGAAGCTAAGACTAACTATTTTACATAATATGATTTTTCGATTTTATATTTAACTTAGATAAAATTCGAGTTTTCTTTACTAATTTAACTTTACTAATGAGATAAACATCCAATTTTTGGATTTTTTTATTGAAAATAATTTTATTTTTAAAAGCATAAAAATTCTTTTTCAAACTTTACAAATTTTAATGAGTAATATTACAATTAATATAAAACACGATTAATTTTCTGTCAAGAGTAATCTCTTTACTCTAAAAGAGATATAAAAGTGAAAAATAAGCGAAGATCAAACCAATTTTATCTTTATAAAAGAGTCAATGGTTTTTTCCAATATAGAAATATTATTATATACAGTAGAAAATTAAAAAAAAAATGGAATTAATAAACAAAAGCCAACAAATTTAACAAAGGAAATTATTAATTTTTTACGTGTAAAATAAACTAAATTTTTAGTAAGGGAAAACACAATCTGTAATATTTTAATAGTGTGTGTTTTCCCTCACTAAAAATTAGTAAAGCTTTTTTTATATATTTAAAAAAAAAAAAAATGTACCGATACATTTTACAAAATCTCTTTGTTAAGAAGAACTACTTTTTTAGATATGATTAAAAAAGAGATTGTATATTTATTCTAAACCATAAAAGAAAAAACTTTATGATTTACCAACTTGCTTTTACAACACCTGGCAATAGACCTTGATGTGCCATTTCACGTAAAACATTACGTGATAAACCAAAATCACGATGATAACCTCTTGAACGACCAGTAATCATACAACGATTACGTAATCTAACCGCTGAACTGTTTCTAGGAAATTTTTGTAATTCACGATGTAATACTAATTTTTCTTTTAAAGTAGAAGCTAATTTTATTTGTTTTTTTAATAATGCACGACGAATTTCATATTTTAAAACACATTTTTGACGTTTTAATTCTCGTTGAATCATATTTGTTTTTGCCATAAATTGTTAATAGTTTAACTACAAAATTATATTTATATACCTAAGACATGTATATTTTCAAGTCGAACGACATAAACTTACTAAATCCCATAATACAATTTTTTTAGAAATCAAAAAAGAATAAACTAATCAGATAATATTAAAAATTAAGATAAAATTTAATAAATAAATAAAAATTAAATATTTAAATATTTTTTTAAACAAAAAAATCAAACATTAAAAGAATTAGTCATTTTTTAGTCATTTTTATGAATTTGACTATTTTGTGATCTTTAAAATCACAAAATAATCAAATAAATAAAGAAATAAATAAAAAAAAAAAAATATATTATAGCTTGTCAATAGTTTCGAATTCGAATTTGATTTCTTTCCATACCTCACAAGCAGCTGCTAATTCAGGACTCCATTTACAAGCCGCACGAATAACATCACCACCTTTACGAGCTAAGTCAACACCAGCATTACGAGCTTGAACACAAGCTTCTAATGCTACACGGTTTGCAGCTGCACCTGGTGCGTTACCCCAAGGGTGACCAAGTGTACCACCACCGAATTGTAAACAAGCATCATCACCAAAGATTTCAACTAAAGCTGGCATGTGCCATACGTGAATACCACCTGAAGCAACTGGCATTACACCTGGAAGTGAAACCCAATCTTGAGTAAAGTAGATACCACGGCTTCGGTCTTTTTCGATATAATCGTCACGCATTAAGTCTACGAAACCTAATGTTACTTCACGTTCACCTTCTAATTTACCTACAACAGTACCAGAGTGTAAGTGGTCACCCCCAGACATTCTTAATGCTTTCGCAAGAACACGGAAGTGAATACCATGGTTACGTTGACGGTCAATTACAGCGTGCATAGCACGGTGAATGTGTAATAATAAACCACTATCTCTACAGTAGTGAGCTAATGATGTGTTCGATGTGAAACCAGCAGTTAAGTAGTCATGCATGATAATTGGCACACCAAGATCTTTAGCACATTCCGCACGTTTCATCATTTCTTCACAAGTAGCAGCTGTAGCATTTAAATAGTGACCTTTAATTTCCAAATATGTTATAAGTTAAATCGTTTTTTAACTATCTCTTTTTTTCTAAAAGAGTTCAGACTATATCTTAATCCTGAGTCTTATCTTAGTGCTAAGGATTTTGGATACTAAAGTAAATTTTTTCAATTTCTTTAGTCTTTGAACCATTCTTTTTTTGTAAGGTACCGTAAAAAACATTGATCCAATTTAAAGAATTAAAGAACGCCTTTATTTGGTCGTTCAAAAGTAAATTAGGAACACTAGTTATTCAGAAATAAACTTGAGTAAATTCTAGTTTCTATCTTCATTTTTTGAATCTTCAAAAATGAAGATAGAATTTTGAAAATTCAAAATATTGAATAAGCTGAGTAAACTATACAAACCCCCCCCCATATAATTTTTAGCCTAAAAATTATATGGGGGGGAACTACGTTCCTTACTTAAAAAAGACTAGGCTGCAAATCAACAAATAAATGAAACAACAACATTTGATTAGCTCTCCGCCCTATGACAATTTGCACATAAAAGTTCTAAATTGCTTATCATACTATTAGAATGATTTCTATCTTTATGATGAAGTTCTAAACTTAATATTTTATTTTCTGGTGCCCATGCAAAAACATTACATTTTTGACATTTATATTGAATGGGGCTAACTAAATGCCATTTTAAATAATATTCTTTTTGTACACGATAAGTTTCTGGACAACCTAACATAAAGATATCATCAGGATTCTTGTATTTTTGATTACCAGGCAATTTTTCATGCCAAATTCCACATTTATTTCTAAGTTTTTCACCAGTACGGTGTTCGAGACTATGACAATTGGCACAAATAGGTGTTACCTCTGTTGTCGTATAATATTCTTTATTACGTGAATTTTTTGGACCAGGATCAATTTCAGTAGAATGATGTAGTTCAATTTGACGAGAATTTATTGCTTCAAATTCACATAGTTGACAAATCATCGGTTTTTCACCCATACGTTTTTCGTAAAATTTTGTTGGCCAATGAAGTGGGTTTTTTGAAACTACATAAATACCCTTCTAAAGTGCTTCTGGTACATCAATTTGTAATTCTAAAATACGATTGCGAACAACTTTTCTACCATGTTTTGGAGAAACTAAATAATGTAAAGCTAAGTGACTTACGGTTTTAATTTCATTAAAATTTAATGTTTCTTTTAATTGTTCAACGGATAAATTTTTAATATATCTATACCGAGTTCTTTCACTTTTACAAGCCTTAGAAAGAACTTTATCTTTCCAAGTTTTTCGATTCTTAATCGATTCTACATATTCATAATCTACCCGAGATAAGCTTTCCGTTTCTTTTAAACCTAATTTTCGAGCTACTTCTAAAAGAGAATTTAATTGTTGCCAAGCTTCAAAAAATTGATCTAAAGAAAATTGTGCAAAAAAGCTATTATTAATGTTGTTTGGTGAATGTTGTTTCATTTATTAGTCGTTCTTGCAATTCATCCAATTAGAAATAACAATATTGATTGTTAGTTGGCAAAATTCACCAGTTTCAGCTTGTGATTTGTAAATAGCTTCAGCAACGAAAGTGAAACGATCTCTCCAACGCATAAATGGTTGTGAGTTTACGTTTTCATCATCTTTTGTAAAGTCAAGACCGCCACGTAAACACTCATAAACTGCACGTCCATAGTTTTTAGCAGAAAGGCCTAATTTTGGTTTAATTGTACAACCTAATAAGCCACGACCATATTTGTTGATTTTATCACGTTCAACTTGAATCATTAATGTTCAAAATGGTATAAGAAACCATTTTCTTCCCTTGCACAAACATATTATGCAAAAAAACTTTAGATTGCTCTAAAGATCAGACCATATCATTAATCTTTATTAATTTATTCTAAAAGATTATTCTACATTTCGCAATATTAATTACTACTCCTAAAAAGGATGGTCGTTACGCTTTCGACTCAACATTATTTTTCTAAACGATTTTAGAGACTTTTTTTGATTTTTACTCAAGTGTATCCTTATTATTTGATAATACTCTTGTAAATAAATTAGCTTTAACGAAGTTTCAATTTCTTGAGGTTCGAGGTACCGAATAGGTGCATTTAAATTATTTTTATCATTAGCTAAATGATCTTCTAATCTTTTTCGTATAAAAGGCACAGAAAGAAAATTTTTACGCTGTTCACTACTTAGAGATTTACGATATTTTTCATAATCACCTTTGCTATAGAAATACAAATTCTTAACTTTAAAAAGTTTCGGTTGATGAGGACCAACCACTTCCTTTACGCTGGAAATTTGGGAAGTTTTTTGCCCAGTTTCTTTTTGTGGTTCAACTTGGTTGTCAATAATTTCACCTAAAGATGTACCTACTGATTCATCTAATTGTGGATATACGTCATTTGTATTATAACTTAAACCACATTCATAAAAGGCTATAATAAGACGATGTTCAAGATAAAAAAGCGCTTAATAATGAATCATCAATATTAAGCGCTTTTTTATCTTGATTAACCCAAGTATAGACAACAAAAAATTGAAACCCATGACGACATTCCATTTCTCTACTAACAAGCTTTTGAACAGCTGCATGAAACTTTTTATTTATTTTGTTTAAAGCACTATATTCTTTTTTACCACGAGAACTATACTGATTAAATCGTTTTTTTAGGTCTTTAGTTTGACCTACTACACACATTCCATTTTCAACATTTTTAATAATATAAACACCCGGGCGTTTATTTGATATACGACCCGAATCAGTTGGTAGATGTATGGTATGTAATTTTGTTTTTCCAGATGTTGGAAGAAAAAGGTCATACTGCATAACCTCAAGAAAAGCTTGCTTAGCTAGTTTATCAAACTCATCCATTTCTTGTTTAGTTAAAACTAAAGTAAACGAGCCTCTTAGCACGGGATCGTCTAAGCTTTTCAAGCCTATTTCTATAAACTGAGGATCAAGAGTAGATTTTATTTGTGTTAAATCATCATTTGAAAATGATAATCCCAAATTTGTGTGATTAGTATTACCTTGATAATTCTGTGATTCCAAACACATTAAAACCCTTGAGCCGCCTAGATATTTACCGTTTAGTAGAACGCAAATTGTATTTAACCTGTGTAGCTTTGTTCACCACAGTCTAAGAAAAAAGCTGACAGTTAAATACAATTTGGGCATTTTTTTACCGTGAGGAGGTCCTTGGAATGTTTTAACATACGCTGGAGGAATACGAAGATCCTCTAAACGTAGTGCTCTTAAAGCTTTGAAACCAAATACGTTACCTACAATTGAAGTAAATAAGTTAGTAACTGAACCTTCTTCAAATAAATCAATTGGATAAGCTACATATGCAATGTACTGGTTGTCTTCTCCAGCTACTGGTTCAATGTCGTAACAACGACCTTTATAACGGTCTAAACTAGTAAGACCGTCAGTCCATACAGTTGTCCAAGTACCAGTAGAAGATTCAGCAGCTACCGCAGCACCACACTCTTCTGGAGGAACACCAGGTTGAGGAGTCATACGATGAAAGTAGGAAAATCTTCATTTATGAATTAAACGACAAATCTACTATTTTTAATAGTAGCGAAAAAAATGTAATAAAAACTATTTTTTCGCGTTTTTCAATCTTTACTTTAAAAAATCTTAGAATTCGTTATTCAGAAAGTAAATCTCCCTCTTCTCAAACTGGGCATGAATTTTACAATTCACCCAGCTTTATGTTTAGCCATATCTTAAGATCGAGAGATCTTAAGCTAATCTTTAAAATCTCAAAACTATCAATTTGAAGCAACTCTACTAGGAAAGAAAATGATTCATAATTTCTTTCAAAAAAAAACTTGCAACTTATTCATTTTCTTATACGCCAAATTACTAAATAATAATTAGTATCCTAAAACTATTATTCAACCATTGCTTGAAATGTTGCCACTGTAGCAGGTGAATGACGATTTAAATGTCGGAATATCCAATATTTAAACAATGCATCCAATAGTACCGGAAATGTTCCAACTAATAAAAATATTATATTATGGTTTTCAGGTAGACCAAAATGCTCGAACAAAAAGTGAAAAATAACTTCCCAACCACGTGGTGAATGGAAACCTACTAATAAATCTGTAAATAATAACATTAAAAATGCTTTTTTACTATCTTTTAAACTAAAAAAAGACTCAGATAAAAATGCTGTTGTATTCATTAACGACATTTTCATATTAACTAATAAAAATAATAAAATAAGTAAACCCATAAAATCCGCTAATAAATTTGTTAACGCAGAAATACTTTCATTGTTGTAATGATTTGCTAATTCTCTGGTTTTTTTACGAAATAAAAATTCAGTATTTTTACTAAAATCATACTGTAAGGTATCCATTGAATTAGATAAAGAAGTAAAAAAATAAACTTCAGTTGGCGGTTTACTAAATTTATCTTTTGGAACAAATGGATCCAAAAAATTTAAAGTTGGGATTTCTTTCTTTTTTGTATAAACTATATTATTTACTAAATGCGGTACAGCGTTAAAGTCTTCATAATTTTGCAATGAAACTTGTGAGATTTTTGAAGAATCAAAAAAAAAATTATTTTCCGTTTTTATTAAATAATCAAAATAGAGTTTTTCTTCAAATTTATGAATTTCTAAAAATGCTTTTTCTTGCAATTCGTAATTTAAAAAAATTTCTGTTTGTTTTCTATCCCAAAAATACTCAACAATTGGTCGAAAAATATAAATTTTTGTAAAAATATTGATAAAAAATGGAATAAATAAAACAAGAAGTAACGACTTAACACTAGTTAATAATAAATATTTGGAAAATCTAAATTGTTTCACTAAAGGTTCCGCAGTTCCTAAATAAATTTGATAATAAAAACGATCTAACATGCGAACTATGGAACGCGGAATTAATCCTATTTTTTCTAATTCCGTCATTTAAAGTTATTTTTAAAGATCATGTACTTTTTTTTAATCAATTAATATCTATATCTGAAAATATTCTTCTAAAAAAAAAAATACATAAAAAATTCGAAAAATTAGTTATCAACTACTTTAATAAATTAAATGTTTTATTTCATAACATTTTGTAAAGAAAAACTTTCGAGAGGGAAAAAAAAACACACACTCTGTAATATTTTAAGAGTGTGTGTTTTTTCCCTGACTAAACTTTAGTAAATAAATTTTTACTCAAACCTTTAAGACTTATACACTACGGCGTTTTGGTGGACGACAACCATTATGTGGAATACCTGATTTTTCTCTTAAAATTGTTAATTTAATCCCAGCTTTATGAATTTCATGAATCGCAGTATCACGAGCTGCACCCGGGCCAGTAATTAATACTTTTGCTTCTTTTAATACAAATTCACGACGTGCTTTTTTAGCTGCATTTGCAGCGGCTAATTTAGCAGCATAAGCAGTTGCTTTTCTTCGACCTTTTAAATCACACGAACCTGCTGAACTCCAACAAACAGCATCCCCTTTAATATTTGTAATAGTCACAATTGTATTATTTTGTGTTGTTTGAATATACACTACTCCACGATAAATTTTTTTTCTAGGCTTTTTTACATTTTTTCTAATTTGTTTTGACATAAATATATTATAAAAATTTGTATCTAAAGAAAATATAAATTGAAAACTATTCAATCAAAAATAAATTTATTTCAAAATTTTATAAAAATTAAAACAAGTGCTGAGCTATCTTTATCTTCGAAAGAATTAGTTTTTACATTCATATTTCTTCTAATGTATCTGTAAATGTTCTTAAATAAACAAAACTGCTTTCTATATTTTTTAGCAGACCCATGAAAGGGCAGATAATAAAAAAATAATAATTTTTTCAAGTAAAAATAATATTTATAAATCATTTGCAAATATTTTATCATAATGTAAATGTTTTTTCATACATATATACTGTATTAAATAAAATTGTAGAATATATTAACTAAATTAATCAATAATTTAGTTAATATATTCTACAATTAAACTGACTACTAAATTCTAATTCTATTAATAATTTTTGACTTTTGATTCGTTTTTATTATTAAACAAAAAACAAAGAATAAAGAAAACATATACACTATACAAAGTGTATGTGTTTTCGAGAGGGAAAACAGTAAAGAAAACACACACACACTCTGTAATATTTTAATAGTGTGTGTGTGTTTTCTTTTCGAGTTTTCTTTTATAATCAAAATTAATTATATTAAAGTGAAGATCCTAAACCTACATATGAACCATAAAAAAAGATTGCAAGTAAACCAATAGCTAACGATCCTACTACTGTACCAATAAGCCATAACGGAATACGTCCAGTTACTCCAGTATTTGCCATAAAACTTTTTCACAGATTATAACCACGCATCAAAACTTTTTAAACCATACTCAGCAAATTCACTCCTATTTTATACATAAATTATGATTAAAAAAAAAGTTCGTTTCAATTTAAAAGCATAATTGAGAAAAAACAAAGAGCATTTTTATTGCTTTTTTACTAATAATTTTGTTTTTTATGTTAAGTCTCACGTAAGAAAATGAAATAAATTTACGGAAACAAAAAACAAACGTTTACTAAAGAAAAACTATTTCTCTCTAGTTAATTACATTAAAACACTATTTTGAAAATACTTCTAAAACATTTTAAATATTGAACGTTTTTGGTTGAACGATGACAGAGTTAATTCAATTTATAAGAATCTTACTCAATCTTTCGAATCCTAGTTCTATTTTAACTATTAACTTTCTTTTTAAATAAATTAATTAATCAAAAAATTAACAGATTAATTGACTATAAAAAATTTAATTTTTAAAGAAAAAACCGCCCCATTAGAAATTTTAATAGTGTGTGTTTTCCCTCACTAAAAAACAGTAAAGAAAACACAGACACTATAATCATCATATGGTGTATGTGTTTTCGAGTTTTCTTTTCGATTTTTTCTTTACTAAATTTGTAAAGTGTGTTAATTAATAGTTAAAAATAATATAATTAAATTTATTATTAATTATAGATTTAATTAAATACATAGCTTGAAAAAAGTACAGCTAAAACAAAAATTAATAATAACCCCCAATAAAGACTTGTTCTATTTAATTCTACTACTTGTTTATTTGGGTTTGTTCTTTCCACAACTTCAGATAAACTTAATTTAGTGATATCAACTTCGTTTTGACTCATAGAAATATTTATACATATAAAAATCGGATAGAGATAAATTTATTTTTTCACTTATACTAGAAAAAAAGTATAACTGATTTCAAAGTATAAAAATAAAAATCTATCCGCAAATCCGTGAATACTTTGAAAGTTCTAAAGTATACCTAACATACAATGGACCTTAAAAGGCGGATCAAATTCAAAATTCCTAGATTTCTTTTTATAATAAAAAAGAAATTGACTAATTAATTTATGATTATCTTTTTTAAAGACAAATTAAAGACATAATAAATCTGCAAAACCCATAACAATAATAAACAATTAGTAAATAAAAAACCACAGTAGATATGTTAGATTTGAAGAAACACTGTTCTTCAAACAATATGGCAAAAAGTATTTAGTCAAATCTAACACATTTAAATTTATGTAATAAAAAACTTATCTAAAACTTACAGCTGCTTGCCATACAAAAGCTAAAAGTAAGAAAAGAACTGGGATTACAGGTAAAACATCAACGATAGGGTCAAAAGGAGCATAAGCTTCCGGTAATTTAGCAAAAATCATTAAAATTGATTCCATGAATTTCCTTCATTATAAAAATTATGACTATAATGCTGTTAATAACAATAATTAGTAAGCTTTTAAAAAAAGCTAATATTTTTATTAACAAGCAAACTCATCAAAGAGTTCTATTTTCACAGCTTGTCACATTCAAAAAAGTCTAAAAAATTAGACTATAAATATCAAAATATGTTTAATATATAAATAGTAAATAAAAAAAGATTTAAATAATATTAACCAAAATAAAAATTAAAGTCAAATTATAATATTTGACTAAAATGAGTTAATTAGTAAATTTGAATCTAAATTTACTAAAATTACTTTTTTGAGTTATTTTTCCCGGCACCAAGAAGGTAAATCCACAAAGTCCCCCTTGCAGCTTTACCTTCTCGATAATAGTTTCACAATCAAGTTCGGGATGGATTGATGTGGGACCTATTAAACGTGGGCACCGAGAATCAACGAAGCTTAGCTTCGGTAAAAAATGAATTAAAATTACTTTTTCGTCGAAAAGAGAGAAATTAGTTAAAAATTTCCACAGATTTCTTTTTAAGCAACAAATAGTCAAAATCTATTGGTCGTTAGTATATCTCAGCTAAAATCATCGCGGACCTTACACCTGATACCTATCAAACGACTAGTCTAGTCGTGACCTCAGGGAGTACTCATCTTGAGGTGGGCTTCCTACTTAGATGCTGTCAGCAGTTATCCACTCCGCACGTAGCTACCCAGCGTTTCCTGTTGGAACAAGAACTGGTATACCATTGGTGCGTCCCCCATAGATCCTCTCGTACTATAGGGAGATCCTCTCAATACTCCAGCGCTTATACCGGATATGGACCGAACTGTCTCACGCATGATCATACTTTCTTTAGTATGTCTTCTTAATGTTTCCATTAAGCATGGACTATGTCTTCATCCTTTCAAAATAAAAGGAGTTGGCATATTATACTTATCCTAACCAGGATAAATATCCCTAGAATGTTAAAAATATCTAACATTAACATATATATCTAGAAGTCTCTACGGGGACTTGAAATAATTATCTAAACCTAATTCTGATCGAACAACTGCTGAATCAATGATACGCTTTTTTGAATCATTCAAAAAAGCAATTTGATCAACAAGCTCACATAAGTTTAAAAAACTTTGTGGATCTTTTGATTGAGGTAGTTTATCTATAATTTTGAGCAGTAAAACAGCTTGCCTACGTTTTAAACGTATATAGGGTTTAAAAGCTAGAAGAAACAATTTCACTGTTTGCCAACCAACTAAACACAATTCAGATACCCCATCATTTCGCTTTTTTAACGTTCCTGTTTTTAATTTTTTCTGTAAAAAAACTAAAAACCAATAACGTGTAGTTTTTTGAAAAAATGTTATAGTAAAGCGAATTTGAAATTTTAAAATATAATCTTTTCTACGTACAATCTGTACGTTAATGCTACCATCACCATCTAAAAAACCTGCTATATAAGCTTTCTCTATTTCAGTTAAATGTTTCATAGTTATTTATTTTCTTTTTATAGTTATAATTATTTAAGTCTTCCCTCGGCGTTGCCATTTTAGCCAGTTCAACTAAAGAAGGTTTCACCGATATAAGCCAAAACTAAGTTTACATTACTGTAAACTAACGCAGTAAATTTACGTTCTGAACCCAGCTCATGTTCCTTTTTAATGGGCGAACAGCCCAACCCTTGGGACGTACTACCGCCCCAGGATAAGAAAAGCCGACATCGAGGTGCCAAACCTTCCCGTCGATGTGAACTCTTGGGGAAGATCAGCCTGTTCAGGTATGTTATAGCATACTTTGTGTGTATGCTTCTTAATATTTCTATTAAGCTCAGACTATGTCATCTACTCTTTTTAATGTAGAGATGCGAATTATTAATACATTGGTCTTTTATAGAGACCAATATAATTATCTTGATTATAGAAACTACTTACATAGTTATTAAAATACTCTTACTCTTCAATACCATAACGAGATCCGTTGAATCTCTATTTTTTTGAGCTTTTTAAATCAATAATTTTATATCTAAACTTAAAAGATTAGTCGTGTGCTTATCGCAGTTGCTTCTTGATGAAGCAACTAGTCGTTGAACGGCCTTAATTATTTTTTAACAAATTAAGGTTCGCTGCAAGTTATCAAAAATTGATAATTTAATTTCCTTGCCAATTGACACGATTTCTTGTTAGAACTGTTTCCAGTAATTGGGACTAACATTAATCCCTAGAGTAACTTTTATCCGTTGAGCGACGGCCCTTCCACTCGGAACCGTCGGATCACTAAGGCCGGCTTTCGCCCCTGCTCGACTTGTAGGTCTTGCAGTCAAGCCCCCTTATGCCTTTGCACTCAAAGCCTGATTTCCGTCCAGGTTGAGGGGACCATTGCGCTTCTCCGTTACCTTTTAGGAGAATCCCGCCCCAGGAAAACTGCCCATCTGAAACTGTCAAACGTCCTGATTCAAGGAACGCCATTAGGATTCTAGCTCTTCCAGAGTGGTCTCTCACTGATGGCTCCAATTTCCCCGAAAAGAAATCTTCAACGCCTCCCACCTAGGCTGCGCAAGAAAAGCCCGAACCCTGTTCCAAACTACAGTCAAGCTTCATAGGGTCTTTCTGTCCTGGTACAAGTAGTCCGCATCTTCACGGACAAGTCTATTTCACCGAGCCTCTCTTTGAGACAGTACCCAAATCGTTACGCCTTTCGTGCAGGACGAAACTTACTCGTCAAAGAATTTCGCTCAAAATTCCGAATCTTTTCATAAAAAGAATTTGGACTATCTCTTCAATTTTTTAATTGATCTTTTAATTATTTTTTCATGATTTAAAATAATTTATTTCGTTTTTTTGTTATGATCAATAAAATATTAACTGGTTAATATTCTTTTTACAAGAAAACTATTAAAAAAAAGTTCTACATATAGCCTCTGAAGGACTTATTTTGTATAAGTTCCCTGCAGATCGACTTTTTAACTTAAAGTTAAAAAGTTGTTCCTGCAATTAGTAGAATTACATATCCTAATATTAATTAGGAGTAAGGCAGCGATTTTACCTTAGGCAAAGGTATACTTACACTCTCATGCAAGATTGGACTATATCTTCAATCCAGATAATAGATACTTTCTAATTAGTTTATCTGAAGAGGATGACGTATAGTCTCTGAGGATCCTATTTTTTAATTTGTCTTTCTGCAACAAAAGCTTTTACATACTCTTGAGCCTCATTTAAATTAGCAAATGACTGATTTACCTGACCTTCTTGCTTTCGCATTGAGTACCATAACGGTAATACCTCATTTAAAAAAGAACCTAATTCTAAATGGGCTTTGCTATCAAACAAATTTAAAAGTTTTTGAAATGTTTCAGCTCTTTGGACTAGATAGTCTGAGCCATAAGGAAAAGCATATTGTCGAAAAAATGGCATTACTTTTTCTTGTAATGATTTTCGATTATCAATTCTAAAAAATAATGTTGCATTACTACCTGATTTATAACCTATGCGACCTGTTTGAAAAACGTCTAAAGCTAAATACAACATTCCAGCACCATTCAAATGCTGGGTGACACTAAATTCTGGATCAATAACTAGACCAAAACTCGTATTTTTTTGTTTTTTAGCACTTACGTTTAACGAACCTTCACCACCTATAAAACCAGCTAGATAAAGCTTTGAGTCTGTAGTAACTTTTACAGGAGTTATATTAAATATAAGTTCTATATCTTTCAAATAAGATGGAAAATCTTTATTTTTAGTATAACGGTTGTTTGCTTCCTTAAGCTGTTGTAAAACTTCTTTAGGAAGTTTCTCTCCTGGTGCGATTATTAAAGACTTTCTACCTTCACGTTTATGTTTCATAATTTTGTTATTTCCTTCATTAAAAATTTTTTAGTTTCCTGCTGATTGCCCTATAACTTTTAACGTTTCACCTACTCGGTCTTAAATGTCTTCAGGGTGTTCCAGCATATAGTCATCTTTAAAGACGGCCCTAAGTTGACCGTCATAGTTACGGCCGCCGTTCACCGGGGCTTCGGTCGCCAGCTTCTTCCGTGAGGAATAACCAACTTCCTTGACCTTCCGGCACTGGGCAGGCGTCAGCCCCTATATATCGTCTTACGACTTAGCAGAGACCTGTGTTTTTGGTAAACAGTCGCTTGGGTCGAGGCACTGCGACCCTCTTAAAAAGAGGGCACCCCTTCTTCCGAAGTTACGGGGCCAATTTGCCGAGTTCCTTAAAGAGAGTTCTCTCGCGCCCTTAGGTATTCTCTACCCACCTACCTGTGTCGGTTTAAGGTACAGGTTGTATAAATTAAAATCGAACGAGCTTTTCTTGGAAGTATGACATAACTAGCGTACAATCAAATCCGAAGATTTAATCCCACGGGATCACGTTTCAGCTCAAGAATTGTTTTTATTCAATCTCTCCTCGCCTTAAGCGCTTCCATTGCAATCCATAGACAAACATAGCTTAGCCTGCTTCGTCCCTCGGGATTTATATAATTTAAACAAGTTCAGGAATATTAACCTGATTTCCATCGACTACGCCGTTCGGCCTCGCCTTAGGACCTGACTAACCCTTCATGGACGAGCCTAGTGAAGGAATCCTTAGGTTTTCAGGGCATTGGATTCTCACCAATGTTTTCGTTACTCAAGCCAACCAAAAATGTTACCGGCCGGTAAGAAACTGTTTAAGAGATTTTACTTTTTTTCTTTTTTATCAAAATAATTATTAACATCTTCAATCAATTCTTCTAATGGTTTAGGACGTTTTCCTTTTTCAGAAAGCTTATAACCCATGGTTACTATTTCGCTAGCACCACCTCTTTTAATTTGTCATAAAAAAGTTAATAATTTAAAAAATAAATAAAATCATCCTCATAAAGTTTTTCCTTAACCGTCTTTAAGTTCCCTTAAAGTTCAGACTATGTCATCAACTAACTTTTTAAAGTAGTTGTTAAGATTTAACAGAAAATTGAAAAACAAACATTTTCTTAGTCTTTGAACCATCCGACTAATGTCGGCTTGGCTGCAAGTTAGCATATCATTATGAATATGCCTTCTTGACACTTTACTTAATTTTTTAAAGTGAGAACAATTGGACTTATTCTCACTTCCGTCTCGTCCACCCATGCTTACGCACAAGTTTCACCCGAAGACGGAACGCTCTCCTACCGATACGAGTTTACTCGATCCCACAGCTTCGGCAGGACGCTTAGTCCCGGCCATTCTCGGCGCAAGAACGCTTTTACCAGTGAGCTGTTACGCACTCTTTTAAAGTTAGCTGCTTCTAAGCGAACTTCCTGGTTGTTTTCGCATTCCCACATCCTTTTCCACTTAGCGTCCATTTAGGGGCCTTAGCTGGTGATCTGGGCTGTTTCCCTCTTGACTACGGCGCTTATCCGTCGTAGTCTCACTGGTTGACGGAAAGCTATACCTTGTATTCTGAGTTTGTCACGACTTGGTACCGCTTTCGCAGCCCGCACCGAAACAGTAGCTTTACCCCAAGGCAGCCCGTCGTCACCGCTTCGCCTCAACAAATTTCGGAGAGATCCAGCTAGCTCGGGATTCGATTGGAATTTCTCCGCTATTCACAGCTCATCGGCCGATTTTTCAACATCGGTCCGTTCGATCCTCCACGAAGTTTTACCAACGCTTCAATCTGGCCATGAATAGATCATCCCGGTTCGGGTCCATAAGAAGTGACCATTAATGCCCTATTCAGACTCGCTTTCGCTATGGCTCCGGATGCATTTCCTTAACCAAGCCACTTCCTATAAGTCGCCGGCTCATTCTTCAACAGGCACGCGGTCAGAATCTTCTTCCTCCCACTGCTTGTCAGCGGACGGTTTCGCGTTCTATTTCACTCCCCTCCGGGGGTTCTTTTCTCCTTTCCCTCGCGGTACTATTTCGCTATCGGTCACTCAGGAGTATTTAGCCTTACGAGGTGGTCCTCGCTGATTCACACGGGATTCCACGTGCCCCATGCTACTCGGGATAAGACAAAATTTAGATGTTAACTACTGGACTTTCACCATCTATGGTGCAGGATTCAGCTGCTTCGTTGTTATCTATTTCAATAATATTTAATGTCTTCCCACTACCCTAAATCTCAAAAATGAAATTCAGTTTAGGCTAATTCCGTTTCGCTCGCCGCTACTAAGGAAATCGCTTTTGCTTTCTTTTCCTCCGGTTACTAAGATGTTTCAATTCACCGGGTTGTCTCTTCCTTTTTATGAATTCATAAAGGAGTTCATTGGGGTTGCCCCATTCGGGTATCTTCGGATCAAAGTTCGTTTCCAACTCCCCGAAGCGTTTCGCCGGTTAATGCGCCCTTCATCGTCTCTGAGTGCCTAGGTCTCCGCCGTCCGCCTTCGTTTATTTGACTTTTAAAATCTAAACATAACTTTTATCAACCCACAATTTTAAATTTTTACCAATAAAAGTCTTAGTCTTAATTTGGTGGAGGTAAGCGGATTCGAACCGCTGGCATCTGCCTTGCAAAGGCAGCGCTCTACCAACTGAGCTATACCCCCACCTAAATTTGATTAAGAATTTTTAAAGAATGTTAGAATTCGTAAAGAATAACTAACTGGTGGGCTATACTGGACTCGAACCAGTGACCTCACCCTTATCAGGGGTGCGCTCTAACCAACTGAGCTAATAGCCCGATCCCAGAAAGTTGTCTTTGCTGAATGCTGTACAACTAAAGTTAAACCTTTAAATTTAACTTTAATTGTATTAAACCATCATTTTTGTTTTATTTATAAGATGGATACAGAAATTTATATATAATCTGCATTACGTATTTTATATACATATTTTATGTATATAAACACATTAATTTTATTTAAGAAGGATTCCTCCAGCCCCACCTTCCAGTAGGGCTACCTTGTTACGACTTAAGATTAGTTGGAAACAGGGAATTTGTAGCTGCCCTAGATTACTCCGAAGCGAAGCCACTTCCGACCATATCTCCTTCCGACCTTTGACGGGCAGTGTGTACAAGGCCCGGGAACGTATTCACCGCCGTATAGCTGACCGGCGATTACTAGCCATTCCGACTTCACGTAGGCGAGTTGCAGCCTACGATCCGAACTGAGGCCGGGTTTGTGAGGTTAGCTGGCCCTCGCGGGGTCGCATCTCATTGTCCCGACCATTGTATTACGTGTGTAGCCCAGGATATAAGGGGCATGCTGACTTGACGTCGTCCTCACCTTCCTCCGGCTTACACCGGCAGTCTCCCCAGAGACCCACAAATGTGGTAACTAAGGACGAGGGTTGCGCTCGTTGCGGGACTGAACCCAATAATTCACATCACGAGCTGACGACAGCCGTGCACCACCTGTGTTCAGATTCCTAAATAGGCACCTTTCATCTCTGAAAGTTTCTGACATGTCAAATCCTGGTAAGGTTCAACGGGTTGCATCATATTAAACCACATAATCCACGGCTTGTGCGGGCCCCCGTCAATTCCTTTGAGTTTCACTCTTGCGAGCATACTCCCCAGGCGGGATACTTAACGCGTTAGCTACAGCACTGTTTTTTGACAGCACTTAGTATCCATCGTTTACGGCTAGAACTAACAGGGTCAATTAAATGGACTATATCAGTTTCTTATTTAGGAAAATTTAACGTTTTCGCGCTTTCTCAATTGCTACAAATTTTCTAAATTCTTCTTTTAATTTAAAAAATTTTGGAACATATTGAGTCTCTAAATAAGAAATCCAGTTTTCCGAACTTTCATTAGAAATAAAATTTAATAATGTTTTATACAGCCTTGTTTTTGTTGATTTGTTAATAAAATTTTTGATGGTCCTGGCATAATTTTTCCTTCTTATTTTTTTTTAATGCTCTAAAATAAAAGTTAAATAGTACCAAAACAGTTTAACTGATTACAAACAAGTTGCTGTTTTGTTCTTAGTCTCTATAGATTATGATTATTTGTTTAATCATCTCTCCTCGGGATTCTTAATAAAGTTCCCCGATTTAACTGGATTTACATGTTGGTTACTTAACCAACAGAGACACCCTTTGCCATTTTTTTATGAGCTTGGCTGGACTATCTAATCCTGGTTGCTCCTCTAGCTTTCGTCTCTCAGTGTCAGTTACGGCCCAGCAGAGTGCCTTCGCCGTTGGTGTTCTCCTCGATATCTATGCATTTCACCGCTCCACCGAGAATTCCCTCTGCCCCCACCGTACTCTAGCTTCCGAGTTTCTAATGCCTGCCCAAGGTTAAGCCTTAGTATTTGACATTAGACTTCGAGAAGCGACCTACAGACGCTTTACGCCCAATCATTCCGAATAACGCTTGCACCCCCTGTATTACCGCGGCTGCTGGCACAGGGTTAGCCGGTGCTTATTCCTTAGGTACCGTCATTTCGTTCTTCCCTAAGAAAAGAAGTTTACAACCCATGGGCCGTCATCCTTCACGCGGCATTGCTCCGTCAGGCTTTCGCCCATTGCGGAAAATTCCTCACTGCTGCCTCCCGTAGGAGTCTGGGCCGTGTCTCAGTCCCAGTGTGGCTGATCATCCTCTCAGACCAACTACTGATCGTAGCCTTGGGAGGCCTTTACCCTCACCAACTAGCTAATCAGACGCAAGCCTCTCTCTAGGCGGTATAAACCTTTTCACTTCTCAGCATATGAGGTATTAGCACCAGTTTCCCAGATGTTATCCCCCTCCTAGAGGTAAGTTCTTACGCGTTACTCACCCGTCCGCCACTACAATAGTATAAATACTACGTCGTATGACTTGCATGTGTTAGGCATGCCGCCAGCGTTCATTCTGAGCCAGGATCAAACTCTCCATTGAATTTTTTAATTTTATCTATTCAATTTATAGTTTAACGTTTGAACCTTAAATTCAGTTTGTTAAAAATAAATTTTTTGTTTTTTTTTCACAGACGAAAATTATTTTAGTTTAGTTCTAAATACTTTTCAACAAAAACAATTGGGTTGTTTTTTAACATAAAAACAACAATAAACTGTTTATTGATAATGCAAATATATATTAGTACATCTTTAGTACTACAAATTTAAATTAAAAAATTAAATAACTGCTATAAGTTATAAAAAATCCAAAGTTGGCAAAGTAGTCAAAAAAAACGGTGTTTAATACTATTTTAAAAATATTTTAACTTAAAAGAAAAAAGGGTTTAGTTATCAAATCTTAAGTTAACTAGGAATATATTTAGCTATAGCTATAAAGTGTTATTTGTAAAATTCAATTTCTTTAATAAAACTAACTTATAAAAATTAACATTTAAACTCAAAAATACATCAAGAAATAAACTGTTTATATTAAAAGTCAATATTCTAAATTATTGTTCAAAAATTAAAAATAACAAAAAACAATGCAACTAAATCAAATATAAAAACTATTTTCGTTCATAATCATTATCAGTAAGATTAAAACAATAGAAAAGGGATTAATTGATAAATTATAAAAAATAAACTAACATAATTGTTTTTTGACCAGTCTAAATATAAGGGAATAACAAACTAATTTTTTAAAGCTAGTATATTCAAATTAAATAATTAATTAAGAATCAATATTAGCAAAGCTTAAATAAGGTATTAAATAATTAATTAAATATTTAAATATTTAATTAATTAAATAAATAATTATTTAATTAATTAAATAATTAATTATTTAATTAATTAAATAATTATATAATTAAATAAATATTAATAATTCGTATTAGCAAAGCTTAACTAAATAATTAAATAATTAAATAATTAAATAAATAATTAATTATTTAGATTAGCAAAGCTTTAATAATCACACAAACAAATAATAATTAAATAATTAAATAAATAATTAAATAAATTATTTAATAATTAATTAATTAGATAATTAAATAAACATTAATAATGCGTATTAGCAAAGCTTAAATAAATAATTAATTAATTATTTAATTAATTAATTAATTAATTAATTAATTAATTAAATAAATTATCTTTTTAAAATTCAAAAAAAGAAAAGAAATCGCGAAAATAACCAATAATGCTAAAGTTTTTGTAATTTTTTTAGAAAAGTAAATAATTACCATCTAGTGTTAAATTAAAAAAAAAAAAAGATTTGAAAAACCAATACAGACAATATGAAAATCTAATTAAATGTTTGTTCTCAAACTAAAAATTAGTAACAAAAAAATAAACTCTTGACAAAAATTTAATTTTAAATTATAATAAAATAGGTGGCTAAAAAATGAATAATTCTAAGGTAGAATCAAACGATAGTTTGATTCTACCGTAAAATCACCATAGGTGATTTTATTTTTGAGGTTTATCCGATTAATATTACTAAACCCCCTAAAACAAACTTAAACTGTTAATTAACATACCCCCCCAACCCCGCCACTCTAAAAGTAGAGGGGGAAGGGGGGTAGTAAGTATATATATCAGTTTATAGAAACTTAAACCTATACTTAGTTATACTCAGTTAGAGCCGGTATACCGGCTATAGTAGCTGAATTTATTCAGCTACTATACTCGAGTAGGTACAAAAAAAATATAGTTAACTTTAATTGTATAGTTAAAGTTAATTGTATGATATGTATCAATATTAATAATTAATATAAAAAAAAATTAGTATGAAATTATTTTTTTATATATTAAACAATTAAAATTTTTATTATTTTAATTTGCAAATTCAGAATAAATTTAGTATAATTATTAATAAGCTCATGGTTTTGTTTAATAAATAGTATTAATCATGTCAGGTTTATTAAAAAGCAGCATATAAAACTATTGTATTAAGCCAAAATACATGGGCCCTTTAAGGAAAAAGTTAAAGAACTTTTTTATATATAATTTGAACATTATATAACATTATATAATGTTATTTTATTTTTGTATAAAATAACTTATACAGCAATTTTACTACAGCAAAATTGCTGTAGAATAATTTAGTTTAAATGACTATAAATTAATAACAAATTAGTTATATGGTTATTGTATTTCGAATATAAAAATAACTCATATATCCAATTTCTCTATTTTTATATTTAGAAAGTATAAAAATTTATACATGTAAAAATAAGATTTACAAGATTCAAATTTTTGTAAATTTTAATAAATTAATTTTTAGTTTTTAAAAATTGTATAATGAAATTATATTCAATTTACTTTTTCTCTTTCAGAAAAGAAATATATATATATAATATATATGAGTTTGAATTCAAACGTTTAAATTCATATTTAGTATTTTTTGATTGACTTAAAAATTAGAATTTTATAAAATTCTTTTCAGCAAACAATAATTTTTAGGTTTATTTCTTTACTCTAGATAGAGTATAGTATTTTGGACTAGTTTCTTGTGTTACTTGCTGTTAATGTTAAATATAACATTAAACTAGGCAAAAATAACAATCAAATTGCCTTAAGGTCCGTTAATTAACGGAATTAGAAATTATCTATACAAATTTTTAGGACGATCAAAGAAAAATATTTTATTTACTGTTAAATGTATTCATTAAAAGCTAACTAGCTTTTCTTTGTTCTAATCTGGTTTTGTTCAATATTATAAATATTATGGCTACTGCTAATTCTGAAGAAAAAACATATCCAATTTTTACAGTTAGATGGCTTTCAGTACATGCTTTAGGTATCCCAACTATCTTTTTCTTAGGTGCAATTACTGCTATGCAGTTTATTCAACGTTAAATATTAAAGCGAAAAATGCTCAAATTATCTATTGTAGTGCATTTTTCGCTTTAATAAGGTAAAAGAAAACTCGAAAAGAAAACACATATACTATAATATTTAGTAAATATGTATTTTCTTTTACCAATCGTTTTGTTTTATGTTTCTTTTTTGAGCCGTGTTGACACTAATTAAAATTAAAATAGTTTTGTTCTTTTAAGTTCTCAAAGAAAGTTCATAAAATTTTTTCAAAGATTTTTTACACTTTTTGTTTAAAAAAGTGTATAAATTTTTATTTATACAGTAAAGATTTAGAAAGGTAATGTTTGTTATTTTATTTATATTTTTCAAGATTAGTTTTTTATGCAATTGAAAATTATAAAACAAGTTTTGCCATTTTTTTCTTTACTAATTTAGTGATTTTTTATTTTAAAAAAAACTAAATTCTTTAGAACATTTTTTTAGGTCTATTTTTCAAATATCTTTATAATATATCTTTTACGTCATCTGGGTAATATTTTTATTATCTCAAAACTCATAAAAGTGCTTATTGTATTAAATGATTTTTTATTTTTCATGTCTCTTTTTCAAATTTTTAAAATTTATTTTAGTTTTAAGTAATGACTATTTTTTTTTTCATCTGTTTGATCTATAAAATATATATCGATCTCCTAGGAATATATAGAAATTAAAATCCTAATGTTAGGTTCCAAGCATTTCTCTAAAAAGGAAGTAGGGGAAAGCCTTTTTTGTCAGTAGGCTTAGTAAATTTTGAATAATTTGGATTTTTTGAATAACGTTTTCAACTAAACCTAGTTGTCAATGTTCTCAATTTTTTGAAACAAAAAAAGAGTTAAATTTCGAAAGGGGAAAAATGCTCATTAGATCAATAATATAGAGTATTTTTCCCCTTACTAAATTAGTAAAGAAAACTCGAATTTTAAACAAGGTTATTCAGTACATCTTTTCCATTTTATTTAAAAAATTTTGAATAGTTACAATTTTTGATAATTATGACGTCTATTTTCCAGTTAACATTATTCGCTTTAGTTTTGTTTTCTTTTGTTTTAGTAGTTGGGGTTCCGGTAGTATTCGCTTTACCTAACGGTTGGACAGAAAATAAACGTATCGTTTTATCTGGTCTTGGTTTATGGCTTCTTTTAGTTTTTGTAGTAGGTATTTTAAATTCTTTTGTAGTTTAATTTAAAATTAAACTTATAGTTTTTTTAATTATTTTTAATAAAAAAAAATTAAAAATTCTCTTAAAACTTTTTTTTTAAAGCAAAGCTTCGCTCATAGTTTAGAAGTTTTAGTATTTTAGTGTTATGACCGTTTTTAACGAATAGTACTAAAATACTAAAACTAGTCTTATGATAAAGGCTTGTTTAGTTATTAAAATTAAAGTTAAGAAAGAATAACGGATCCTTTAAAAAATGAAACTTAAAGGATCCGTTAATCTCTTACCTAGGTTTGTAGCATCCGAAAATTGATAATGATTACGTATCTGTCAATTTTTTTATTTATCTTTTTTAAAGTAACATTAATAATAAATAATGTTTCTATTTTGAAAGATTTTACTTCGAAAATTTATCTTTATTCTAACTCAAATTTAGAACGAATGAATAATTTTTAATTCGTTGGCCGCCTTTAATTTTTTTTAATAAATCTTTTATTTTTGTAATTTAAGCTACGCTAAGTATCACAATAATTGGCTTCGGTTTAGTTCCAAGGTTAACATTTTTAAAAATAAAAAAATACAAATAATTTATATATATTTTTTATTAATATTTTGTTTTATTTTTTGAACTGATTTATTAAAACTAGATATAAAAATGATTCACTTATTTAGAAGGAAATTTAATTTTATGAAATTAGCTGTTTATGGAAAAGGAGGAATTGGTAAATCGACGACTAGTTGTAATATTGCTATCGCTTTAGCTCGTCGCGGGAAAAAAGTTTTACAAATTGGATGTGATCCAAAACATGATAGTACTTTTACACTAACAGGTTTTTTAATTCCAACAATTATTGATACATTACAGACAAAAGATTATCATTATGAAAATGTTTGGGCTGAAGATGTAATATATCAAGGTTATGGTGGAGTTGATTGTGTTGAAGCTGGTGGACCTCCAGCTGGCGCTGGCTGTGGAGGATATGTAGTAGGTGAAACTGTAAAATTATTAAAAGAATTAAATGCTTTTTATGAGTATGATGTGGTATTGTTTGATGTTTTAGGAGATGTAGTTTGTGGAGGTTTTGCTGCACCATTAAATTATGCAGATTATTGTTTAATTGTTACAGATAATGGTTTTGATGCTCTTTTTGCTGCAAATAGAATTGCAGCATCAGTAAGAGAAAAGGCGCGTACACATCCTTTAAGATTAGCTGGATTAATTGCCAATCGTACAATTAAACGTGATTTAATTGATAAATATGTTCAAGCTTGTCCGATTCCTGTATTAGAAGTATTACCTCTTTTAGAGGATATTAGGATTTCACGTGTAAAAGGTAAAACGCTTTTTGAAATGGCTGAATCTGAACCTGAAATTAGTTTTGTTTTAGATTATTATCTAAACATAGCTGATCAATTACTTACGGAACCTGAAGGAGTTGTACCACGTGAACTTGGTGATATTGAATTATTTAGTTTATTATCTGATTTTTATCTAAATTTAGATACTCAATCTACTCCAACTAAAACTGAAAAATTAGACTTTTTTTTAGTTTAAAGTTTTATAAAATTGAGTAAAGACAATCTTTGTTTAGGGACCAACTATTTAATGGGATTACATATCTAATTTCAAATTTTTCTAGTGTGAAGTTTGTAAGGTATGTTCAATTAGTAAATAATTTTATAGTAGAGGCTAATTATAAAAATTTTTTCTTATAAAAATTCAAAGAACAGCTTTATTTTTTTATTTTTTACTAACAGTAAAAAATAAAAAAATAAAGTGAAAAAAAATTAGATGATTAAAAAAAATTAATCATTTTTTTTTTGATGAAAGTAATTTTGGATGAAAACTTTGTTTTTTTAGATCTATAGAAAAACACATATTTTTGTAAAACTTATTTTTTAAATAACTTTTTATATTTATGGGTAACTTAGAAGTACTTTTTCAACTGATGGCATTATTTTTTGTAGTAGCAGCAGGCCCTGCGGTTGTTGTTTTAGTAGCTAGCCAAAAAGGTAATTTATAAAAATTTTTAACTACGAATCGAAAAGAAAAAAACGAAAAAAAAAACACATACGCTATAATCATCATATGGTGTATGTGTTTTTTTTTTTCGTTTTTTTCTTTTCGAATATTTAAAGTTAAAAAAAAAAAACGTAGCGCAGCGGTAATTTAAATTTACTCAAACTATTAAAATAGCGCAGCAGTAGTTATTTTGTGTTTTATTTGTAGTAATATTTTTATACAACTTTTAATTCCAAAATTTTGAAGAAGAAATTCATTTACGTAGATAAGTTACTCTCGGGTCTTGTAACCTAGTTGCAATATTAGCATGAGCTCTTGAGAAGTAAAGATCTATTATGGTTACACGATATTTTTTTGTAAATTCTTTAATAACTACCCACCAAGGAGAATCTGGAAATAAAATAAAGAAAGTTTTGAAGTAATAAAACACTCGTCATTAATAAATTGATTATAAGAAGACCCATATAATGTGGAATTACACCGTTCGTTTTTTGTTTAGTCAACGAAGATTAGCCATGATTCATTCTTTGTTGTAAAGTTAATTTTAGTGTTGTATTTCAATAAGAGTTGTAATACTGAAAAAATAGTTTTAGATAAAAAGAAACTTTTAAAATTTTTTTATATTTTTTAAAGTGTTTTAAGATTTGTTAATTAATGTTTTTTTTTTTAGAAATTCATTAATAATTTATATATATTCGTTATTTTTAAATAAATATCTAGATATTATGTTTATAATGTTCGCTAAATTTTTAATTAAGATTGACACTAAAGAAGAAATATTCTAAGATTAACATAGAATAAAAAGTTTAGAATTAAAAAATAATCAATTTTAATCAATAAAAAAGGCCCCCATCGTCTAGAGGCCTAGGACATCTCCCTTTCACGGAGGAAACGGGGATTCGAATTCCCCTGGGGGTAAACTATATACTGTCGAATGATAGACAGTAATTTACTGAAATAATATTAATAATAGTTTTAATAATAATATTAAAACTATTAATTTTTGTTAAAAAGATTTTAATAAATCTATATTATTGCCAAACTGAAAATAAAATAGTAAAATATTAAAACATTAGTTTTTTAAAGGGCTACTAACTCAATGGTAGAGTAATCGGCTTTTAACCGGCAAGCTCTGGGTTCGAATCCCAGGTAACCCAATAGTACTATTAGTCTTTTATTTTACAGTACTAAATGTAGCTTTTTAGAAAAATTTGATGAGACTTTAAATATCTTTTAAAGGCTGAATTTTAGCTGAAAAGATTTTTATCTTAAAGGGAAAATTAGAGTATGTATTTTTTTATTTTAAGATTAAACCATCTACGAATTTCTAATTAAAAATAATTAGAAATTCATCAATTAAGTGTCTTAGTAGAGTAGACAGACTAGTATATATAAGATATACTATTCAAAATATTGACAATAATGTCTTAGTAGTTCAGTGGACTAGAACGATCGCCTTCTAAGCGATAAGTCGGGGGTTCGAATCCCTCCTGGGACGATTAAAGATTACTACTCGTTTTTTTAGTAAATATTAACGCCAGTCATTAGCCTAGCTTTTTTTTACTATTTATTTTAAAGTATTTTTCTATTTATTAAAATAGAAAAATACTTTAAAATAAATGTACTCTAGTAAATAAAATTTTCTTCGTTATTAACTTTACTCTAAACGAATAAGAATAATTTTTTAAAAGTTTTCGTGTAAGGCTTTTTGATCTAGGCAAAAATTTTTATCTTTTTATATAAATTGGCTGGGGCAGGATTCGAACCTGCGACCTTAGGGTTATGAGCCCCACAAGCTACCAGACTGCTCTACCCAGCGATTAGTTTTAGTTAAATATTTATTCATATTTTATTATACAAAAATAAACTGGAATATCAAAGCGAAAAGCTAAAAAGGAGCGAAGCTAAGACCATCATATTAGCTAAACTAGTACTTTTTGTGTTTTACTAGTCGTTTTTTAAATCATTTTTTTAGATATATTTTTAGATATATTAAATAGTTTAATATATAAAAATATATTGTGTTTGAAACTTTTTAGGTTAAAATTAATTATTGGTTTATTGAAAGAAAAATTAATTCTTTAAATCCTTGTGATTTATAGGTTTGTTTTTTTCAAACAAATTTTTAAATCTCTTTGACTTACGCCCTTAGTTCAATGGTAGAACACCGGTTTCCAAAACCGTATATGCGAGTTCGATTCTTGCAGGGCGTGTTTAGTTGCTGGTCATTTTTTATGCTTTAGTCTACATTCATAAGATATCTAATATCTTATAGATAATAAGATAGAGGAGGGGCGTTAAAAGTATTTTGGAATTTTTTTTTTACTATTAAATTTTTGTAATTGTTAAATTACTAAAGTGTTTAAAAATGTAAATAAAAAGATAAATTGAGTTTAGTTTACATTTCTGATTTTTAGCTTTTAAAACTATAAGTTTCGTTCGGAACAAAAAATACTTATATAAAAGAGATAAATACATTATTAAATGTAGTATGATCAATTTTTTTGACTTAGAAAATAAATTTTTTTCTCTCTTTACTAAATTTGAATTTTGCCTCCGGTCGGATTCGAACCGACACGCCTTTCAGCACTGGTTCCTAAAACCAGGATGTCTACCAGTTCCATCACGAAGGCAAAGTTAAAGTAGTTATCTGATATATACTATATCATAATTTTTTTATTTTGTCTATTTTTGTTTTTAAATTAAATTACTTTTGAAAGTCTAGATAAACTTAAACTAGTTTTAATGTTTAAAAAATATATTCTATAGACCTTACAACAAAAATTTGTTACTATATTTCAGGTAAAGTTAATTTGATCTATAGTTTATAGAACATTTTTTTGTTTTTTTAAAGGAAGAAAAAAAATGTTCCTAGTAAACTTCTATTGAAACAACTTAATAAAAAACTAAGTTAAGGCGGTATAGCCAAGTGGTAAGGCCGTGGATTGCAAATCCTCTATTCTCCAGTTCAAATCTGGATGCCGCCTAAAAAAGAATTCGAATTCTAGGTTTAAAACAATTCAGTTTGAAACTTAGTTAATTAATTATTTGATTTTTTGCAATGAAGCGAACATTTGCTTTGGATGTTCAAAATAAATGAGTAAATTTTTATTATAGAGATCTATCTATTTATTTTTGTAATAATTTTATTGTTGTTTTACCAAAACAACAATAAAATTATTACAAAAATAAAAGAATTATTAAAAGTACTACACTAGTAATTTCGCTTTACTAATCATTTTTTACTTTGGGCCGAGCAGGATTTGAACCTGCGTAGGCGAAGCCGGCGGATTTACAATCCGATCCCTTTGACCAACTCGGGCATCGACCCTAAATAGTTATTTTTTTTTATTATTATTATAGATAAAAATATTATAACGTTTTTCTTGTAAAAACAAAATCAGAATTTTCTTTGAAAAAGAATGTTTTTATGCCCATTAATCTCAAATATAGTTTCTTATAAAAGAATAGATGATAAATGTCTAGTAAAAGAATATATTTTAGAGTTTTAGTATTTGATATTTTTTAATTCAACTACGAGTAAGATTTTACTAAGAAAGATCTGAGTGAAATGTTTTATATTTTTATTTTACTATAGCCCTCTAGCGGACTTGAACCGCTAACATTTGGTTTACAAAACCAATGCTCTACCAATTGAGCTAAGAGGGCTTTGTTTAAATTTTTTTAAACATATTTTTATAAATAATAATATATAATATATTATCATTAATAGCAAGAGTTTTTTAATTTTTTATTTTATAGTTTTTGGAAATCTAAGCTACAATTAAATAAAAAAATATTTTTTTAAAGACTAAAGAAATATCAATAGATTTATAATTAACCAGTTAGTTTGTATTTAGCAAATTATAATTTCCCCATTTCAGATTAGTTTCGAAGAAAAGTTAAAAAATTAGTACAAGTTTTATATACCAATGATTAGATATTACAAGTTTTTTTGGCAGTGTTATTTCACTTTTTAACACATTACTATTCGGTAATTCAGTGATGAGATTCATAAATATAAAAATATTTTTTTCTCTATGATTTAATTCTTTTGTCATAGTTTTAAAGAGGAATTTTTCTATAAAAAATAGTATTTATCATTAATACTATCGTTAAAAATTTTAATAGTTGTATTTTATAAATTATTCGAGTGGAGGGTGGTGCGTTCTGTAAAATATAGAAACATCTTGTTTTGTTTTGTTTGCTTTGTTATACTTATCTTTAACAAGTTTCATATTAAATTAAATTTATATTTATTGAAGATAAATTTAGAATGCTATTTAGAAGCTAAATAGCTTGTAATTAACATATTAAAAAATGTTGATATGTGTTGTTTTAATCAAAACATTGGTTATTTGGATATTGTGTGTTTTTTCTTGCTATAGGTAAGAGAATAGAAGCTTGACGGGGAAATATAAATAAAAAAAGAAGGAAAAAATTATGACAGCTATTTTAGAAAAATCAGAAGTAAAAAGCTTATGGGCTCGTTTTTGTGAGTGGGTTGTATCAACTGAAAACCGTTTATACATTGGTTGGTTTGGTGTGTTAATGATTCCAACATTATTAACAGCTACTAGCGTATTCATTATCGCTTTTATTGCTGCACCTCCAGTAGATATTGATGGTATCCGTGAACCAGTATCAGGTTCATTACTATACGGTAACAACATCATTTCTGGTGCTGTTATCCCAACATCTAACGCGATTGGTCTGCATTAAAAGAAGTGCCTGTTAATTTACTATACTATATTATATTATATTATATTATATTATATTATATTATATTATATTATATTATATTATATTATATTATATTATATTATATTATATTATATTATATTGTAGATTAATAGAAAATCGGGTTAAAAGCAGAAAATTACAAAAAGAGGATGATTTAAAAATTTTTTAAAAATAATTTTTATCAAAACGAAAATGAGTTTCGAGAGATTTTCGTTTTGATGGATCCTTGCTATAGAGCAAGGAATTGTCTCTTTTTTTGGAAAATCTGCTGCAAATTTTAGTAAAGCTAACTTTGTTTGCTTTACTAAAACTGTTCAGAGACTAGAATAATAAAATTTTTTTTTTCGAAAAGTCAAAATAATGGTGGATTCCTTCGGGATCAATACTTAGATGGATATATTGGCTTTTATAAATCTTTTTTAATTTAGTGCCCGATACACAAGTACAACGACAATAACTAATTGTAGTTATACTTGTGTAATGAAATAGTCCATTTTCAAAAATAAAAGAAACACAATAAAAAGTTATTGTTTTTTTTATTTTAAAAACTGTTCTACCCAATTTGGGAAGCTGCTACTGTAGACGAGTGGTTATACAACGGTGGTCCTTACCAATTAATCGTTTGCCATTTCTTCTTAGGTATTTGCTGCTATATGGGTCGTGAGTGGGAACTTTCTTACCGTTTAGGTATGCGTCCTTGGATTGCTGTTGCATACTCGGCTCCAGTTGCTGCTGCAACTGCGGTATTCATCGTGTACCCAATTGGTCAAGGTTCTTTCAGTGATGGTATGCCTTTAGGTAAATATCAGTTTGCCCTATACATTCTAATGATTGTTATTTGTACCCTTTTAAATGGGGAATTTCCAAACTTTAATCTTTTTTTACTCTCTAAAGAAGGTAGGAAAAGTCACGTTTTTTGTACTGGACTAAAAAATGAAAGGTTAGATTCTTCAGGTTCAGATAATCGCGACGTTAAACGTAAACTACCTTCCGAGGTAATAAAAAACGGTTTAAGATGTTTGGATGATCCCATGCTAAGAGGAGCTTTCAATTTAGTTTTAAAACCGGAAACAATGAATTTTTATGATGCTATAGCTAAAGATGCTTTTAAACAAATTACAAATACTGATTTAATTATTTTAAACGAAAAGTCTCCAGAATTGAAAACAACTCGTTTAAGTACTTCTAGAGGAACAAGCTTTAGTAAAGTTCCTGCAGTATATGTTATTCAAAACGTTGAAAATGGTAAAGTTGTAGTAGGCCAAGCTATTGATGTAAAAAGTAGATTCAATCAATATACTAGCCGTGGTCGTTCAAGTAATGTAAATGCAGAGCCAATTAATTCAGCTTATCGTTTTGATGTTCAAAGAATCAAAAACGAACGAAATACTTTCAATAGTATGCAACGATATGTTGTATATTCTTGGCTAGATGAAAATAATGTAGCACAAGACGTTGCTAATTCATTATACTTACAAAATGAAATGTTTTATTTAGAATCTATTCTAAATTTAGCTTTTTTTGTATGTGGCTTATCTTATAATACTATGAGCGGAGCGGAGCGGCTCGACTACAACTATCTTCTGTTGAGGAGTTAAAAAATTATTTGGAAACTAACTCTATCGAACAACCAAAAAGAGATAGGGGTGGTTCTGCTAGGTCTAAACCCTTTATTTTTGAAGGTAAATACTTTAGAAATATGGAGAATTTTAGAAACTATAAAAAAGTTGTTTTTAATATTAAAATAAACAGTTCCAGAACGCGTAAAGTTTTGAATAATCCTTCAAGCCTTGATAGTCGTTATCTTACGGCTGAAGAAATTGTTATAGCTGAACAAAACCAATTATTCTATGTTCCTCGAGAAAACGTTGAAAAGTAATTCTCAAAGCCTAACGACCATCCTATTAAGGAGTAGCAATAAGCATTGCGAAATAAAGGGTAACTTTTGACAAAATTAAAAAGTTAATGATATGGTCTGATCTTTATAGTAATATAAAGCTGAATTAGATTAAATAATCTAGATTAGCAATTTTTCGGATAACTAATCTTTAATTATTTACTGTAATTAACAGGGAGTAGTCTAGCGAACTATTTTGAACACAAATGATTTCTGGTACTTTCAACTTCATGATCGTATTCCAAGCTGAACACAACATTTTAATGCACCCATTCCACATGTTAGGTGTTGCTGGTGTTTTTGGTGGTTCATTATTCTCAGCAATGCACGGTTCTTTAGTAACTTCATCTTTAATCCGTGAAACTACTGAAGCTGTGTCAACTAATGCTGGTTACCGTTTCGGACAAGAGGAAGAAACTTACAACATCGTTGCAGCTCATAAGCCCAACCGAAGGGGCTCTGTGACTTAGATTTTGGAAAATCTATGCAAAACTAGGTGAAATGCAGAAAACTAAAACTTTGTGCATATTCATATATTCAATAAAGTCCGGTAATCTGCAGCTAAGCACTAAAGATAAGTTTTTACCACTCTTTAGTGATTGTTCAGAGACTATGAGCGCCTAGAAACTCTTTTTTTTTAAAAGAGTTTATGATATAGTCCACTATAGAAAGAAAAAATAGATTATTTTATAAACTTTTAAAATTTAAATGAAGTAAATAAATATACTTTTTTAATTTTTGACTAATTTTTTTTTTTCCAAGTTATAATTTCTATAACAAAATAAAATAAATTTTTTAAATTAAAATCGTTGGCCGCCGTTCACTAGCTTATATCATTATTTATGATATACATATTTTTTATAATAAAAACAAATAAATACATTATTATGACTGCAAAACTTTCATTAGAAAAACTTGAACTAGAGGTTCAAAATCGTGGGCATGTATTAATCTTTGTTTCAAATAAAGAAAATTTAAGAACTGGTTTCATAACTGTTCAATGCTCCGCTAATCATGTTTTTAAAACTTCAGTTAAATCGTATCTAAGCTGTAGGGTTTCCTTAATTACTAATAAAAAATGTGGCTGTTCAAAATGTAAGAAATTGCTCAGTGTTTTAAATTTTGAGAAAAAAGATAAAAAGAAAAAAATTTTTAAAAGTACTACAAAAAGAGTACCGGAATGTTTTAAAAATATTGTTGATAAACATTCTATGATTGAATATTTGGTAAAAAATAAAAATTCTTACAACAATTTTATTCTTCAAAAATTAGAAGAACAAAGACAGTTAATACAAGATTGTAAAGAATTAAATCTTGCCACTGAAGTTCATCATATTATTCCGAAAAGTTTAGGCGGCGTTAATGAAAACTGGAATACAGTCACTTTAACTACGAGTGATCATACTCTTGCTCATCAATTACGTTATGAAGTTTTTGGCGATATTCAAGATGAATTAGCTTCACGTTTAAGAAGTCAAAGTACAGTTTCTAGCAGAGAAGCACAACTAGAGCGTATTCGTTTATCTCATAAATCTACAAGAAAAAACCAAACCGGTTTTTTTTCAAGTGAACAACAGGCAAAAAATGGTCGAAAAGGAGGTGCTGCAAAAAGTGAAAGTAATACTTTAAAACACTTTAAAAAATTATCTCCCCTTGTTCAAGAAAAAATTAAAAAAGGTTTAGTTTTTCGTCATAAAGATTTAAAAGAAAATGTAATTATCCCACCCAGTACCACTTTTTTGCCTACTAATTTATTAGACATTTTTTTACAAAAATTACCTGAAACTTCTAAATATTATAATTCTCTTAAAAATATAAATAAATATTCTTTTTCTTCATCTCTTGGTAAAGTATTGCGTGAAGAACGTAAAACATATCTAGGATTTAGCTTAGTTAGTTAGTTAGTTTTTTACATTTTATTTTAAAGTTTATATAGTAATCTCTTTTTACAAATTTCTTTCAAAGTGGGTTACTTCGGTCGTTTAATTTTCCAATATGCATCAATATGGTGCCTTAACATTGAAAAATGTTATTTATTACCTTGGTTGAATGCTGGGACGTTTTTATGTGTTTCTGTTTAAAAACTATCAGCAGGGAAGAAAGAATTTTTCTTTAACCTTCAAAGACTTTAAGCCAAGTTTTCAATTTTATTGAAAAATGAGAAAGTCTAAGCTTTTTTATGAAAATAAAAAAAGACTAGCAATAGCTAGTACAGCGTTTTTTTTAAATAAGCTAAAAAAAAAATATCAATTTGTTTTGTTTAGTTCAAAACAAAATTTTCCACAATTTTTTGAACCAAAAAGAGAAGAAAAAGCATTTAATGCTTTTAAAAACTACATGGACGAACTTTTTCAAAAATATGGATTAAATAAACAAAAACGTTTGGAATATTTAAACAAAATCGAAGAATTTTTAAAAGATTATTTTTATCAATTTTTTTTAAATTCTAACGAACAAACGCAATTACTTCTTTTAGAAGAGTATAATTATTTAAAACATGCTGAAACAATACATAACATGTATGCTACATTTTTAAAGAATTTAGATAATACAACTGGTGGACGACCAGAGCTATATAATACAGTTTATCAAGTGGTACACCATATTATTCCTCGCTTTGAAGGTGGTTCTAATGAGCAAAACAACCGTATTCAATTACATCAATACGAGCATGCTTTAATTCATTTATTCCGTTTTTCTTGGAAACAATCATCATCTGATTTAAATGCTTTTAGTAGCGGTTGTTTGGATGATGACCAACTTTCAAGGCGTAATCGACCGGAACTATCCTCAGTAGAAAATGCTAGAGCAAAAACAACTCGTAATCCGGAATGGCAAGCAACCGCTGGAGCTCGGGGACGTGCAAATCGCTCTAAACCAGCATTAACACCAGCTCTACAACGTTCTGGTTCCAAAGCAGGTAAGCAATACCAATTTGAAAATGCTCGACAAAGAGTAAATCCTTTTACTTGGTTGTTTTGCGAATTCACGGTAGGTTTTAAAAATATAGCTACTGAAGAAATCGTTTGGGTTGAACCAAACGAAGATCCAAAAAGTCGTACTGTTGCATTTATTGCTCAATTTTTATCAACAAAAAATCCATCACAACCAATTCCAGAAAAGCAGGTAAGTAATTTATCAGTATTATTTCGTGGTGAACGACCAACAAAATGGGGCTGGTCGTTATATGGATTAAAATTTGACACAAATTTAGTGGAATTAACACGTAGTGAAATTTCGCTTTTAGAAAAAGCTTTTGCAACAGTAGTGGTATATACTTACCGTGATTCACCAGTAAACGAAGAAATCCTACGAAACTCGTTTAATAAACGATTTTCAACTGTTTTTACTTCTGTTTCAAGTGATATATTATTTACAAAAATGTATCTATTTATGCAAATGTATTTAGAACTAGTTCTTGTAGGCTCAACAAATGCAAACAAAAAATATATAGAAAGATTTGTTACACTATATGAAAAATTAGATATTTAGTTCTAATTAGTTATAAAAATTGGCTGTCTTGCATTCAACAACTCACGTTCATTACACTTCTTCTTAGCTATTTGGCCAGTAGTAGGTATTTGGTTCACTGCTTTAGGTTTATCAACTATGGCTTTCAACTTAAATGGTTTAAGTGTTTAGACCCTATCAATTAAATCAATAATTTAATTATAGAAAATCGAGTTAAATGCGAGGAAAACAAATAAATTTCTAATTGTTTAAAGTGAATTAATAAATCTGTATTTAGAGAAATAGTATTCTATTTATATTATTATTATTTTAAAAAAAATCTTTTCAAAAACTAAAACCTCACAGATTGCTTTTAAAAAAGGTATGATTTGGATTAATGATGCTGGAGAAAGATTGATTATAGAACCAGGCGCTTATGAAAGTCCTTTACAAGTTGACCAAGCATTGGCATTATGTACTCAATGGGGTCCAAAACATTTAAAGTTAAAAAATGATTTTTTAACAGCAACTACTCCACCTAAAACAACACTTTATATAGGTGTCATAAAATTAATCTCTGGTTGGAGGGATTCAAAAACAAATAAAGCTATCTATAGAGTAGGTTCTTGGAAATTGGACGGAGTATTAATTTAAAACGTGAATAAGTTTAGATAAATAATTATTTAATTCAAAAATAGTTTAATTGTATTTGTCAATTCGCAGCGTAACTGAATTTTAAAAATTTAGAACGTTCAGAGACTAGTAGTGCTCGATAAAGTTTAGTAAGAAAATTAAACTTTGATGATTTAGTCCAAGAAATCAAGAAAAAATTTCTTTGTAAACTTCAACCAATCAATTGTTGACTCTCAAGGTCGTGTAATCAACACTTGGGCTGACATTATCAACCGTGCTAACTTAGGTATGGAAGTAATGCACGAAAGAAATGCTCACAACTTCCCATTAGACTTAGCGTCTGTGGAAGCTCCAAGCATTAATTCGTAATTTTTTATTTTAAAGCAAATATGCAGCATTTGCTGCATATTTGCTTTAAAATTTCTCTTAAGTTATCGTACATTTTTGTCAAAATGTTACATTTTGTTATATGCAAAGTATAACAAAAATATAATTTTCTAATATTTACTTAGAAAAAAATTTACTTATGCAAGTTGTTTTAAAATTTAAGTTATTATTTATAGCTTAAATTTTAAATAGCAAACATTCAGTATAATTTATTAATTTTAATAAATTATTAAAAATAAAAAAAAACTATTAAATAAACGTTATGGATAATAATAATATAAATGAAAAAGTATTCAAAAGACCATCGAAAGAGCCTAGTGCTCCTTCTAATTTAGATAATATAAAGGATGATGATTACATAAAAAGTCTCCGTATAATTGTTCCTAAAATGGTCAGTAAATATAATCTAAATCAAGATTATATGTTTACTTATTGGGAGGGGTGGTTAGAAATGTATTTGCAAGACAAAACGATTGAAAAGAAAAATTCTTCTTATCTAATTGCCAGTAACTTGCAGAAACAATTGTTTAAACAAAATCTTAGTATTGGGTTTTTTATCCAAAAAGGTTTCATTTTTTCAGTATTATTCCTGTTAAAACCGTATTTCTTAAATGATAAGAAAGAGGTTGAACTTGATTTTATCCAAAAAAGATTAGACTATATAATTTCTAGTTTAAGTAAAATGGAATGTTTGTTAATTAGCAACATTTTAGAAAATTATGTTGCTATAGGTGAAAACCAAAATAAAAATTTAGACTTAAGTTCTACTGGCTTTGCGTTCAGCATGTTGGCATTATATACCCAACAAGGGTGTTTTTGTTCTTCAGTTGAAAAAGAACTAAAAAAGGAAGTTCGTAGCAACAAAAATCCGTCTAATAAAACATTAGTTTCAATAAAAAGTAAGTATATTGAAACTGCTATTAAAAACGCGTTTTTTTTAAAAAACGAAAATCCTAAGTTTTTGCTTTCCGTTCGACCAGTATTAAAAGTTCTTACACCTTTATTATTTGCATGGTCTGTGGCAAATCGTGAAGATGGCTATTTGTTCAGAAAATTTATGAACTATCCAGTAAACGCGCAAGGGCAAAAAGTTCAAATTCTTCAAATAAAACAAAGTGAATTAACACAAATTCACTATTCTACTTCGGTAGAAATCTATTATAATTTTCCTCTTACGCCTTTAGCTATTAATAAAGCTCTAAAGGTTCATAAGGAATACATTAATAAAAGAAAATAACTATTTTTAAATTTTATTTTTGTAACCTTTTTTCTCATTTCTTTAAATTTGCTGCGTAATTCACAAATTTAAAGAATATTCTTTTTGTTTTAATTAGTCAAGTTTGTAGGCCTTTGCCCTGGCTAGTGGTTTTGTTTAAAAGCTTACTTCTATTAAATAAAAATATAGGTTTTTTAAACAGTTTAAACACTTAAACAATTAGTAAAAATTATGGCGGAGATTTTTGAATCTCGTTCTGGAAAGAAACGCGCCTATAAAAATGGCGTCATTCGTGAGTTAGTAATTGATAAAAACAGCCCTGAACGTTGCAACGTTCAGGGCCTACTTTACCGTCTGACGATATTTTTAAAGAGGTACTGTTTTACGCGGAAAAGATTTCAATTGCTCCAGGATTGGAAGGTGTGTCTCTTGGTAGATCATGGTTCTTTGAGTCTAAACGCAGATGCTAGTCCACGATCTTTTGTGTTTGATTTAATACCAGCTTTAGGCTCTTTTAGTAAATGAGACTTTCAATTTAAAGTTCCGTATTGTGGGTTTGAATATCAAGATTTTATGTTAAATGAAACATGTAAATCTCATGTTCAAAATGTTTCAAAATGACTGTTAAATCACATTATTCTAGACAGTAGTCATATGGTAGGGCAAATTCTCTTTAAATACTATAAAAAATAAATAAATGACTGTTTGTCCTATCTATTTTAACTAATATTCTTTCGTATCAAAAAATAAAATTATCATAAAAGTTAATAACTAGTTAGATTCTATCTATTAACTGTTTTTATTCAAAATTAAACTAAGAGTAAATCATTATTTTATTTTATGATTACTAATATAATATATGTTTTTTGTACAACTAGTCTAGTTTAAGTTTTATTCTTTAGTGTTAAATAGTTAGTTACTTAAACTAGAGAATAAAACTTAAACTAATTTTATTATAAATTAAGTTTTTTTTTTTGTTACTTCGTAATTTAGAAACACAACAAGCAACTCCAAATTTAGTGTTTGGTTTCATATAGTTTATATAAAAAACTTTTTTATGCTTATAATTATGAATCGTACAAAAAACCGTAAATGTACAGTCTTGAAGACTTTTTTTATAGTTAAAATCCGAAATAGTATGCTGTCTTTCTTTTGCTACTCTGGAAACTTTTAGAAAAGCTTTTTGGTTTCTTTGTTGTACTTTTTCAAAGGCTAATGTTTCGTTATGTTGTTTGTCTTTTTGTAATTTACTAAAAATACTTCTCCAACGCTGGGCTGACTTTATTAATTTTTTATTTTTTTAATTATACATAAGCACTGAAGATTTTTTTTTTTTAATTTTGATAACTTAAAATTTTTGCATTTTGTAAACCAAATTCCGCCTAGATTGGAGATTACACAGCATGGCACAGAAAGGTCAATTTAAAGTATTTTGCTCTAAGCACGGGGAAGTTTGTGAAACCACGTTTAAAAGATATTCTAGCTCTATTTTTGGTATGGAATGTTGTGGTCTTGAAAGCCGCTTAGCATCGCGTTCTCTTGTTCAAAACCCTAATTGTCCTATTTGAACAGTAGGTTGGGCTAAAAAAATTCGCGAAGAAGCTCAAGATACTTGTTTATTTAGTGGAAGGTAGAACGGAAGCTCACCATTTATTTAATAAAGCTTCCTTTTCAGCTTTAGCTTTTGAAAAAAATAATGGAGTTGCAATGAACAGAGTTTTACATCAACATTTTCATACAGGGTTGGGTCGAAGTACTGGTTGTACTGCTTTAAATTTAATGCAATATCTTGAATATATTTCTGTCAAAGAAAAGATTCAAGATAAAAAGTTTTTTGAAAAAATCAAAGATATTCCGTTAATCAATTTGAAAGCTAACATTGAATTATTACAAGAATTCAATCAAGCGTTATTATCTTTGGTAGAGCATTAAATTTACTATGAATTGAACATGTTCCTGTTCGAAAGCATTATTTGGCATATAAAAATAAACAAAATTAATTTTATGTTCATCTACGATAGTTGTATCTCGTGTAGCAGGTTTAAAAAATCAAGATTGAACGAAAGTTCAAATTAATTTTTAAAAATATTAAATTATAAAAGAAAATTTGAAACAAGAAAAAACTAAAATTAATAAAGTGGTCTCCATTTTTATTTGGATTTATGCTGTACAAAATAATGTAGCGGGGTACCTTTTTTCTAAATTTATAAATTACCGAAACGGAGAACGTATATTACAAGAAACAACTTATAATAGTATTTTAACTGCTTTTTCTAATGAAATCCACGTTGACAACCCTTTGTTGCCATCTTCGGTAAAAGCCGCTTTGAAAGAGTATAAAATTCGCTTAAATAAAAAAGTTAAAGAGCTTTTAAAAATTTAAGCGAATTTTATATTTTTTTTTGTTTGTTTTAGACAATTTTTGTATTTTTTTGATCAAAAATTGTCTAAAACAGAAATAATCTTTTTAGGTTAGCCAGACTTTGGCCTACAGAGTAATTTATGACTCTAAAATCTGGACGAATTTAAAAAAATTATTTGTTAGGTTAGAACCTTTAACTCTTAAATTACTCTAAGAAAAAATATGGCAAATATCGGAGAGTCTGTTTAATGCAAGAAATGCTTTAAAAAAAGCGGTGTGTTAAAACAATTAGTTATTAAATTTGGTCGGGAAGTTTGGGTCAAAATAGAATGAGAAGGTGCTTTGTTTCCCTCGGGTTCAGTGTTCGAAGAAGTATTGGCTTGTGATGTTTATTTTGAACAAGTCGATTCTTTAACGTTAGATAATTGCCCGGGTCGAGTTGATCGTAAATTTGTTCTTAGCATACTAGTAAGAAACCTGTACAATGATTTAGTAGAAGGAGATGAGTTTAACGACTTTTTTAGTCGTAAAGAACTTATCGTTAATGCAGAAATTTTACTGAAAGCACTTGAGCTTTTAAAAAAATTCGATGAAAATATGGACGAATGGTGGTCTTAACCTTGTTTTTCATTTTTCATAAAATTGTCTTATATTTATTTAAATTCGAATACTTTATCTTTGATACAAAGTATTTTGTGTTTTTTTTTTTTTTTAGTATTAATAATTGATGGACTTGACATACATTTATATATATATTAACATATAAACACTAAAATTATTATATAATAATCAAATTATTTATATACTAAAATTAGTATATAAATTATATTGTTATAAATAATTTTATTTAGCCAAAACGAGCTTTTTATGCTCATTTTTAAACTATTTACCTTGGAATTTTTTGTATAATTTAACTAGTTTTTAAAGAATGTGTTACAATTTTATGAGTTAATTAATAACTAAAAACAATAGTTAATTTACTAAAATTCGTACATATCTTATGTTGGTAATTTTTAGACCAATTTGTTTAAAAATTTACTTTTTAACATTATTAATTTCATTTTAAATTTAAAATTGCTAAATATGTAACAAAAAAAACATATTAATGTAAGTTTACATTAATCTGTTTCTAATTGTACGTTAGCTTAGTCTATAGTACCGCGAAAAATTTTCGGTACTTTTAAATTAAAATTTTTTTTTTTTTTTAGAAGGATTTGTTAATGTTTTTTCTTGATTATGGTTATTTGAAAAAGAACAAAAAGATGTATGCAAGGTTCAAACATCCATGCAATAATAATAATATTAGTTCGTTTCGGTTACAAAAAAAAAACAGTACAGAAGTACTGAGACCATACTTTCTTATGATTCAACCCCATTGCTCAGTAGTGAAAACAACTGCATTGGCTAATGATGATTCCACTGATTTAAATGAATCAGTGGAAGAACCGTCTGCACTAGTGCAGCAATGGTTAACTTTTACTTGCAATTTATTTCAAATGGAAGAAATGGAAGAATTAGAATTTTGTTTTTTTGGTTTTCTTCGAAATAATTTTCAGGAAAACGAGGAGCTTTTTATCTCCCAATTCAAAGTTTTAAATCTTGTGAATAAACTTTACTTTTTTCGTGTGTTGGATTATTTGTATAAAAAATCTAAACTTCAAAACAACCTTTGGGAAAAGGAAGTAATTAAAATTTATTTAGTTAATATCTTGGAGGATTTGATGGGTAATCTGGAAGAAATTTATAGCTTACATCGTTCAGAATTATCCGAAGTTCCGCTACGAATGATTGTTCATCATTTGTTGGAGCTTTCCATTTACGAGGGCGATTTAGGGGAAAAAATTATTCCTTTTTTTGCTCAAAAAGCTATGTCGAATAGACTTTATGGAGATTTTTTGTTTGATTTTTTAAACAAACTATTTAATTTGAGTTTTTTAGTGGATATGAAAGAACTTTTTAAAAAAAGACAACAATATTTTTTAGAGAACTTGCTTTCGTTTAAAGCAAACGAAAGTTTCGTTTCGCGTATTGCTAGCCAAATTTACATTTGGTATTTTTCACTTTTATTAAATGATAAAAGTCAATTAGTACAATATGAGCAACTATTGCTTTCATATTCTAATAGATATAAATCTATTGCGTTTATTGAAACGTTTCTTTACTCGATTGGTTTGAGTATTTCGTTTTTGTTCATTACGTTTTATGAACATTTTGTAGCTGGTTTAATTGCTTTTACACCTAGTGCTTTGAGTAATCAAGTATTACAACCTTTCCTGTTAGCGAACGCTTCAAATCCAGTAGGAGAAATCTCGACTGGACATTTTTTTGTGGAAGGTATTATATCAGTGGTACCAACTTTTTATTGTTTAAAAAGTTTTAAACATGCAAAAATTAAAACAAAACTTTTTGCAGTAAACAAGGAATCTGGTAATGAACCAAATGGTGAATCTAATAATGAACCAAATGGTGAATCTAATAATGAACCAAATGGTGTGTTCCAAGATAGTTGGAACAGCTTAGATAGTTTAGATGCTTTAGAAAGTGAGCTGCAAGACTCGGAAATAACAAATATTTTTGAGACAACTAATCTAAGCATTTTAACAAAAGCTGAAAATGATTTCGTGACGGAAATAGAACGAAATAAAATTTCGTCACCTATCTTTTTTTGTGTGGGTGATCTTACTAATCTTATCAATTGCTGCGAGAGCAATCAAACTGCAAATGATCCAGGTTATGTATGTTATAATCCTAGTACTCAAAGGTTCGATGAGGCCGGTGAGAAATTGATCAAGTCAGGAATTACTAAAGACTTGATCATTCAGAGTATGGAGCAACCTTTTAGTATTACCTGTTTAGAATACTGTGTTGCTCCACAGACGGAGGTTGAAATTCCTATTTTGTGTGGAACTCCGATGGAGTCTTTAAAAAATCAGGAATTAACGTTGATAGACATTGTTGGATTCGAATTACGTAATATGGTAATTCGAATCTTGGAAGATAAAACCTCATTTAATTATGTGATTAGGGGGGAAGTTTTAAAAATTGATCCTTGGGATCTGTTAAAAACTAATCGTCCAAAACAATCGGTGTTAATTAAAATTAAAGAAGACAGACTTTTTGAGAAGTTTGTCATTAATTTTTTGTACACTTTAACGCCGAGTGTACGTGGGACTTTGTCTCCAGTGAGTTCGCTTTATTCGTATCATTTTATTACGGAAGCGAACAAATTGCATGAATTTTTATTTGGTATTTTTGATCGTGAGTCAAAAGTACCTTTAGTGAAAGAATTTCGTGAAATTCTTTTCGAGTTAACGCGTCAAAGAATCAAAATTGTTTATGATGAAGAGCATTCAAATAAAATGCTCTTCATCATAAACAATTTTGAAACTTCGCCATTGTCTTCATCGATAATTGCGAAGTGTGACTCAGGTCCAGCTAAGGTGAAGAACTTATCTGGATGTCATGGTTTACCTTCAAGAGTTTCTGAACTCTTCAATTTATCGACAGGAGATGCACCTGTCATTTGGTTGCATCGCCAGTTAAATTTGTCGCTTGACAGTTGGTTATGGAATCCTCGTTTATTTACTGAAACAAGAAATAATCAATTGGTTTTTTCAGTAAATAAAACGTCCATCGCCAAAAGATTAGTACTGTTATTAACTAATCTGGGTCCACAAAAGATAAGTAATTTTGCTGGTCTCGCAAAATACGATCTTGAACTTGAGTTTTTTGAGGAAATAAAAGAAACTCAAAATGTTAAAAACCAGGATCAAATTTGGTCAATTTTTTCGAGATCAGTAACCTACCAGGATCATTTTATCCCTGATCCTGTTTCAAGATTACAAAATAATCTGATAATCAAGCGTTATACTTGGTTACTTCAGTTTATCTTGAATGACCCGCAACAAGACCAGGATAATTCCTTTAATATAGTAAAACATATTAAAGAATATAACTTGGAAAGTACTTTAAGCGGAGTAGGATGTTACCAGTTTTCCTTTTTTGAAGTTTTTTTACACAAAAAACTTTTAACTTTGTTAACCTTTGGAGTAAGTCCTGACGATAAAAGTTCAACAAATTCTGAAAGTCAATTATTATTAACTTTTTGGAAGGCCTTTTCAGCGCCTGTTCAAATTTTTTCCGATCGTAAATTGAGTCAGAATGCCAAAATTTACAACTCTCAGTTGATTCCGCTATTAAATTCGTGGCGACAAAATCAACGTCAGAGAACACAAACTTCGGCCTTACAACTAGCAGATGAAACTTTAAAGATTGATCAGACGATTACTCGTCTTATAGGTCGATTACAATATTTAACGTTGTCATATTTGCTCGTATGGTGGTCGTTATTTCGAGAGGAAAATCAAGGTCAACTTTTCGACATTTTTAGTCGATTAAATAGGACTAACCTAGAAAATATTCTGGAAAACAAAGTTTATTTGTTTACGGAAAAACAACCCAGTAATCAGTCCGATTACCTGCTGAAGAAATTAGACACGGAGTTTGTTGCGTTAAACAAACTCTTAGGTGAACTACGAAACGTTCACTTAAAAAAATTTGTTCAGCAGGACTATTTCTTACAAATCAATACGATTGCAACGAAACCACTTAAAGTGCAAACACCACTTGAAAAAGCAATCTTAAAACAACAAGATTTGCTAACCTATCAAGTCGAATGGCTTGATCTTTTGGTGGAGCGCTTTGCGTTCGAAGTTAAAACGAACAGTAAAATTACTGCGGAAAGATTGTTAGGTGTAGCAGTTTTTTATGAACAGGTAGCCAAGGAGATAGAAGCTGCTACTCCTGATAATCGTTCGTTGAATGTTTCGAGTGAGGTCTTAACAACTTTAAACGCTAAACTGGGCACACCAGAAAGCCAGTTGTTAGATGCCCATCTGTTTGATGATGTGCAGTGCAAGTTGGGAAAAAATTTGTTATTAGAACAAATTTTTTTCCAACGAAGTGAATTCCAAAATTGGAATCCACATTTATTTTTGTTTTTTGATACTAGAATAACAAACTTTATGCAAAAAAAAAGTTTGTTTTCAATAAACAAAAAATATGGCACTAAGCCAGCAGCTGGGTTAATCACCGAAAAATCGTTGCTAAAAAAGGGAAGTGCAAGATGGGCAAATCAAAAATTAAAACGTGAATAAGGTAAATTTTTCTTTGTCAAATATTTTCTAACTCAGCAAAAAGTTGCTGAGTTAGAAAATATTTGACAAAGAAAAATTTGTACAAAAAATATTTGAAAGGAATAAATGATTACCTTTACTAAAAACCTAAGCCGTTTAATTAATGATTCTTAAGGGTGTGTTTGACAATTTCTAATTGACTGAAATTGGTTTAGCTTAAAATAGTTTATTCACATTTTTATTTGGTCCTCGCCATTTTTTAGGGTTTAAAAAAAATAGTTTTGGTAATTGACACTTAATTGTTGTAAGGGTAGATTTTTGATAGAGGGCGAACAAAGCTTTTCGAATTTAGTAAAGAAAAATCGAAAAGAAAACACACACTCTGTAATATTTTTAATAGCGTATGTGTTTTCTTGACTGTTTTTTAGTAACTCTCTGTAATATTTTTAATAGCGTATGTGTTTTCTTGACTGTTTTTTAGTAACTCTCTTATTTAGAGTTATATAGTGTGATACTAAAAAACAGTCAAGAAAACACACACTCTGTAATATTTTTAATAGCGTATGTGTTTTCTTTACTGTTTTTTAGTAACTCTCTTATTTAGAGTTATATAGTGTGATACTAAAAAACAGTAAAGAAAACACACACTCTGTAATATTTTTAATAGTGTATGTGTTTTCTTTACTGTTTTTTAGTAACTCTCTTATTTAGAGTTATATAGTGTGATACTCAGAGAATTCCGAATTCGATTCTTGCATTTTTTATTAAAGATGTTACTATTTATTTAGATTATTAATAAAAAACTGCATAGAAATAGTAGATGCATACATGAGTTTTTAGACTAGTGACTTTAATTCTGCTCCAGCAGAAAACTATACAGTTATCTATTGTATTTTGAAAAATATGTAATATAATATTTTATAGAGAAAAAATTATTTTTAGGCGTATAGCTCAGTGGTAGAGCGACGGTTTTACAAGCCGCTGGTCAACGGTTCAAATCCGTTTATGCCTATATTTAAAAAATTTAATAAGTTATTAAATTTTTGCTTTTTTTCATTGCTAGTAATTTGGAAAGGGGAAAAATGCTCATTCTATCAGTAATATAGAGCATTTTTCTTCTTACTTAATTAGTAAAGAAAACTCGAAAAGAAAACACACATACTGTAATATTTTAATAGTGTGGGTATTTTCCGTCTCGAAAACACATACACCATATAATAAATAATATGGTGTATGTGTTTTCTTTACTAATTAAGTTAAAGTTATTTCAACATTTTTTAAACAGATTCAATCTTTTAAATATAGATTTAATCTGCCATTTTTCCAGGCAAAGTTTACATTAAAATGTTTTTTTACTGTAAACGGTTTGAGTCCGTTTATGGGTATGAACGCTTACTAAAATTAGTAAGAACATTCCTTTTTATTTTGATTTAGAAATGACAAAAAAGGACTTTTCAATTTAAATTATTTTTTTAAATTGATGTATACGAAAATTTAAAAACCCTTTTCAATTCAAAAATAATTTGATTTTTCCAAACAATCACATTGATAATTTAACTTTAGTTAATAAATTAAAGACAATCCGTGATGAAAATTTATCAGGAAAAATAGATAACCTGGTAGGTGTCTCTAAATCAAGTATTAAAAATTTCAATATAACGTCTGAAATTATCAGGATCATATTAAAGAATCAAAAGCTACTAAATGATGAAAAATTGCTTGACAATTTATCGATTGAAGAATCGAAAATATTATATTTATCGAAAAGTGAAGTGATTGTATTAGATACAATCGTTACTTTTAATGGAGAAGGATTTGATTTTCATGTTTTAAATAATTTTTTATCTGGCAAATCAAAATTATCCTCAATTGCCGCAGCTTGGCAAACCTCTGTTGAAATAATTCGTAAAAATCGCACAAAAAAGTCACATCACAGCAAAAACTCAAAATTGAAAGTGACTTTTTTTCATTTTTTGAAATAAAAAACGTCACTTTTCACTAATTTTGTGACGATTACTACGTCACAATTTTGTAGTTTGGTGTCTGTGACGAAAACTAAACATCACATCAAAACTCAAATTTGAGTGACTAGTATGAGTGACGATATGTATGACTAAATGGTAAACATATATACTTCAAAAGTCGACGTTGCTAAAGCTTGTCGGTTCCAGTCTTGTCAAAGGTAGTTTTTATCTTTGATTTATTTTATTTAGTAATTTATAAAATAAAATTATTACGTGATTTACTTTTTTTTGCTATGGATTGAATATATATGTTATTATGTATCTATATGTTTTTATAAATAAAAAAACTTTTAATCGAGATTGTGATGGAATGGTAGACATTGTGGACTTAAAATCCGCTGATTTTATAATCGTGAGGGTTCGACTCCCTCCAATCTCAAAATAATTTAAAAGAATATTTTAAGTAATTAAAATAAGTAATTAGTAAAACTAATTTCTTTGGTTTCAGCTTCGTAAGCAAGTGTCTGACGTTCAAGAGAGTTGATATTCAATAAACTCTTGAACGAAACATAAAAATGAAGATAGGTACAGAGACCCTCCCGGATCTCTCACGATTTTAAGAGAACTCTTACTCTCTCTAACACGAGAGAGTTCATTTCTAATAAAGTATAATTTTTGATTGTTAACTTCAGTAAAAAATAAAAATCTGTTTATTACTGGAGTCTTGAGGGTGCAAACCCCTCTATTCAAGCCTTTAAGAAAATTTTTTAAATTTGAACTTCTAGATTTATTAAATAGTTCTAGTTACTGGAACTATAACATTGTTTTAACTCTATGATAGTTCAACCTATCACAATCTTATATTTTAGTGATAGTTTGGTCAGTTAACCTAGGATAATCACAGGTAATTATTTTTTATTGAAAAGATGTAAACTCAAATATGATTTAATTCTTTCTAGTTTTTCTGAAACTAGAAAGATTTGTTTTAGTGGAAAACTTTAAACGTCTGGTTTGTTTAACCAACCGAGTGTTTCGCCACAGACTCTTGTATCACAAGTACTTGTGGTCAATTTCACAGATTTCTGTGCTCTTTCTATAGGTAATACAGAACAGAACAGATAGAAATAGCTTAAAAATTTCATGATCTTATATCTAAATTTTATAAATATAGGGTCTTGTACAAACAAGAACTTAATTTAACAACAAACTGACTTAAATTTTTCGATTTTTCTTTACTATTTTTTAGTGAGGGAAAAAATTAGTAGTTTCAGTCGTTTTAATAAACTGTTTTAACATTAGCGTTTTATAAGCTTGTACGAAACTAATGGTTTTTAAAAAGAAAGAGATTTGAGTCTAGAAAGTTCGCAATAAACGAGCTTTTTATCTGAAAGACTAAACAGAAATCAAATGTAGGTTTTTGTAATTTAGAGGACAAAGTTGGATTAAATATATTTAATCTTTGTTTAAAAGTAGCAGCTATTCTCAAAGTATGTTTACTACTTGTAAATAAAAATAGATTATATTATAATCTATTTACAATAAAATAATTATTATTTAAATTAATAGTGATACAAAATTTTTTTTGTTTTTTATGAGTAAAGTTTATGATTGGTTTGATGAGCGTTTAGAAATTCAAGCGATTGCTGACGATATTTCTAGTAAATATGTTCCTCCTCATGTAAATATTTTCTATTGTTTAGGTGGAATTACATTTACTTGCTTTTTAGTGCAAGTAGCTACAGGTTTTGCAATGACATTTTATTATCGTCCAACTGTTGTAGAAGCTTTTGCTTCAGTTCAATATATTATGACAGAAGTAAATTTTGGATGGTTAATTCGTTCAATTCACCGTTGGTCTGCTAGTATGATGGTATTAATGATGATTTTACATGTGTTCCGCGTTTGGCTAACAGGTGGTTTCAAAAAACCACGTGAGTTAACTTGGACTACTGGGGTTATTATGGCGGTTTGTACAGTTTCATTTGGTGTTACAGGTTATTCTTTACCTTGGGATCAGGTGGGATATTGGGCAGTTAAAATTGTAACTGGGGTACCAGATGCAATTCCAGTAGTAGGACCTACTATTGTAGAATTATTACGTGGAGGTGTAGGTGTTGGTCAAGCAACTCTGACTCGTTTCTATAGTCTTCATACATTTGTTTTACCGTTATTAACAGCTGTATTTATGTTAATGCATTTCTTAATGATTCGTAAACAAGGAATTTCAGGTCCTCTATAAATTTCTTTACTAATTTAGTAAAGAAAACTCGAAAACTCGAGTTTTCACTTTTCGAATTTCTTTAAAATTAATTTCTAGTTTTAGAATTATAGTTTAATTCAAATTTCATAAATTGTTACGTTTCTAAGACAATTAATATAAAATTGAAAAGAAACATACTAATTTATGAAATTTGAGTAAGCTTTACTATTCGTTTTTTATAACAAATTGATTTAAAACATTTATTAGTTTTCAATAAGTAATTTATTGATTCGGTTTAATTCATAAACAATAAAAATATTTAGCATAAACATATGTTAACATTAAAAATCTTCGTGTATACCGTTGTAACATTCTTCGTATGTCTTTTTGTTTTTGGTTTCCTTTCAAATGACCCAGGTCGTAACCCTGGTAAAAGAGATGACTAAGTAATTTATTCTTTAGTTTAAAGAGTTTTTAAAGAGTAAAGAACCAAAAAAATAATCAACACTTTACTTGTATTGTTTTTTTTCGTTCTTTACTTTTTAAAAAGAGAATTTTTTAAGAATCTTTCTGATTTCAAAAAGTTTAGAAAAAAAGATTATATTTATTCTTCTTTCCAATCATGTAATTTAGTAAAATTTTTTTTTATTAAATACTTTATTCTAAAGTATTTAATAAAATAGAGTTATTATGCTGAGGGTAGTGTTTGTTAGTTTTGAAAAATTGCAAAACTACAAAGAAAAACCTGAAGTTAAAAATTTTGTATTTATTGGCCTATATTAGCTTTTTTGTGCGTTTTTTAAATAGTATGTTGAGCAAGGTTTTTAGTAACAATTTTAATTTTTTGAATTTAATAGTAACTAATTTAGTAAAGAAATTTATAAAAACTATAATTTTATGTTACTATTTACCCCTTACAAAAGGAAGTATAAAAGAAAACTATAAAAGAAAACTATAAAAGAAAACTCGAAAAGAAAACACACACTCTGTAATATTTTAATAGTGTGTTTGTTTTCTTTACTGTTTTAGTGAAGGAAAATACCCACACTATTAAAATATTACAGAGTGGGTATTTTCCCTCTCGAAAACACATACCTTATCTCATTTTTTTCGCTGTGTAAAAGATAAAATATGCTTAGTAAAGAAATTTTTAAATATAAAAAATAAAGAATTATGTCACAAGTAGTACAAAATTTAGAAGAAAAAAATATTCTTAAATTTGAATGTGAAACTGGTAATTATCATACGTTTTGTCCTATAAGTTGTGTTTCTTGGCTTTATCAGAAAATTGAAGATAGTTTTTTTCTAGTAATCGGTACAAAAACATGTGGTTACTTTTTACAAAATGCATTAGGAGTTATGATTTTTGCTGAACCGCGTTATGCTATGGCAGAATTAGAAGAAGCAGATATATCTGCTCAATTAAATGATTTTAAAGAGTTAAAAAGATTATGTTTACAAATAAAAAAAGATCGTAATCCAAGTGTTATTGTTTGGATTGGAACTTGTACAACAGAAATCATTAAGATGGATTTAGAAGGAATGGCACCTCGTTTAGAAGCTGAACTTGGTATTCAGATTGTTGTAGCTCGAGCAAATGGATTAGATTATGCTTTTACTCAGGGTGAAGATACGGTTTTAGCAGCAATGGCTGCACGTTGTCCAGATACAACAGTACCTACAGCACTTCCATCAGATTTAAAAGATAATGAAAAGAATAATTTGGCTAAGATTGAAAGAAAGCATCCTCCTTTAGTTTTGTTTGGTTCTTTGCCTAATACCGTTGTAAACATGTTGACTTTGGAATTAAACAAACAAGGTATTACTGTTGATGGATGGCTTCCATCTCAACGTTATACTGATTTACCAGCTTTAGGTGAAGAGGTTTATGTTTGTGGTGTTAATCCTTTTTTGAGTAGAACAGCAATGACATTAATGCGTCGAAAAAAATGTAAATTAATTAATGCTCCTTTTCCAATTGGCCCAGATGGGACACGTGCATGGATTGAAAAAATTTGTGAGGTATTGGGTATTATTCCAACAGGATTAGATGAACGAGAGAAAAAAGTTTGGCAAGGTTTAGAAAGTTATTTACCTTTAATTCAAGGCAAATCAGTTTTTTTTATGGGTGATAATTTATTGGAAATTTCACTTGCTCGTTTTTTAATTCGTTGTGGAATGATTGTTTATGAATGTGGTGTGCCTTATTTAGACAAACGTTATCAAGCTTCTGAAATTTTATTATTAGAAAAAACTTGTAAAGAGAAAAATGTTATTATGCCTCGTATTGTTGAAAAACCTGATAATTATTATCAGGTTCAACGAATTCGTGAACTTCAACCAGATTTAGTTATTACTGGAATGGCTTTAAGTAATCCTTTAGAAGCTCGTGGAATTACGACAAAATGGTCAGTAGAATTTACTTTTGCACAAATCCATGGATTTGCAAATTCAAAAGATGTTTTAGAATTAGTAACAAGACCTTTACGTCGTAATATGTTACAAAAAATTAATACTAAATCGTTAGTAAAACCAATTAAATAAATTAATGACTATATATTAGACTAGTATCAAAAAAATTCGAAAAGAAAACTAAATTTGCTATTATTAGAGATAGGGACTGAAAAAATTATTAATCATAGACATTAAAATATGACAATTGCAGAATCTCAAATTTTTATTGCTCTTTTTATTGCTTTAGGTAACGGATTTTTAGCATTTCTTTTAGGAAATGCTTTATATCGTTAATTAAATTAGATGTATTGAAAAGTATGACATTTTTTTACTAATTTTGTGACTTATAACACTTTTAAAAACTTCAAGCTTAAAGCTTGAAGTTTTTAAATTACATTAGTTTTTAAAAAGCAAAGTTTAGTAAAGCGAAAAACGAGCGAAGCCTATTGTTATAGGACTAATTTTCTCTTATTTTTCTTTTTTATTTTTGTTTTAGCTGAAAGATTTTCGTTAAAAATTATAAGTGAGGGTTTTCTTTTTAGTTTCTTATTAGGAAGAGATAGAAGAAAGTTTTTCTAGAGCAAAGCTTTGCTCTACTTTGAGAGGATTAGTCACTTAAAATTATACGTGTTTTTACTTTATTAAGAAGATTAAAGTAAAATTAAATAGTTTGAATTATGGTATAGAAAAAGTTTATATAAATGTATTATGAAATTAGCTTATTGGATGTATGCGGGTCCTGCTCATATTGGGACTTTACGTGTTGCTAGTTCTTTTAAAAATGTGCATGCTATAATGCATGCACCGTTAGGAGATGATTATTTTAATGTAATGCGTTCAATGTTAGAACGTGAACGTGATTTTACTCCAGTTACAACTAGTATTGTTGATCGTCATGTTTTAGCGCGTGGTTCTCAAGAAAAAGTAGTAGAAAATATAACTCGCAAAGATAAAGAAGAATTACCTGATTTGATTTTATTAACACCTACATGTACTTCTAGTATATTACAAGAAGATCTACAAAATTTTGTGAATCGTGCAACAATGGAGTCAAAATCTGATGTAATTTTAGCTGATGTAAATCATTATCGTGTGAACGAGTTACAGGCTGCAGATAGAACATTGGAACAAATTGTTCGATTTTATGTTGAAAAAGCCAAAAAACAAAATAATTTAAATACTACAAAAACCGAAAAACCATCTGTTAATATTTTAGGTATTTTTACGTTAGGTTTTCATAATCAACATGATTGTCGTGAGTTAAAAACTTTGTTAAATCAACTTGGTATCACTGTAAATGAAGTAATTCCAGAAGGTGGATCGGTTTTAAATTTAAAAAATTTACCAAAAGCATGGTTTAATATTGTACCTTATCGTGAAGTTGGTTTAATGACAGCAGTTTATTTAGAAAAAGAATTTGAAATGCCTTATGTTGATATTACACCTATGGGAATTATACAAACAGAAAATTTTATTCGTAAAATAGAAACTATTTTAAATTCTTTAACTACACATTCTGAAGAACAAGCTTCATCTAAAATTTACAATTTTGATAAGTATATTGAACAACAAATTATTTATGTTTCTCAAGCTGCGTGGTTTGCCCGATCTATTGATTGTCAAAATTTAACTAATAAAAAAGCTGTAGTTTTTGGTGACGCGACTCATGCAGTGGCAATGACAAAAATTTTAGTTTCTGAAATGGGTATTCGTGTAGCTTGTGCTGGAACATATTGTCAACATGATGCCGATTGGTTTCGTGATCAAGTATGGGGTTTTTGTGATGAAGTTTTAATTACAGATGATCATACTCAAGTAGGTGATATGATTGCTCGAATTGAACCGTCAGCTATCTTTGGTACTCAAATGGAACGTCATGTAGGGAAAAGATTGGATATCCCTTGCGGTGTAATCTCCGCGCCAGTTCATATTCAAAACTTTCCATTAGGATATCGTCCATTTTTGGGATTTGAAGGAACAAATCAAATAGCAGATTTAGTTTATAATTCGTTTACTTTAGGAATGGAAGATCATTTACTTGAAATTTTTGGAGGACATGATAGTAAAGAAGTTATTACTAAATCTTTATCTACAGATTCGGAATTAAATTGGACAGGTGAAGCTTTAGCTGAATTAAGTAAAATTCCTGGTTTTGTACGTGGAAAAATTAAACGTAATACTGAAAAATTTGCTCGTCAAAATAAAATTAGTAATATTTCGATCGATGTTATGTATGCTGCAAAAGAAGCGAATAGCTAAACATGATATAACGTTTTCAGTTAAGAACGTTAGATTAGAAACTTGTAAACTCTGCAGGTTTAAAATTTTCGAGTTTTCTTTACTAAAATTAGTTTGTTCAAAACAACTAAAGATTGAAACTAGTTTTTAATAAATAAAAAACCTTTTAAAATGATTTCTTATGTTTTAAGCTTAATTCACAAATTTAAACTTTCAATGCTAAAAAAGTATTCATTTAATTAAATAATTTAGAATAGAAAGATATATACAATTATGGAAGTTAATATTTTAGGTTTAACAGCTACAGCATTATTTATTATTATTCCAACTTCGTTTTTACTAATTTTATATGTAAAAACAGCTTCAAATTAGTTTTTAAAAACTACAATATGATATATTAGTTTTTTCTTATTTATTTTTTGTATTAAATAGTTTTTACCAAAAAAATAGGTAATTTTCTATTTAATACAAAAAATAAATTAGTTTAAAAAGCACTAACAAATTTTTTGAAATTTTTGATTATTTTCTCTATTTGTTGTTTCTAAGAATTAGTTTTTAAATTAAAAGATTAAAAATCTAACATTTAAGTCATATAAAAAGTTTTTTAGTTAAAAGTTAGGTGAAATATGACTGAAAGATTAAAATCAAAAAAGTAATAGTTATACAAAAAAAATTTTGAATTTTAGAAACTTTTGGTATAATTATTTAAAATAAATAAAAAAATAGACTAATAAAAACTTAGACTGAATAAAAAATAACATTAATTAAATGTATTAGGTTTAGTATTTTTTTTGAAATCCTTGTGTTTTAAAAAATTGAATTTTTATTCCCATTTCCTAAAATAGGAAACTAATTTTTAGTATGTTTAAGTTTAAACATACTGAATTTTACTGAATGATAAGTAATTTAGTAAAGAAAACACATAGATGATACACTATAATAAATAGTGTATGTGTTTTTTTTTTTTCACAATTTGCCTACTTAGCTCAGTTGGTCAGAGCATCCGTTTCATACGCGGAATGTCACTAGTTCAAATCTAGTAGTAGGCATTTGGATCATTCTTCCCAAAGAATGATCCAGTATTTAGTTATTAAATAATAACTTCTACATTAGACTAATTTTATTTGTATATTAGTGTTAGGAAGCTCTTTTTTTAAAAAAGAGCTTTTCATAAATCTTTATTTAGAGAAATATAATGAATATATATATGTTATTTATGGCCATTGAAAAATATTTTATTCCGGATTTTGTCGAACTTCAAAGACAAAGTTTTTTTAATTTTTTAGAAAAAGGTTTAATCGAAGAATTAAATAAAAGAAATCCCATAACAAATAATCAAAGAGATTTAGAGATTCTTTTTTATCCAGAACATTACAAGTTATGTCCGCCTCGTTGGAATAGTTTTGATGCTATTCTTTTATCAAAAACTTATGCTTGTCGCTTATATGTCCCGGTACAGTTAACAAATCGAAAAAAAAAAGAAATAATTTTTAAATGGATTCATTTAGGTGATATTCCCTTAATGTCTAAACGTGGACATTTTGTAGTAAATGGAGCTGCACGAGTGATTATAAATCAAATTGTTCGTGGTCCAGGTTTATATTTTTCTGAGATTCAATATAACATTGAATCTCAGAAAAAAACATTAGTTCGTCGTTATGCAGCTGAATTCATTTCTATGAGGGGTACTTGGCTTCGTTTTTCTATTGATAAAGAAAAAATGATTTGGGCTGAATTAAAAAAGACACCTAAAATACCTTTAATATGGTTTTTATTAGGTATGGGATTAACTGAAAAAGTTCTTTTTCAGTCTTTAACGCAACCAAAAAGATTATTATCTAGTTATCTAAATTATTTAAAGATAGATAATTGTTTAATTGAAGCTCAATCGCAAAATGATGCTTTTGCAAAACGTTCATTTTTCCGTCAGCTTATTAAAAAATCAAAAGCTTATGATTCACAACAAACAGGCATTGGAGAAAAGAAAAAAAAGAATTCTAATATTCGTCAACCAGTTTTATTGCATGATATTTATATAGATAATCAAATGAGCAAAGAAAAAGAAAATCGTCGTTCTGATGATGAAAAAGATAAAATCCCACAATATGCTAATTCTTCTCTAAAAGCTTTAGAATTAATTTATGCAAAAATTACAAATACTAAAAAAATAACTACTATGAATAAAAAATTTTTTGTTAAACAAGGTCAAAAATGGATTTTTAAAAAATTCATGAACCCTCGTACTTATGATTTAGGTCTTCATGGTCGATTGTCTTTAAATAAAAAATTATCTTTATCTTTACCTTTGTCACAAAGAACATTGACTATGTATGATGTTTTAGTAGCAACAGAATATTTGTTACGAGTAGAACAAGGTTTATTACCTACAGATGATATAGATAATTTAAAAAATAGAAGAGTAAGAACTTCTAGTGATTTAATTCAAATGCAAATTGGAATTGGTTTGCTTCGTTTAGAAAAAAACATTCGTAGTAAATTTTTAACAAGTAAATTTATTCCAAAATTGCAATATTTTTTTAGTACAAAACCGTTGAATGGTGCATTAAAAGAATTTTTTGGTACAAATCCATTATCGCAATTTATGGATATGATTAATCCTTTGGCTGAAATGACACATAAACGTCGTTTAACGTCTTTAGGTCCTGGAGGTGTATCACGAGATACTGCTACAATGGATATTAGGGGTATTCATCCAACTCATTATGGACGTATTTGTCCAGTTGAAACACCTGAAGGAAAAAATGCTGGGCTTGTTAATGCTTTAACAACGTTTGCTCGTGTAAATCCAGAAGGTCTTATAGAAACGCCATTTTATAAAGTTTATCAAGGTCAGGTTCAAAAAAATGCTGGTTTTTTTTATTTTACTGCAGATTATGAAGATAAAGCCATAATTGCAGCTGGAGATATACATTTATCAAAAACTGGTTTTTTACCTAGAGGATTGATTCCTGCACGTAAATTTGATGAATTTAATAAAGTTGGTCGAAGTTCTGTAGATTTTATGTCAGTGTCGCCGCTTCAAATGATATCTATAGCTACGTCATTAGTTCCGTTTTTAGAACATGATGATGCAAACCGTGCTTTAATGGGAGCTAATATGCAACGTCAAGCTGTTCCATTAGTTCGACCAGAACAAGCAATTGTTGGTACTGGTACTGAAGCTAGAATTCCGAGTGATTCTGGTCATGTAATTCGAACAAAAGTAGGAGGTTTAGTCAGTTATGTTAGTAGTCAAAAAATTAAAATTTATACTTTTATGTCTTGATTAATTTCGAAACGTTCTGAGTATCACACTTATTTATATTTATATTTATATTTATATTTAGTTTTATATAGGGTGATACTCAGAACGTTAATAATTTATTTTATAAATTTAGCCATAAAAATCGTTTTTTAAATATCAAATATATTTTTTGCCATGAAAAAGAGTGATTGCTTTAAATCTTTTGCGTTAATTAGAAAAGAAAACTCGAAAAGAAAACACACACACTATTAAAATATTACAGAGTGTGTGTTTTCTTTACTGTTTTCCCTCTCGAAAACACATACTCTTTTCGATAAGATTATAGCGTATAGGTTTTCTTTGTTATTTCTTTGCTTCGCTTTTTTTTTCTTTTCTATTTTATTTATAGTGAACATTATTTTTTTAAATAATTAATAAAATATTGTTAGACTAATTTGTTATAATTCTTCAACAAATTTGTATTACTTTATAACTATTTGTTTAGTTTAAAACTAAACACGGAAAATAAAAAAAAGTTAAATTATTGATAGATTTATTCTAATTTAACTTTTTGTGTTGAGCGCAAACAAAGCTGTACTAAATTCGAATTTTAATACAAAATTTGATGGTGAGTGCTATAGCACTTGTCAAATCTGCTGAAATCATATTATGTTTGATAAATTTTAAAATTTTTGAATTTACAGTAAGTGTTAGAAAAGCTTCGAATACTATTTTTATCATAGTAAAACTCTTTTTTTCGCTTTACGTCGATTTGATTTTTATCAATAATCCTAATGTCTAATTGTTATCTTTTTTGTTCTTTTGAGAATAATTTAGATGTAGTAATCTAGTATAATTTTGAAGATTTCAAAATTATATAGAGTGTAGCTTTGTTTCTGAATTCACAAGAAAAGGAACGTTTATATTTTTTTTCTAGTAAATAACTATCTTTAAGATATTACATACTTTTTGACTAAAAATTTGGTTTTAGTTTCGCTCAAAAAGTAGGTTATTTTTGTGAAAAAAAATTTTAGTTTTCCAAAAAAATAATATATAATAAAGGAGGAATTAAAAACTTTATGGCAACAAAGGTATTTCCTAGTTTTAGTAAAGGATTAGCTCAAGATCCTACAACTCGTCGTATTTGGTTCGGTATTGCGACGGCTCATGATTTTGAAAGTCACGATGGTATGACTGAAGAATTAGTTTATCAAAAAATTTTTGCTTCACACTTCGGTCAATTAGCAATTATCTTTTTATGGACTTCTGGGAATTTATTCCATGTAGCTTGGCAAGGTAATTTTGAACAATGGGTTCAAGATCCTTTACATGTACGTCCAATTGCTCATGCAATTTGGGACCCACATTTTGGTCGAATTGGCCCCTTTTCTTAAGAACAAGACAAGTGCAGTGGGCTATATGCTGAAAAACAGGAATTAACCTCCGTCAATCAGCAGGTAATATACGCGCTTATTAAGCAAGTAGAAACCTCAGAGACTTTACGCCCACGAACCTTAATAGTTTTAATCCTTCCCGTTATTATTATTAGATGATATTTTATATAATAATTTTTATGAATAAATTAAACAAAAATTTCGATATAAACAGCAAAAATGAAGATTCATGGAATGAATATCTTGCTGAATTAATTGATGGTGATGGCTGTTTTTTGATAAGTAAAGCTGGTTATGGTAGTTTAGAAATTACAATGGATATTTATGATGAAGATGCTTTAAAATAAAGCAAAAATTAGGTGGCTCTGTAAAATCGAGAAGTGGTTCTCAATCTTTTCGCTATCGATTACATCGTAAAGCTCCATTAATCGAAATTATTCACCGAGTTAATGGTAAAATCCGAAATACTAAAAGACTATCGCAATTGAAAAGAATATGTGAATTATACAATATTCCGTTTAAAGAACCTTTACCTTTAACCTGTCGGAACGGGTGGTTTTCTGGTTTTTTTGATGCTGATGACACAATTGGGTTTTCAATGAAAAAGGGTTGGCCTCAACTTATAGTGAGTGTTTCACAAAAAAATGAAATTGATTTATTACCATTTCAGTTGGTTTTTGGTGGATATAGTCGTTTAGATACACGTAGTGATACCTATAAATGGGATCTTTATAGTGAAGAAGTGGTTTTGCAATTTCATAAATATTTAACAGAATATCCTTTATACAGTCATAAAAAAAAAAGCGTTTTTCTTTACTTAGACGTTTTTATGCATTGAAGAATTGTAGAGCTTATCGCCAACATCCTGATAGTTTATTATATAAAGCTTGGATTAAATTGGAAAAAGATTGGAAAACTTTTTAATTTTAATACGGGTTCGCTGACACTAATACCAGTGACCCTGTATTTGTATAAAATATATTTATAAAATCTTAAATAACGGGAAATTTTTTTTATTTTTTAAAACTTTTAAATGGTTAAAGATAAAGTCCATCAGCCAAAACTGGAAGTTTTGGCTGTTGCAGCCTGCAGTGGAAGCTTTCACTAGAGGTGGGGCTACAGGTCCAGTAAATATTGCAACTTCTGGTGTTTATCAATGGTGGTACACTATTGGTTTACGCACAAACCAAGAGTTATATACTAGCTCAGTATTTTTAGCTCTTTTATCTGGCTTATTTTTACTAGCAGGTTGGTTACATTTACAAAAAAATTTCAGACCTTCTTTATCTTGGTTTAAAGATGCGGAGTCACGTTTAAATCACCATTTATCAGGTTTATTTGGTGTTTCATCATTTGCGTGGACAGGTCACTTAGTGCATGTAGCAATTCCAGCATCACGTGGTCAACGCGTAGGTTGGGATAATTTCTTAACTACGTTACCACATCCGCAAGGATTAGCTCCTTTCTGGACTGGAAACTGGGCAGCTTATGCTCAAAACGCTGACTCTGCGAGTCATGTGTTTAGCACAGCAGACGGTTCAGGTCAAGCAATTTTAACTTTTTTAGGTGGTTTCCATCCACAAACACAAAGTTTATGGTTAACAGATATTGCTCATCACCATTTAGCTATTGCTGTTATTTTCGTATTAGCCGGTCACATGTATCGTACGTCATTTGGTTAATTCTTAGCTACCTTTCAATGACAATTGAAAAGGAAAAATTCGTCTAAACCAAGAAACTCAACATTAGTAGAAGATATAAACGGGCTATGTTGACAATAAGGTTCCCAAGCTACTTTTATATAAGAACGTTTAACTCAAGTTAAGGCTACTGTTTATTATTGGTTAAAATACCCTATTTTGTTGTAAAATCCTTTCAATTCCTTTGATTATTAGAAATGATTAGTTAATATTTTTAAGAAATTTTATTTATGATTTATTTGACAGATATATATTTTTCTTTTTGTTTTCAGCCTGGTATTTATAAAATTGTTAATAAAAAAACGGGTAAAATATAGTTTGGTAAATCTCGGAATATAGGTATTCGTTTTGGGCAGCATTATAAAATGCTGCAGTTAGGCAATCATTGGCAAACTGAGTTGCAAGAGGATTGGAGTAAATTAACTCCAGAAGATTTTTCTTGACAGATTGTTGTATTTGGTGACGAATAGGTAGATCAAAAAATAAGGCTTGAGAAAGAAACAGAATTAATTGAAGAATTTTTTCGAAATGTTTCCAATAAGCCGAAACCAAAATTTTTAAAAAAAAAAATAATTTACCTAAGTCAGCACACGCTGTTCTAGTTAATGGGGTTCCGTTCCCTTCGGTTAGAAAAGCTGCCAAAGCAAATAATATTTCACAAAGAAAAGCTACTTTAATGTTAGATAATAAGGTCAATGGTTGGTCATATGTAGATCCAGAAAATGTTGCAAAACAGAGACAAAAATAGGATAGTTCATCGGTATGCTTTTCTGTGAAGGTTAAAACCAAGTATTTCTAGTTGTGCTCGCCGTTTTAGAAAAGAAAACACACACTCTGTCATGTTTTAATAGTGTGTGTGTGTTTTCCCTCTGTAAAAATCAAATTTTTAAAATAAAATTTATAAATAGTTTCATTAATAATATTGTCTAAGAAAAAGGAGTTGGACTAACTCTCAAATATGGTCTGTTTAACTTCGTTTAAACGTTGGTTGTTAAACGTCTTGATCAAAAGTAGATGGTCAAACGACTATTTGTTTCTAATTTATAGTTAGAGACAAAATAAAGCACTAGCGTGCTTGAAATGACGAATACTTTATATTACTATCAGTACATCTAAAAATGCATTTTTAGAAATTTTATAAAGTAAAGAGATAGTCTCATCTCGCTATAATAAATCTTGAACTAAATACAGTTTATCAAGATTTAAAAATGTGAGTTTATTTAATCTTAATAAAGGTTGAATAAAAAGTAATTTAGCAAATTGCTTAAAGATCGATGATTGGACACCGTTTAAGTGATATTTTAGATTCTCATATTGCTCCTAGTGGTAACTTAGGAAATGGGCACCGTGGATTATTTGAAACTGTAAATAATTCATTACATTTCCAATTAGGTTTAGCTCTTGCTGCATTAGGTACAATTTGTTCTTTAGTGGCTCAACACATGTATTCGTTACCTCCTTATGCTTATTTAGCTAATGACTTTACAACACAAGCAGCTTTATATACACATCACCAATATATTGCTTCGTTTATTATTTGTGGTGGTTTTGCTCATGGTGCAATTTTCTTCATCAGAGATTATGATCCAGAACAAAATAAAGGAAATGTTTTAGCTCGTATGTTAGATCACAAAGAAGCTGTTATTTCACATTTAAGTTGGGTCTCTTTATTCTTAGGTTTCCATACATTAGGCTTATACGTTCATAATGATGTAGTACAAGCTTTTGGTACACCAGAAAAACAAATCTTAATTGAACCAGTTTTTGCTCAATGGATTCAAGCTTCACATGGTAAAGCTTTATATGGTTTTGATGTGCTTCTTTCTTCATCTGGAAGTGTAGCTTTTTCAGCGAGTCAAACATTATGGCTTCCAGGTTGGTTAGATGCTATTAATAACAATAGTAATTCATTATTCTTAAATATTGGTCCTGGTGATTTCTTAGTACACCATGCAATTGCATTAGGTTTACATACGACAACATTAATTTTAGTAAAAGGTGCATTAGATGCACGTGGATCTAAATTAATGCCAGACAAAAAAGATTTTGGTTATTCTTTCCCTTGTGATGGTCCAGGCCGCGGAGGTACTTGTGATATTAGTGCGTATGATGCATTCTATTTAAGTATTTTCTGGAGTTTAAACACTATCGGGTGGGTAACTTTTTATTGGCATTGGAAACACTTGACGCTATGGCAGGGTAATGTTGCTCAATTTGATGAGTCTTCGACGTACTTAATGGGCTGGCTACGTGATTATTTATGGTTAAATTCATCTCAGTTAATCAATGGTTATAACCCATTCGGTATGAACAGTTTATCTGTGTGGGCATGGGTATTTCTTTTCGGCCATCTGATCTATGCTACAGGGTTCATGTTCTTGATCTCTTGGCGTGGTTACTGGCAAGAGTTAATTGAAACTCTTGTTTGGTCTCACGAAAAAACTCCAATTGCAAATTTAGTTCAATGGGTTGATAAACCAGTAGCTTTATCAATCGTACAAGCACGTTTAGTAGGTTTAGTTCACTTCTCAGTAGGCTATATATTTACTTATGCTGCTTTCTTAATTGCTTCAACATCAGGTAAATTTGGTTAATTTCTTTAAATATTTTTGATACATTTAATTTCGGTTAATTTAACCGAAATTAAATGTATCAATTCGAAAAGCTTTGTTTTTAGATTTTGTCTTTTAATAAGCTGAAGAGGCTACTGGCAGGAACTTATAGAGACATTAGTATGGGCACACGAAAAAACGCCTATCGCTAACATCGTACAATGGACTGACAAACCAGTTGCACTTTCTATCGTTCAAGCGCGCCTTGTCGGGTTAGTTCATTTTAGCGTAGGTTATGTAGTAACCTACGGTGCTTTCTTGATTGCCTCTACTTCTGTTAAGTGGGGTTAACTTTGTATTTTTTGTTTCGGATTGGTTAGGCTAGCTAGAATACCGCCTAATAAAGAAGATCTTTCGGGATCTTCCTTTTGTCTAGCCAAACTTAAAAAAAATTTGTTTTTTAAACAATTTTAAACAAATTTAACTAACTAGATAGAACTTTTCGAACAGTTTAAGAATAAAAATTCTTTTAGTTTTATTGTAAGAGTAAAAAATACTAAATTTTTATTTGTATTTTTAGAGATAATATGTTTTTTAAACTTCTTCTTGACTTTTAAAACAAAAATTGGATATAATATTATCATATGAATTTTCATTTTTGATGGGGCGTCGCCAAGTGGTAAGGCAGCGGGTTTTGGTTCCGCCATTCGTAGGTTCGAGTCCTTCCGCCCCAGAAAAAACTTTAAAAAAATAATTAGTTCTCTATCAAAGAATAGTAATTCTTTGATAGGATTAAAATTATAAATTCGATCCAAATGTTATTTTTACAAGAAAAATAACGAAGTGTTTTTTAATATAAATAATTTATATTATATAGTTTTCTCTTAAGCAAGAGATTTTATTCTAAAAACTTTGTTATTTATTTTTTTTATTTTCACTTTACTAAATTTATATACATGGATCTTTGATTTTAATAGGTTAAAATTTTTTTATGTTAACAATTATTAGTTATCTTGTTTTATTAGTTGGTGCATTAACAGGTACGTTAGTTATTTATTTAGGTCTGTTAAAAGGAGTTAAGTTAATTTAATTCAACAGTTTTGTATACATTTCATTTTAACTAATTTGGTCAAAATAAAATGTATACAAACATTAAATACTTAAAAATAAGTATAAATGCGATTTTTCTTTACTAAGTAAGGGGAAAAATTCATAGGCAATATTTAAAAAAAATGTCTTTGAAGAGCACTACTAGTCAGTTGTTTTGCTTGGTCCTCTATTTATAATAAAAAGAGTCTTAAAAATACAAAAAAATAAAAATACACCATAGAAAGAATTTCTATGGAGGAAGTTTTTATATGGTGTATTTTTATTTTTGTTTTTTACTAAAAAGATAGGAAGTGTTTAGGAGAAATTTTTTTCCTGTGTTAAAAAATGATTCATGATTTTAAGAACGATCGCTACGCTATTTTTCTGGAAAAATTATTTGAAAATTCAAATATTTTAGAATAGTGATTATTTTCTTTTTGGATCAGAATTTCTCTTTTTTAGTTTTTTTTAAAATATGTTAGTATTTAAAAAAAACTAAAAAATCAATTTTGACTTTGAGTACCATAAAAAAAAAGTATTCTACTGATTTTTCTCTTCTATTTAGAAAAGAAAATATAGTTTAAATATTAAACTTTAAATTGTACCTAAACTGAACTTTTCAAATTAGCAAATGTCTTTTTCTAATTCCAAAAAAGAGTTTATTCCAATTTTTTGGAATGTATCTTTTAATAAAGGAACATTAAAAAATTTTGTTTCCTGGTGTTTTGTGAATTATGGACAACGAAAAACAATCAAAATTTTAGAGAAATTACAACTTATAGGTTTTGGTTATGCAACTAAAGCAGGTGTTTCAATTAGTATTGATGATTTACAAATTCCTCCGGCAAAATCTCTTCTCTTAGCTGAATCGGATGGAGATATTGAAGATGGTTTTTTAAATTATCAAAAATCTAGATTAACTGGGTTAGAAAGGTTTCAAAGGATTATTGAAACTTGGCATAATACTAGTGAAAGTTTAAAAGATGAAATGATTAAAAATTTCCGTAAAATTGATATTTTAAATCCTGTTTTTATGATGGCTTTTTCCGGTGCACGTGGTAATGTTTCACAGGTTCGTCAACTTGTATCCATGCGAGGTTTAATGTCTGATCCTCAAGGAAAAATTTTGAGTTTTCCAATTATAAGTAATTTCCGTGAAGGTTTAACGCTAACAGAATATGTTATTTCTTGTTATGGAGCTAGAAAAGGAGTTGTAGATACTGCCTTAAGAACTGCTAATGCGGGTTATTTAACTCGTAGATTAGTAGATGTTGCACAACATGTAATAGTCTTAAAATTTGATTGTGGAACAAAAAAAGGTTTTTATTTAACCGAAATGAAAAAATTTAATAAGACTTTATATCCATTACGTCAACGATTATTAGGTCGAGTTCTTGCAGCAAATATTTATAAGAGTAATTCAGTAAATAATTCTTTGTTAAACTCTGATAAAGAGATTATAGGTTTTCGCAACGAAGAAATTTCTGCAACCTTAGCAGAAAAAATTTCAAAAGTCACGAATAAAGTTTTTATTCGATCTCCATTAACGTGTCAAACGCCAAGGTTAGTCTGTCAGTTATGTTATGGTTGGAGTTTATCAGAAGGTTATTTAGTTGCTATCGGAGAAGCAGTTGGGGTTATAGCAGCACAATCAATTGGTGAACCCGGTACTCAACTTACTATGAGAACTTTTCATACGGGTGGTGTTTTTTCTGGAGAAATGTTTGATCAATTAATTGCTCCATACGATGGGTTTGTTTCTTATCCAAATTCGATTCCCGGAACTCTTATTAGGACTACTCAAGGTAAAATAGCATTTTTAACTAAAATTGAGGGGCAATTGTCTATTTGTAAGACAAAAAATGATGATTTTATCTCATCTACGAGTCACTCTTTTAAACTTCCAGCTTATACAGTTTTATTCGTTAGAAACAATGAGACAATTATCAAGGATCAACTGATCGCTGAATTAGCTTTTTTATCACCAACAATGCAAAAAACAGGTGAAATTGCAGAATTTGTGGTAAAATCAGAAATGGAAGGTCAATTATGTAGTGGTTCAGTAAATGTCTTAGAAACTTATACTGAATATAATGATATCATGACAAAATCAATTGATTGGGGATTGGTATGGATTCTTTCAGGTAAAATCTGTCAATTACCACTTAATTCTGCTTTTTTTGCACTTCCAGGTGATTTAGTTAATAAACAATCGACATTGAGTCAAATTAAATGGAATGTACCCATGAGAAGTGTTGTTGATACGAATTTATTAGTAAATGAAGTAAATTTGCGTCAATCTTCTTTAAGCGGTTTTCAAAGTAAGTTTAGACTTTTTTCTATAGGAAAAAGGTTTGAAAGAGTTGAAAAATATTTGCAAAAAAAATGGTTACAAAAAACAAACTTGCATGTTTTAAATTCTTTTTTAAATTCTAAAATTAAACTAAATAATAAAAATAAAAAAGTTTGTTTTTATCCATTTTCTTTTATTGAAGAATCCAAAACAAAGTTAAACAATAATCAAAAATTTTCCACAAAAAAATTATTTTTGAGCGAAGCTAAAACCAAAGATTTAGTTTTAGAAAAGCAAAATAATAATTTGTTATTAAAATTAAGAAAAAAACAAAGATTTTCAAAGTTTTCACCAATTGAAACGAAACAATGGTATGAATCGTCGTTAACAAAAACTTCAATAGTTTCATTAAAAAAAGCTTCTTTAACTCACTATTCATCGAGTAGAATTGAGCAAAAAGTTTTCCCTTTGTTTGATCAGAGTCACCAAAAAAATTTAAACAGTAGCAAAAATTTCATTGTGTCAAAAAAAGAAAATATAAATCTTAATTTACCATTAATTTTTCTTCCAATAGCTAATATTTGTTATAAAAAAATTGGGTATTTTTTTTTATTTGAAAATAAAACCTTTTTATCGTTAAAAAAGAAGCCTAACTTTGGTTTTAGTGTTCATCAAATAAATAGTCTTTTTTTTGACTTTTATAAAAAAAGTCAAAATACAGGAAAAAATAGTTTTTACTATAAAAATTCTTTACTTAACAAAATAGTCCAAAAAAAGTTAAAAAATAAATTTTTTAACAAGAATTCTTTAAAAATTATTTCTACTTTTAATCAGAAAATTGGTAAGTTAAATTGTCAAAGTTCTAGAGATATTTTTTTTATGCCAAATCATTTAGATGAAACTTGTTTAAATTCTATAGACATGAAAAATAAGAAACTTTCTAATGTCAAATTTCCTAATAATAAAAATAGCTATTCATTATTTCATTGGTTTCCAAAAATGTATCTAACTGAAACTGGGGGTAAATATGTTTATTTACTCACATATGATTTTTTTTCACATTTTGGTGAAAAGACTTATTCTATTAAATCTACTTTAATAGCTCGAATTTTTTGGGTAAATAATTCTGTAAAACAAATTAATTCTAATTTAGCTTTAGATCAACAAAATAACGTATTTTCTTCTTTAATTTATAGTTTTCAGTTAAAAAATTTGAACATCCCTAGTTTAGAAAAATCTTTGGATTATATGTATATCAAGAGTTATAAGTCAACGTCTTTTAACTCTTGGTTTTTGTCGTTATCGAAAAGTAGAACAAAAAGTTCTTTTAGTAAAGAAAAATTTAAAAACTATTTTATTAATTTAAAACATTTTTGTTTTAAAACTAGAAAAATAGATCATAAAACTTTAAAATTAAAGTATAAGTTATATAAAAAAACACTGCCTTATTTTAACAATGAAGTTCAAGATGTAAAATCTGTGGGTTTAAATGTTACAAGAGTTTCTAACACTAGACCAAAATTTGTTTTAAAAGATTGCAATATTGGTTGGATTTATAAACCTAAACATTTAGTTTCAGCAATTTCTTTACACAATAAATTTTTTCGTCCTGGTCAACTAATCATAGATGATGTAATTTTTGACAATTCTCCAATTTATATTGAATGTATCCCAGAAGGTGATTTGAAAAAAATGGTTTTAGAAAATAAATCTAGTAAATTTTTTTCCAAAACTGACAAAAAATGTTTAGAAAAATTTAAGTTTACAAAGAAATTTACTGCAGTGACGTTTTTTAATATAAAGAAATTAGTTAAAACAGGAAATAATATATTTTTTAACTCTGACAATTTTTTACTTAAAAATCAAAAAATACTCCACTTTTCTTTACTTTTGTCTTTTAGTCAAGTATTTATAGCATATTTAACTTTTTATAAATGTTCAATGAAAAATTTGAACACTACTGTAGATAAAGTTTTTTGTGATTCTTTTGTTTTAGTGATAAAACCTGTTACTGAATATCCATTGTATAAACCAAATTTTTATAAAAAAATTTTATATAAATTACAAAAAAAATCTGAACATTATTTTTTCCATAATTCTTGGACTGTACAAAATAAAATCTTTTCAAAAATTTTACAACAGAATTATCATAGTACTATTTTAAATAAACAAAACCAAAGTTTAAAGCTTTTAGACACTTTTCCAACAATTGATTTATGTTTAAAAGTAAAATGGAAAGGAATTCAAAAAGATTTTCTTGAAACAATTTTACAGAATACATTAAATTTAAAACTGTATTTTTTAATGAATAAACCAAAAAAAGTTCTTAAAAACAATTTTAAGAAAGAGTATAAAAGAAAAAACTGTCAAACTCTAAATTCTAAATTTTTCTATCTAACATTTGAGAGCAAAAAATCTCTTCAATTAGTAGAATTAATTTTATTTAGTACGCAAAAAACTTTCTCTAATATTCCTAAAACCGATGATATCATAGTATTTAAATTTTTTGAAAAAAATAAAAATCAATTTTTTAGTTTGTTAGAAAAACAATTCTATAGAGCTCAAAAAAGTAAAGTTTATAATTTTTTCCCGATTTGTAAGAAAACGACTCAAGTTTTCGGAAAATCTTCTAGGAGAGGTTTCATAGAACCTCTGTTTTTGCCAGCTTTTTTTGGAAACCAACAAGAAATGGATAAAAAAACGAATTGGCGAGATTTTCAGTTAATTACAATGTATTTTTTAGGTAAACCTTTTGATCAAAATTTAAATAAATCATCCATTCTTTTTTTAGAAGGAAGAGAGCTTTTTTCATGTTTGCAAGATACAAAAAGTTCTGGTTCTAGCTATACTTTAAACCAAAGCTTCTTGGAGAAAAAAAATAGTATTTTTTTAAAAATCAAATTAACCGAAATTTATTTTCTATTTAGTGCTTTTTTTTGCGCAATAAAACAAAGAAACCAAGCAGCAAAATTATTTTATAAAATGGATTCTAAAAGAAAAACCCGTCTTAATCTCATTTCTAATAGTGATAGCTTTTCGTTTACTAATACTAAAGAGAAAAATGAACGAATCTCAGCTCAACTTGATAAAAATAATAAAGATAATCCTATAAAAACAGGTTTCGCTCAGTTTTCGTTTTTAGATTCAGTTAAACTTAAACAAAATTCTTTGTCATGTAATTTTCCTTTTGGATCAAGTTTTTATGTGAATCAATTTGATTGTGTTTTTGATTCTTTCTTTTCGCTGTTTTTTTTCCCAAGAAAAGTATTGGGAGAAAAAATTTTCGAAAATAAATCTCAGAGAAAAGCTTTAAAACTTTCTAAAATTTCTTTTATTAATAGTGAGTTTTTTTATAGAAATTGTTTAAATAAAAAATTACCTTTACTTTTTTTATCATCTTTGCTAAACTTTAGACAATCATCTCAAGAATTAACTCTTGAGAAGCAAGTATTAAATTCCAAAACATTGAAAAATAAAATAAAAAAATATTGCAATTTTTCTGATTTTGAGAATTTAATTCCAGAAAATTTATTGGAAAGTGGGACTTTTAATCACTATAGTTTTAAACCAAAATTTTATTTTAATTATTATCAAAAATATCCTTTGGAGTATTTTGTAAAAGAGATAGATCATTGTTTTTTATTCTATAAAATTCTATCACTTTTTCAAACTGACAAACTTAGTGATAATTTGATTAAATCTAACAAAACTAATGATAAAGCAAAATTGTTGTTGAAATCGAAGTTTGAAAAAAACTACTTACTATCTAGTCCCACTAAAAAAATAAATTCTTTTTCTTTTATTTCAACAATTTTTCAGCAACCTTGTTTCGAAATATTTTTAACGAAAGAAATTTCTTTTGGATATAATCAATTTCAAAATTTTCAATTTAGTAAAAATATGTATAATTTGCAAATGAAAGGTTTATCTGCTAAACTTTATTTTAATACTAAGTTAAATCAGCAAGAAATTGCTTTGACACGTTATTTAAGTCCATTTTTGGGTGAAATTTTACGCCATGACAAGTATTATTGGTTACAAAATACACAAAGAAATAGATATTTGATGTTAACAAAAAAAGATCAAATATCTTTCTCTTTAATCAGTAATTTTGATCAGCAACATAAATTTCTTTCTGCTTCTAACTTTTTAAAAATGAGTCAGAGTTCAAACCCATATTTTAGCAAAAATCAAACTTATTTAGGAAAATTTGTTGCTAGAGGAGATTATTTTAATTTCAACAATCAAAGATTTGGTAGTAGTTCTGAGTCTGGAATTGTTATTCATTTTAATAATTCTAAAATTACGGTAAGAAAAACACAATCATTTCTTTTATCTCCGAATTGTATTTTTCATTATTCTCATGGTGATTTAGTAGAAAAAAATAAACCATTATTAAGTTTACCTTATAAACAATTAAAAACTGGTGATATTGTCCAAGGGATTCCAAAAGTTGAACAATTACTTGAAGCTCGTTCAACTTTTAAAGGAAAAGAAGAAGAAGACAATTTACATAAATTATTAACTTTTGTTTTTGAACGTTATAAAACAAAGTTTAGTTTAAAACTTTCGGTTCGGAAATCTTTCTCGTTTATTCAACTTATTCTTGTAAATTCTGTTCAACGTATCTATAGATCACAAGGGGTAAGTATTTCGGATAAGCATTTAGAAGTAATTGTTAAGCAAATGACTAGTAAAGTTTATATTACCAGTAGAGGTGATTCTAGTTTTTTCCGTGGTGAACATGTAGATTTATATATAGTAGAAATGTGGAATTCTTTACATCCAAATCTAAAAAAAATAACTTATAAACCAATTTTATTAGGTATAAGTCGATCTTCGTTAGAAGTTAATAGTTTTTTATCTGCAGCAAGTTTCCAACATACTAAAAAAGTATTAAGTCGTTCAGCTTTTAAAACGAATATTGATTTTCTTAATGGCTTAAAAGAAAATGTTATTATTGGTAATTTAATTTCTGCTGGAACTGGTAATATTACCGTTAAACTAAACTAATTTTTTTAAAGAGTTACTAATTAGTAAAGAAAACACCTACACCATATCATTTGTTATAGTGTAGGTGTTTTCGAGAGGGAAAACAGTAAAAAAAAACACGCACACTATTAAAATATGACAGAGTGGGTATTTTCCCTCACTAAAACAGTAAAAAAAAACACACACACTATTAAAATATTACAGAGTGTGTGTTTTCTTTTCGACTTTTCTTTTATAGTTTTCTTTTCTAATTTATAAAAGTGAACAAGTAATCTAAAAGCGAAAAATGAGCAAAGCTAAGATCCATGATCGTGTATAGTATGATTGTAAAAGAAAAAGATTCTATATAGCAATTATAATAGTGCATTTTCACTTTAATATTAATTAGTTGTCAAATTGTTAAAACTATGTTATTGTTTTTGCTAATAAATAAAAAGTATTTTAAAGGTTTGCGCATTATTTTTTATTGTGGCGAGCTTTAAAATACTTTTTGAAAATGTACGCATATTATAAAAGTTTGTTGAATTTTTACGAATATATTAATAGAATTTTTATTTATGAGTTTACAAGTTTGTGTTATGACTCCAGAACGTATTTTTTGGAATGGTCAATCGGATGAAATTATTTTACCAACTAATACAGGTGAAATGGGTGTTTTAAAAAACCATGCTCCGATTATTACTGGTTTAGATGTAGGTGCAATGTTAATTCGTACTGATAAAGGTTGGACATCTGTAGCTATTATGGGTGGCTTTGGTATTGTTGGGCAAAATCGTGTAATTTTACTTGTTAATGAAGCTGAATCTGCAGAAACAATTAATGCTGATCAAGCAGAAGAAGATTTTACAAATGCTAAAGAAAAATTAGAACAAGCTCAAAGTACAAAACAACGTGTAGAAGCTAATACACAATTTAAACGTGCAAAAGCAAGATATCAAGTAGTAAAAAATTTAGCTAAAGCTTCATAATTTCAATTCAAAATAATCTATTAAATATTTAACTTGTCTACAAAAATTAAATCAAAATTATAAAATGAGTAACTCTCTGAGTATCACACTGTACAAATAGAAATTAAGTGTGATATTCAGAGAGTTACTCATTGAGTCAGGGAAAAAATGCTCATTATATCAGTAATATAGAGCATTTTTCTCTTTTATATTTATTAATAATTATCTTTTATAAGTTTCTTTAAAAAGTTGAATTCTAATTTATAAAGAATACTGCTTAATAGTTAAAGTGGTTTTATCAAAATAGAATTTAATGTGCTAGTAAAATTGGAAAAGTTTTTTTTGAATGAATCCATTTTTTTTTTGTAATGTGGATTAATCAAATTACAAAAAAAAATGATTGAAAAAAGAAAAATGAGCGCAGCTTATTTTTATGGGACTGACTCGATGAAACTCGGATGATTAGAAAAGAAAAATCAAAAGGAGGAAAAATGCCCATTTTATAAGTAATATATAGTATTTTTCCCCTTACTAATCTTTTATATTAGAATTTAGTAAGTGTATTTTTTTTTTATAATCGATGCCTTATTGATTTGAAGGCGTCATTTCCAAAATAAAATTATGTTTTTTATGGGTTATTTAAAAGCTTTAAATTTACTTCCGATTGAATATTCATTACAATCGTATCATCGATCGAATCAAGATACAACATTAGTTCATAAACCTTTAGTTAAAGAAGGTGATTGGGTTCAATCGGGTGATTTAATTTCAGATTGTTCTGCTAGTATACAAGGAGAATTTTCAATAGGTCATAATATTCTAATTGCATATTTACCTTGGGAAGGTTACAATTATGAAGACGCAATTTTAATTAGTGAAAGGCTTGTTTATGACGATTTGTATACTTCAATTCATATTGAAAGATATGATGTTTCAATTGAAAAAACTCCTCACGGGGATGAACAAATTACTAAAAATATAGCTTTATTGAAAGATACTAATGAATTAAATCATTTAGATAAAAATGGGATTGCTCAATTAGGTAGTTGGTTAAAAGAAGGGGATATTTTAGTTGGTAAAATTACTCCATTAGAAGCAAAAAAAGAGGTTGCACGTTATGTACAATTATATAATGAAATTCTTGGTAAAACTATAGATTATTCAGTACGTGATACTTCGTTACGTGTGCCTAGAGGTCTTGAAGCGAAAGTAATAAAGATTCAAACTTTCCCTTCTGATTATAAGGTAAATAATTGTTTTTACCCTAGTAAAAATGGTTTGCAGTTAAATTCTATTTTTAAAAAGTTAAAACTTAGAAATTTTTTTTCACAGTCTATAAAAAAAAGCAAGTTTATGAAAAGTCAGCTTAAGAAAAGCTCGTTTGTTAAAAAAGACTGGTCGATTCCGAATTTAGATGTTATTCCAGGAAAATTTTTACACAAATTTAATAAACCTAATGCTGATTGTTTAAATTTTAAACTAAAATTATTCAAGTCAAGATTTAATTTATTAAACCGAAGAACTTTCAGGTCTTCGGATTTGAAATATTTAGTTTATTCTAATTTTGCTTTTGAGTCAAGGTTTTCAAAAAAACGTCAATTTTGTTTTTTATATAATTCAAAAAAAAAAATCAAACACTTTAGTAATTTAAAAACACTTTCAGCTGAATCTTTTTCTATTAGTTTAAGAAATAAAATTAAGGTCAAGTTTGCTAAAAGGAAAAGAAAGGTAAAATTAAAATCAAATCTGAAAAAACAGCCATTAGTTATAACAGCAGTTAATATTTATTTAGCCGAAAAAAGAAAAGTTCAAGTTGGTGATAAAATGGCTGGACGTCATGGTAACAAAGGAATTATTTCACAAATTTTACCTCGTCAAGATATGCCTTACTTACCAGATGGTACACCAATTGATATGGCTTTAAATCCGTTAGGTGTTCCTTCTCGTATGAATGTTGGTCAAATTTTTGAATGTTTACTAGGTTTAGCAGGCAAACATTTAGGAGAGCAGTATAGAATAAAACCATTTGACGAATCGTTTGGTCCGGAAGCTTCACGAAGTTTTGTATTTTCAAAACTTTATGAAGCAAAACTAAAAACAGGTCAATCTTGGATTTTTCAACCAACAAATCCTGGAAAATTAAAATTATACGATGGTCGGACAGGACATTGTTTTGATCAACCAATGACAAGTGGTTATTCATACATGATTAAATTAGTCCATTTGGTAGATGATAAGTTGCATTCACGCTCGACAGGACCTTATTCTTTAATAACTCAACAACCTTTAAAAGGACGTTCAAAACATGGAGGCCAACGTCTAGGTGAAATGGAAGTTTGGGCTATCGAAGCTTATGGTGCAGCTTTTACGCTTTTAGAACTTTTAACTATCAAATCAGATGATGTGACAGGTAGATTAACAATTTGGGATTATATTTTATATAAGAAACCATTGTATATAGGGACACCTGCATCGTTTAAAGTAATGGTTTGTGAATTACAAGCGTTATGCTTAGATATTGGAATTTATAAAGCAGATAATTATAATCTTTTAAAACAAATAAATATTTCTACGATGGGTTAAAAAACTCTTATCTAGTTCTTTGTTTTTTAGCTAAATTATAAAAGAGAAAACAAAAGGGAAAACTATATAAAATAGAAAAATAATAGAAAAACTGTCACTATTAGAATTTATATATAGACGTTTTTTTTTCCAATCTTTATTATTTTGATCAAGTTGGTCTTAGCTTCGTGCATTTTCCCCTTTAAAAAAACTAGTAAAGAAAAACCGTCACCTTTCTAATGTGATGGTTTTTTCGAGAGGGAAAACACACACTATTAAAATATTACAGAGTGTGTGTTTTTTTTTCGATTTTTTCTTTACTAGTTTTTTTAATATTTACCGCCCAATTAGGGTCCAAAAATTTTGGAAATTTACATATACGGTATTGAAAAGTTGAAAGGAAAACTTTTCAAAAAATTTTATTTAATAGTAACAAATGGCTGTACCTAAAAAACGTACTTCAAAATCAAAAAAAAATTTACGAAAAAATACTTGGAAAAGAAAAGTATTAAAACGAGCAATGCGTGCTCTTGTTTTAGCAAAATTAGATTTAAATAATCTACAAGATAATGTAACAAATTCTGAAGATAATAGTAATGTATCTTCAAATTAGTTTTTTGGCATTTTTTTAGTGAATTTTTTGATGTTTTAATATATTTTTTTATGTAAGTAATTGATTTCACAATATAGTCTACATCGCATTTTAAAAAAATGATTAGTTAAGTAGAAGTTTTTGTTATTTCTTTTTAGTTTTTAATTGAATGCTTTTTTAATATAATATAACAAAAAAAATAAAAAAAGTATTAACAATTGATTATAGCTAAAGGATTATTACAAAAAAGTTAGTTTTTTAATTTGAAAAAGCTAATTTATTTTTTAAAAATTTATAAATAACGAAAGAAGGAGGAACGTCAGTTTATGTCTAAACAATTTTCTGTTTTAGCCGCAGGTATTGGTCGTCGTAAGGAAGCTACAGCACAAGTTAAATTAGTAGAAGGTTCGGGTCAATTTATCATTAATGGTTTACCAGCCAAGGTTTATTTACAAGAAGATCCGCGTTCAATTTTAGCAATTGATGCTCCGTTAAAACAAATTCAAATGGATTATAATTCAGATCAAGATTTATTATTAACTTTTGATACTATTGTTAAAGTTCAAGGTGGAGGAAAAATTGGTCAAGCTAATGCAATAAAATTAGGCGTAGCACGTGCTTTATGTGAATTTAAAGGCGAATATCGTAAATCATTAAAAGATAATGGTTTTTTAACACAAGATTCACGAATTAAAGAACGTCGTAAATATGGTTTAAAGAAAGCACGTAAAGCTTCACAATATCATAAACGTTAAGTTTTTTTTTATTTGTTTTTATAGGCTATTTTTCTTGTTATTATTGTAGTTTTCTGTCTTTAAAGGTTTATAGTTTTTTTCTTTTTTATAAGAAAAAAACTATAAACTATAAACTCTAAAGTTAAAGAGAAATTTTTTGCAGTTTAATTTAAATAAACTTCTAACGTCGTTGTAGTTGTTAAAATTTTTTTAATTGCAATTAATGATTTTTTATAAAACTTTTGAATTTTTATAGTATAGTAATAGTTTCGCTTTAGTTATTTACTTAAACTCTGTTTTTCTTTATTAGTGAAGAAGTAGAGCGTTTCAAAAAGCAATTACTTTATTTTGATATTTGTTTAATACTATTTACTGATTTTCGGTCATGTGTCCATAATATTTATTTTTTACTGAAAAATAAAAGATTAATTGTAATTTTGTTTATATTTATTTGCTAGTCTAAAAAATATATTTTTTCTATTTTTAAGTCTATAGTTAGTACTTATTAAAAAAAGTAGAGTTTTTTAGTTTAGAGTTTTTTTTATAAAAACAGTTAAACCTTTGTTATTTTTTTAAATATGTTAATTAATAAAACTTTAATGTTACAATCTAAAACAGAACTTATTTCAAATCCCATAATGCTTTCATGTCGTGAATCGGTAATGGAACATAAAACGAGTTTTTACGGAAGATTTTATATTGGCCCATTAGAACTTGGTCAAGGTCTTACTTTAGCAAATGCCTTACGTCGTTCTTTACTTTCAGAATTATGTGGTTTAGCAATCACATCGGTTGAAATAGAAGGTGTTAGCCATGAATATTCTACTTTAATTGGAGTACGTGAGTCAGTATTAGATATTTTATTAAATTTAAAACAAGTTGTTTTAAAAGCAAAAAAATCTATAAACCGTCCGCAAACAGCTTATATTTATTGTCAAGGGCCAGGTGTTGTATGTGCAGGTGATATCCTTATTCCATCAACAATTGAATGTGTTGATCCTGAACAATATATTGCAACTTTAAGCTCGGATGGTATTTTAAAAATCAAGTTGATAATTCGTCAAGGAAAGAATTATTTAGTACAAACCCCGATTTCAGAAGATTCAACTAGTTCTTTAGCTTCATTAGTTTTAGATAAACAGCATGAATCTTTGACATTTTTTTCTGGAGCCCAAAAAAAAGCTAAAAATCGAAAACGTTTACAAAAAAAATATAAAACGAAGACCACGCTTTTTTCTGGAAAAAACTCTCTGCTTTCGCTTCAAAATGATAATTTATTTCTTTCAAATTTAAACAACTTTGTGTCAAGAAGTGCAGTAGTAAATACGTCATTGGAATATAAAATTTTTTTAAAAAATTTATATTCTAAAGAAAAGGTAAACCTTGGTCAAGTAGGAACTGATAAACATAAAATGTTAGTTTTAAAAAATAAAAAAGTCTGCTTATTTACAGTTAAAAATTATCGTTCAGTAAACAAAATTTTTGAAAATTCAAAAAATAAAAATTGGTTTATTAATTTATTTAAAAAACAAATTTTATATATTTTAGCTATAAAACTTTCAAACCTGAATGTTCATTCTTCTTTGAATGATAAGATAAATTATTTATCAAAAAGTAAAACTTCCTTTGATAATTATGCTTTAATTTCAAATTTAATTAAGGTTGTTAAATATTTAGAAACTTATCCAGGAACTTATTGTTCACATTTTAAATTTTTTCCACAGCTGGATTTTTACAGTTTATTTTCTTCATTACAAAATAAAGTTTCTTATACAAATAATACAAAGCCATTGTTTATAGATGCTGTTTTTATGCCTGTAACAAAAGTTAATTATATTTTAGAAGAAAGTAAACAAAAAGTCTTTAATGATATTTATTTTAATATAAATAATCAGTTTTCTACTAATAATTTATCTAATTTGGAACAAAACGACATGAAATCAGTTTCTTTAGAACAAATTGAAAACAAAAAAAATTCAAAAACTGATTTTCTTCAAGTCTTGTCGAATCAAAACTTTGATTCGACATCTTTGAGTCAACAATCAGAGGATTTATTTTTTGGTTCGAATTATTGGTCATTATTTTGTTTGGATCTAACTTCGAAAAATAAAGAAAATTTTTTTTCTGAAGATCTTTTTGATCAATTTAATCAATCACCGAAAGATATTATTATTTTAGAAATTTGGACCAATGGGAGTATCTTGCCGAGAACAGCTTTAAAACTTGCTACCAAAAATTTGACTAATCTTTTAATCAAATTTCAACATGCAAAAATTATGACAAATAGTTTCTTTGAAAATAAAAAAACATATAGTAAAACAATTAAAAAATTATATGAAAAATATCAATATCCAAATTTAAAATAACTTTTGAAAATATGCAAACGTAGAAGGAGAAGGAAGAGTCGCAAACAAAGCTTTACTAATAGTAAAGCGAAAAAGCACTATTTTATATAATATGATAGTCTTAGTTTTGCTCCTTATTCGCTTTTCGATTTGTAGTTTTGTTAGTGAAACGTTTATTGAAAAAGAAAATATATACATATTTTTTTTTTTTATAAGCATATAGTGTATATGTCTGTTTTCCAATCTTTTATTTGAACAAAAAAAAAACTAATTTTTCCACTTACTCATTTTTTTTTTTTAACTACAAATTAATTAGCTAATTTGCGAGATTTAACTTAAAGCAAATTTTCTTTATTTTCTTTTAAAACAAATTTTATTTTGAAGTTACTATTAGAAACTTTAAGTGTTTTTTTCATTGAATTTGTTTAGAAAAGTATTTTAAAGAAAACTTCGATTTTTCACTTTACTAATTTTTAGTGAGGGAAAACACACTCAGTAATATTTTAATAGTGTGTGTTTTCCCTCTCGAAAACTTTATTATTCTTTTAAAAATGGAATATGGTGGAAAAATAATAATAATTGAGGATGATTTTTAAATTTTATAAAATTTTAATTAAAATGAATTCCGAAAATTTGATACGTCGTTATGTTATCACGGGTTCTCGTCGATTAAGTAATTTTTGGTGGGCTTCGGTCGTTTTTTTAGGTGCTTTTGGTTTTTTATGCACTGGTTTATCTAGTTATTTTGGCAAAAATTTGTTACCTTTTTTGCAAGTTCAAAATATTAGTTTCTTTCCACAAGGCTTAGTAATGTCTTTTTATGGGATTTTAGGTCTTTTATTAAGTATTTATTTATGGTTAACTATTATTTGGAATGTTGGAGGAGGTTTTAATGAATTTAATAAAAAATCTGGAAATATTCGTATTTTTCGTTGGGGATTTCCAGGTAAAGGACGTTGTATTGATATATCTTATTCTTTAAAAGAAGTTGAAGCAATAAAAGTAGATTTAAAACAAGGAGTTAATCCTCAACGTACATTATATTTACGTGTAAAAGGAAAACGTGAAATTCCTTTAAGTCAAATCGGACAACCGTTAACGGTTGAAGAAGTTGAAAAACAAGCTGCTGAATTGGCAAAATTTTTACAAGTTTCAGTTGAAGGTTTATAAAGATTTGAAAACAAAAAACCGTAAAAAGTTTTTAATTTTTTCTTGTAAAAAAGTATTTTAAAGATTACTTTTCTAACGTGTCTTATCAAGTTTTTTCTTTAAAGAAGAAACTTGATAAGACATTTTAGGTTGATTGGTTTTACTTTTTAAGTTAAAGATTAAGTTTTCCCAATAAATAGTAATTGCGAAACAATAAAGAGTGTTTGAAAATTGAGGGACCTCTTTTTATTTCGGATATCTTACAAGGTTCTCTTAATTAATAATTCTAAAATACAAAAAAAATATACAATCATTATTCAATGGATTATAAGTTTGATTTTATGTTATTTGACAATTATTTTTAATTGAGTATAATTGGTTTAAAAAAGAACAAAAAAAGTGTTCATTTAAACGACGGAAAAATTATTCGGTTGATATAAATTTATTAATATATTTTTAAAAAATATAATAAACTTTCCAAATTTTTAGAGTTTAATTTATTCTTAAAGAAATATTATTAGTTAGAAAGGACAGAGCGGTTAAAAAGTAAAAAAAAAATAATTTAATCTATAATTTATATGGGTACAGTAGTTAGTCAGAAATTGGCAAAACAATTGCCAAAACGTCGAAAATATAAAAATGTTCTTTCTTTAAAAGTAAAGAAAAAACGTAGTAAAAAATTTTCAAAGAGAAAAAAAGGTGGAACATTAACATTACCTGTTATACCACCAAAATCGGTAATTATTCTTTTAAAATCAAGAAACAAAAAAATTTATGATCGTAAAATTATTGATTATAAAAACCGAAGTTTATTACAAGAATATATTTATTTTACTGGAAAAATTATTCCAAGAAGAAAAACAGGAATAACAACTAAACAACAACGTTATTTAACAAAAGCAATTAAAACAGCCAGAATTTTAGGTTTATTACCGTTTGTTAAAAAAGAAAAAGGATTTTTTAGATAATTTTAAAACCAGCGTAGCGGTAGTTTTAAAGAAAAAACTTAATCAATCGATTTGTTTTTAAATGGTGGTTTTGTCAAAGAATCTGAAGGTTAATACTTATGATTGGTGGGTTTCTTCAGATTTTGTTTTTTTTGTCTATGAGAAAAGTTGAGAATTAGTCAAAGGAATCAGGTACGTTTCAATAAATCTTTATTCAGCTATGAATAAAGCAAACTTCAAGAAAAGCTTTACTCACTAGTTTTAGTGGGTAAAGCTTTTTGCCTTAAAAATAAAAGGCGCGTGAGAAAAACGAAGCTTAAAAGCTTCAAATTTTTTCAAAAATAGTGAATAATAAAAGTAAATTTTTGCGTTGTTCAAATATGGTAAACGATACAATAAGTGATATGTTGACTCGTATCCGAAATGCTTCAATTGTTCGTAAAAAAGCAGTTGTAATCCCTTATACAAAAATGAATTTAAAAATTGCTGAAATTTTAGAAAAAGAAGGTTATATTTTATCATTTGAGTTAAATACTCAACAAAGTTTGAAACAAACAAACAAAATTTCAAATTTACGAATGATTAAAATTTTTTTAAAATATTATAAAAAATATAAAACTAATTATTATAAATTAACTGTAATTAAAAATAAAAAAGCTTTAAGCGATTTTAAAAATTTAATTAAATTATTGAAAGGAAAACAAGGTAGTAAAAAAACACCTTGTATTACAAATTTAAAAAGAATTAGTAAACCGGGACTTCGTATTTATGTTAATCAAAAAGAGTTACCTCGTGTATTAGCAGGTACTGGAATTTATATTCTTTCAACTTCAAAAGGTATTTTAACAGATCGTGAAGCCCGTTTCCGTGGTATAGGTGGTGAAATATTATGTAGTATTTGGTAAACTTTTATTCTAGATTTAGAAAAACTAGAATAAAAGTTTATCTTTTTCGATCTATTTGTCTATAAATATAGTAAGTTTAGAAAAGAAAATTCTATCTTTATAGTTAAATGAGATAAGGTAACTAATTAGTAGTATTAACATACAAATCGTAAAGAAAAAGTTACGTAAGTAACAAAGAAGTAAATCATGTCAGGTAAACCAAACGAACGTCCTTTCTCTGATATTATTACTAGTATTCGATACTGGGTTATTCATAGCATCACAATTCCGTCTCTTTTTATTGCAGGTTGGTTATTTGTAAGTACAGGTTTAGCATATGATGTTTTTGGTAGTCCACGTCCAAATGAATATTTTACAGAAGAGCGTCAAGACGCGCCTTTAATTACAGATCGTTTTAATGCATTAGAACAAGTTAAACAATTATCACAACAATAATCAAATAATTAGTAAATAAAAAAATACATTTCTAATAGCTTTGCTTCAAAATGTATTTTTTTTATTTACTAATTAATTCCGTGATATCTTTTTATATAAAAAGATATCACGGAATTAAAGTTGTTCTTAGAAAGATTAGTTTTTACTCTTTTTAATTTTTAATTATGTTGTTTTCCTAAAATAAAAAGGTTTTTTTTATTTGAATTCTTTTAAATTTTGGGAAAATTAACATTTTTAAATTTTAAAAAGTTAGTCTAACCAAAAAACGTAAAAAATTGAAGAAACAAAAAAAAAGAATGTTTCTTTACTAATAGTAAAGCGAAAAAGGAGCGAAGCTAAAATCAACTATTTTACATACTATGATGGTCTTAGCTTCGTTTTTTTTTTTTAGCTTTTCGATTTGATCTTTGTTCAATTTTTTTTTTTTCTATAGTTTATATTATTTCAAAAGCTATAGGTTTAATTATTTTTGTATCTAGTGCTATAAATATTTGACCAAGAGGGAACATATAGCAATTGCCGCTAGAAGGCGAAAACTTATATTTTTTATGAGTTTTAATTTTGAAAATTTTATCTCAAATTTATCGTTTTGTTTATTGTTTATAACAATGTTAAGTTATTTTATTTCAATTGTTTTTCCAACAAATTCGAAATTATTGTTAACTAGTAGAGTTAGTATGTTTTTTACTAACGTCTCGCTTTTTAGTTTTTTAGCTCTTCGTTGGAAAGAATCCGGTCATTTCCCATTAAGCAATTTATATGAGTCATTAATCTTTTTATCTTGGAGTTTAACGTTTATTCAGTTATGGTTAGAAAAGGATCAAAAAATTTTTTTTGTAAATTCCTCTAAATTACCATATGCACCTTTTTTAGGTGCACTTATAGCTCCTAGTGCACTACTTACATATGCTTTTGCTACATTTACGTTACCTCAAGAAATGCAAAAAACATCAGCTTTAGTTCCAGCATTACAATCAAATTGGTTAATTATGCATGTTACTATTATGATTTTAAGTTATGCTGTATTAATTTGCGGGTGTTTATTTTCAATAGCTTTTTTAATAATAACTCGTGGTCAAGAAGTAAATTTAACTGGGAATAGTTTTGGCAATGAGTCTTTTACTATGGGTGAACGATCATACGAAGATTCTTCAGGTTTAAAAGATTACTCAATGACTCCGTTGACAAATGACAAAGGAGAATTTTTTCGACAACAAGAAGCAACAATACTTCCAAGCAGTTCTTTAGAAACAAATTCTTCTTTCTCTAATTTGAATCCAGTTTTTTCAAATTTGTCTTTATCTATGGCAATAAATTTAGATAACTATAGTTATCGTATTTTAGGAGTTGGTTTTCCTCTTTTAACCATAGGTATTTTATCGGGTTCTGTTTGGGCTAATGAAGCTTGGGGTTCTTATTGGAGTTGGGATCCTAAAGAAACTTGGGCATTATTAACATGGTTTGTTTTTGCAATTTATTTACATACACGTTTAACAAAAGGATGGCAAGGCAAGAAACCTGCATTGATAGCTTCTGTAGGTTTTCTTGTTGTTTGGATTTGTTATATTGGTGTCAATTTATTAGGAAAAGGTTTACATAGTTATGGTTGGATCAATAATGTTTAATTAGTTTTAATTGTTTGTACAAAACTTTATTTTTCATTTTTGGTTTAGCTGTTAATTCTTTTTCTTTTAAAAAAGAAAAAGAATTAACAGCTTGATTAAACTTTTAAAAATTGTAACCTCTAAGAGGTTAAAGGGAAAGTATTAATCATACTAGAATAAATTGCTTACAGGTATATCTTTACGTTTTTAATTTTTGTTTATTTAAGTAGTACAAAAATTTATTTTCTTTTTGTTTTTATTTAAAAATAAGCTATAATCTATTTTGAGGAAAGATGGCAGAGTGGTTGATTGCATCGGTTTTGAAAACCGACGTGGCCTTACGGTCATCGGGGGTTCGACTCCCTCTCTTTCCGTATATATGTTGTTTTTTAAGAAATATTAAAATTTCTTTTTTTTTGGGTTGGTACTATTAATACGAAAAATTATAAAAAAAGGAGGTTACATTCATGAATCCTATTATTGCTGCTGCTTCTGTTATTGCTGCTGGTTTAGCTGTTGGTTTAGCTGCTATTGGTCCTGGTATGGGTCAAGGTACAGCTGCTGGTTACGCGGTTGAAGGTATCGCTAGACAACCAGAAGCTGAAGGTAAAATTCGTGGTGCTCTTTTATTAAGTTTCGCATTCATGGAGTCTTTAACTATTTATGGTTTAGTTGTTGCTTTAGCTTTATTATTCGCTAACCCTTTTGCTGGTGCTTAATTTTTAGTAAGCAACGGAAATATTAATCATTGGATGATTATCCGAATCAAATATTTAAAATATAAATAATTCGAATCAGATAATCATTCAATACTATTGAATTGTTATTATTTGATTTGCTTTTTCAAACTTGAATAAAGTAAAAAAGAAAAGCAAACAATAACAAATACACGTATATGTTAATAGATGCTCACTTATATATTTTCTATGTTTTCTTTTCTCTGTTAATCAATTTTTTCGATAAAAAATGAAACTATTTTATTGTTATTTTAAATTTCTACGAAATTTAGCAAAGCGGTAATTTCTTTTTATTTCAAAAGAAAAGAATAATAACTTCCAAAAAAGTTTGAATGATTAAACAAACTTAGGAATAAACATAATTGTTTTAGATAGTTTTCTAAAAAATAATAAAAAAAAATTAAGTTTTTACTAGAAAAATGCCAACTATTCAACAATTAGTAAAATCTGCTAGACAAAAATTAGTAAATAAAACAAAAGCACCTGCTTTAAAATCATGCCCACAACGTCGTGGTATTTGTTTACGAGTATATACGGTAACTCCGAAAAAACCGAATTCAGCTTTACGAAAAGTAGCTCGTGTTCGTCTAAGTTCTGGATTTGAAGTAACGGCTTATATTCCTGGAATTGGTCATAATTTACAAGAACATGCTGTTGTATTAGTTCGTGGTGGTCGTGTAAAAGATTTACCAGGTGTGCGTTACCATATAGTACGTGGAACATTAGATACAGCTGGTGTGAAGGGTCGTGTTCAAGGACGATCAAAATATGGGGTAAAACGAGTTTCAGCTAAATCTGCTGGAAAATCAAAGTAAGATTAGATTAACTAATCTATTTCTTAAGTTAGTTTAATTTTTAAAATTAATTGTCTTTTTTGTTTAATATATGAAAAGAAAAAAAAGTATATAAATATTATTTATAGTTAAATATTCTGATTTAAATAATCATTTTAAAAATAGCTAGAAATATAATGAAATTTTACCTCACTAAAACAGTAAAGAAAACACACACACTAGTAAAAATATGACAGAGTGTGTGTTTTCTTTTCGAGTTTGTCGATTTTTTCTTTTCTCCATTTTAAAATATTTAAAAATTTTTCTTATGGCGCGTAAAGGTGCTCCAAAAAAACGTGTATTATTACCAGATCCAATCTATAACAAGGTTTCTGTACATATGTTAGTAAATAGGATTTTAAAAAATGGTAAGAAATCTATAGCTTATAGAATTGTTTATAGTGTATTCAGAAAAATTTCTGAGAATATGAATCAAAATCCTGTTGAAGTTTGGGAAAATGCATTAAATAATGTAAAACCACGTGTAGAGGTAAAACCTCGTCGTCGAGCAGGTTCAATTCAGCAAGTACCTCGTGTTATGCCTTCGTCTGAGCGTGCTCGAGCAATTGCCATCCGTTGGATTGTAGCTGCTTGTCAAAAACGAGCAGGAAAAGATATGATTTCCAAATTATTTTCAGAAGTTACAGAAGCTGCGAATAAAAATGGAGCAGCATTCCGTAAAAAAGAGGAATTACATAAAATGGCGTTATCAAATTTAATGAATTCCCGTAGACCTGATAAAATTGTGAAAGCTATCACAGAACAATCTGAAATGACTGAAGAAAATAATTTATATTAGATTGTTTTTTGAATTGAAAAACAAAAACTTACAAAGAATTTTTGTTTTTCCTGTACTAGCAAGCAAATATTTAAACTATATCTTTCTAAAAGATTAGTTAGTTTATTTTCGAATTCATTATAGTGTCTTTTTCGCTTTACTAATAGTGAAGCAATTTTTTTTTTGCAGTTTTTGAAAACTAAATAAAAAAAATATATAATAATTTTTGAAATTTCTATGATTTTTACCATTCACAAAAAAAAGAAATAAATTATGACACAAAGGCTTTCAAAACTTTATTTTGAACAAATTAGTCCGAAATTAATGAAAAAATTTTCTTATAAAAATATTCATGAAGTACCTCGTATTGAAAAAATTGTAATTAATAGAGGTGTTGGAGAAGCAGCGCAAAGTAATAAAGTTTTAGAATCTTCTTTAAAAGAATTAAATTTAATTTCAGGTCAAAAAGGTATTATTACTCGTTCAAAAAAAGCTATTGCTGGTTTTAAAATTCGTCAAAAAGTTCCTGTAGGTGTATTTGTTACTTTACGTGGCGATCGTATGTATAGCTTTTTAGATCGCTTAATTAATTTAGCATTACCTCGTATTCGTGACTTTCAAGGTATAAATACTAAGAGTTTTGATAAATATGGAAACTACAGTTTAGGTTTAGAAGAACAATTAATGTTCCCAGAAATTGAATATGATAAGATTGATCAATTAAGAGGAATGGATATTTCAATTGTAACAACTGCTCAGAATTCAGAAGAAGGATTAGCATTATTACAAGAATTTGGTCTACCGTTTAAAGCATAATTTGAAACTTAGATACTAAGTTAGTCTAATGGATCAGCTTAGTATCTCATTTTCAACACAAATAAGAGTCAGAAATTTTAAAGTTGAACTAAAAATATATTTTTCAATTCGAAGAATTATTTTAAAAACTGAGTAATGCTAATTCCTAAAAAAGTTAGAATGGTAAGTATATCATTTTCATTTTATGAATTCTTATTATTCATTGTTTCAATTTTTACATTTATTTTTTTAATTAAAAAAATTACTAGTTTAAATTCATGCTTGAAATATAATTTTTTGTTATATAAAAATATAAAGCTGATATTATCAAATAATAAACAATAAATTTAAAATAGAAAACTAAATTTATGAATATTTATACTGAAACAAACAAAAATACTGGTCGTATTATTCAAATTATTGGTCCTGTAGTAGATATTGCTTTCCCAGCCGGAAGTGTTCCTAATATTTACAATGCTGTTGTTATTAGTGGTAAAAATACAGCAGGTGCAGATATGCGTGTTACATGTGAAGTACAACAATTATTAGGTGATCGTTGTGTTCGAGCAGTAGCAATGAACCCAACTGAAGGTTTAATGCGTGGTATGGATGCGGTAGATACTGGAAAACCGTTAATGGTTCCAGTAGGAAAAACGACTTTAGGTCGTATTTTTAATGTTTTAGGTGAACCAGTAGATAATTTAGGTCCTGTAGAAACAGAACAAACATTACCAATTCACCGTTCTGCTCCTGCTTTTACAGACTTAGATACACGTTTAGCAATTTTTGAAACAGGTATTAAAGTTGTTGACTTATTAGCTCCTTACCGTCGTGGCGGTAAAATTGGTTTATTTGGTGGTGCTGGTGTAGGAAAAACAGTTTTAATTATGGAATTAATTAATAATATTGCTAAAGCACATGGTGGTGTATCTGTGTTTGCAGGTGTTGGCGAACGTACACGTGAAGGTAACGATTTATATATGGAAATGAAAGAATCAGGTGTTATTGTAGAATCTAATTTATCTGAATCAAAAGTAGCATTAGTATATGGTCAAATGAATGAACCACCTGGAGCTCGTATGCGTGTAGGTTTAACAGCTTTAAC